TGGGCGATAATAGCTCCTCCGCATCCCAAAGCGCGCTGCCCTCCTAGGCGCGCAACACTAAGTAATCCAAGCCAACCCACATTACTGACTAACGGTGGATAATCATATTTCTTAGAGGTACTAAAAACAACTCCATGAATGAGCAAAATGAAGGTTGCATTAATGATAAAGATCTCTGGGGAAACCGCTAAAAAAAGATTGAACATGTGAGAGGATCCGAACGAATTCAGCTTTCATTTCCCCCGTATAGAGCACTGAGTTACTTTTGTTACGGTCTTCATCCCACAATGAGGTCTTTTCGGAATGCCATGATCTCTTTTTAGAGCGTAACAAGTCCGGTCGAATTCCCAACCTTCTCTCTCGAGTATACTCAAACCAAAAAAATGAACGTCAAAGTGGCTTACTGAGCCTTCTCTTCTCCCCTACTGCCGCGGTGGAAAAGTGCCCTGGTCAAGTCAAACAAAGGTCTCCTCTCTCTCTTTATTATATTGAAAATTCTTAAGTGAAAGACCTTGGAATCAAAGCTATTGTCCTGCTGCCCTTTGAGACTCGAGAGGACTTCATGGAATTTCTCTTGCGGATACTCAGTATCCATTCTTTTCCTTATGAACGGCGCCTTGCCTGAAAGGCCAGCCTCCACCCCTATCCAGGTCCTTCATTTTTTGGAGGATAGAAGGTCATTTTTTTTGAAACTTTTGGAGGAGCATGCATGATACAGAGACTCTTCTATGCGAATGTTCTGGCTTTCAAAAGACGAGTAAGGGACGGGGAGTTTCGGGAACAACCGGATTTGAAAGTTCAGCCTTACCCTATAGTAAGTAGAGTATCCTTTCCCTATCGTCGCTATATCAACATAGCCAACTATCAAAGAAGCTTGTCAATTCTTGGTGTAATACTCACTCGTCAATTCTTGGTGTCAAAATTCTTCACTGATCAGGTGTGATCAGTCTCATCCGTGTAAGAATTAGGAATTATTCTTCCAACTCGTCCCAGAATGGGCGTTATGGCAAAGAACAAGAAGAAAACAAAAGAAGGAATTTGTCCAATAGTAACAAATGGTGCTTCCACAGGTTGACATCCGATCCAACCTAGTAGTAAGCAATCCGCCAAAAGCAACCAAAATATTCCTTGGTGAATCGGGCGAAAACTTGAACTACGTACATACATACTTTGAAAAAAAGGTAAAGCCAACAGACATATAAAAACTGGTGCTATTGCGGCTACACCTCCCGCTTTGTCAGGTATACTACGAAGAATGGCATAGATCGGTAGGAAATACCATTCCGGCACAATATGAGGCGGGGTGGGCATCGGATTAGCAGGTATATAATTGTCGGGGTGCCCCAAAACATTAGGAGCATAAAAAATCCAAAAGGAAAAAAAGATAGCAAAAGCTACCCAACCTACTAGATCCTTTACATAAAAATAAGGGTAAAAAGCAATTTTATCCATCTCTGAATGTACACCCAATGGATTATTTGATCCATATTGATGCAATGCGGCCAGATGAAGAAGACTGGCGCCTACTAAAATAAAAGGGAGTAAATGATGAAGACTAAAAAAACGATTTAAGGTGGCATTGTCCACGGAGAAACCACCCCAAAGCCAAGTCACTATGCTATCTCCTACTACAGGTATAGCGCTAGCTAAGCTTGTAATTACTGTAGCTCCCCAAAAGCTCATCTGACCCCAAGGTAGTACGTATCCTATAAAAGCTGTCACAATCATTAATAAGAAGATTACAACTCCGAGACACCGAACAAATTCCCTAGGACTGCTATAACTCGCATGATATAGACCACGAAAAATATGAAGGTGAACCACAATGAGAAACATACTTGCCCCATTAGCATGCATATAACGGAGCAACCAGCCCCCTTCAACATCTCTCATAATGTGTTCTACGCTGTTGAAAGCTAGATCCACATGAGGTGTATAATGCATAGCTAAAAAAACGCCAGTCACTATCTGAATGACTAAACAAATCCCAGCTAACGAACCGAATCCCCACCAATAACTAATATTGCTCGGGGTTGGATAATCTATCAAATGCTGATTAAGTGTGGAAAATATGGGTTGTTTAAGAACAGAGAATCGTTGGTTCCTTATTGTCATTTCCCCTATCTATCGTTACAACTCTTCTTCCCTCACCTTTTTAGCGTTCTGGTTCGTTCTATTATATAGATATAGATAACGACGATAATATAGATGCCCTTTCTTCCACATCCGAAGGATGGAGAGCGTATACAGCGAAAAAAGCGTCGAAGGACCGGGTTACTGAAGAGTCGTCCGACTGCTCGGTGACCGAATCAGAGAGGTTTTTACCTCTTTCTCCCGGGTTAACCTTAACTTAACCTATTCTTGAAGGTCGCCGATTTTTTCACTTCTTACTTCTTTTTTTTTCTTAAAAGAAGAAGAATCCGAAGTAAGAAGGCTGAAGTGTGTGAGAGAAAGAATCAACAAAGGAGAGAATTTCATAAAATCACTCTTTCCTTCACTTCTTAAGTAAAGATATAAATAACCAACACTTAAGAAGTATTGATATAAATAACCTTCACTTCTTAAGTAAAGATATAAATAACCAACACTTAAGAAGTATTGATATAAATAACCAACCCTTTTCACTTTCTTTTCTTGACGGTTTGATAAAGTCCATTTTCTATTTGCGTTGGTTTTTTCAACGAAAGAAAGCACTTTTTTTCTTTAGAAAATTCGGAAGGCTCAGTCCCACACTCTGACTTCAATGATGGGAACAACCTCCGCACTCCGGCGCTCCAATGAACTTCAGTCCTCCGCCTTACTATATGACGAATAGTGGTCGATCTTTCGCTTTCGGGAGTCACTTTCGTAACTTAATGTTATGTTCACCCGGTGATCTTCTATCTTTCCTTCAGTACTACCCTGTACGTAGTCTATGTCTGGAAAGCATAAAAGACAGGAGATAGACACAGGTGGTAGAGAGGTCCCCCACTTCGATTCCCGCCCCGTTAGCATCTCCGATTCGAGATAAGGGATTACTCCGTTAGGTCTTTTCGGTCACGGAGCCGGCCGGTAATGGACCTAAAAACAAGGCCTGTGGACCAGCTGTAGAGCTAACCCTTGTTCTATTAGTTTTGTGGTTGCTACCAATTTTTAGACCTATGAAATTCTTTGACCTCGAGATGCTAATACACGAAAAACGAGACGATAAATTCGAAAGAACTCATATACTCTCCGAGGGCGACCCGTGAAACTACATCGGTTTCTTAAAAGTGCAAAGGAAAAAGATGAAGGCAAAAAGGACAACGGCGAACGATCTTTGTCCCGCGGGATCTTTACAAAACAAAAGGCTGACGAAAGCTTTCGTCTTTTAGCTGCTAGCAATCTACGTTTGTGATCTCATATATTTCGCTTTTCCGACATCTTACTGAGTTTCTCCCTCATCTTTTTGCAAAAAGCCGCTCCACGGTAGTAAAGTCTCATCTTGTGTGTTGGCTGAAGTGACAATAGTCACATTGAACCCTCGAATATGTTCGAAGATCTCAAAATGATCTTCCAGTTCCGGGGAGAATTCGCAAAACTCTGTTTCCATCGAGAATTGAATGGAGTTTTCCCGTATTTCGACCTGATAATCTAAGAGAGACATTACTGTAGAGATTCTGACCAAAAAATTATACATTCCATGCCCTCGGAGAGTGCTTTGTCGTGCTAGGTCATTGACATATCCTTTGTCTTTATTTGACCCCAAGAATGGATTGGATCGAAAGGACTTTCCTGTCGAACCCCTGTGTGTCTGTATTAATTTCTGACCGCACGGAATCTCCATAGCCAATTTTCCATTTTGGATTATGAAATCTGAAGGTGCTGCCTTTGGTACTACTCTTATTTCACACAATCCAGGAACTTCCATAACGTTGGCGTGATTCGGTTTGAGCAACGGATCTTGACGTGAAACATCTTCGTAATGAAAATGGAGTGGAAACATGAGTTTGCTTTTCTTTTCTTCTATCTATGGAATGAGCACTGTGAACTATCTGCTTCAAAAAGATAGTTTGAAAAAGTCTTTGTGAAGAGGCCCACTTTCCCACTCCTCTTCCCCCCAACGAACGCTGAGGGCCTCGTCTTATTCCCCTCTTGTCGACGGTATGAGAAGAGAGACTACACCTTCACGTGTAATATGCACATTTATATGACATAAAGAGTTTAGAATAAACTACCTCGAGGTGGTAAGACCTCTTGAAAAAATGGGTGGATTATTTCGGGATTTTTCGGAAGATTATCCAACCACATTTGATAATCTTCAATGGTTTCCGGTTCCAAATAAGCCTTAATGACGAAATCGGCATTATCGGAGTATCGGAGCCTCTCATCCAGCTCATTTTTACAAAGCAGCCTTTGGGGCCTACCCCGTTCATAGAAGTGACGCATCTGGGATCGAACCAGTCGGTGCAATTCATCTTTTTTTTTTTCTTTTACTTCGGGTTGCTCAGCTGGGGCGGGATCCGCAGATGCTGGAGTCGAGGAATTTTGCGCCGGCGCATTCGCGGATTCTGCATCATCCCGCATTGGCTCGAGGAGGACGCGCTCCTCGAAGCTCTCCCAATCCTGGGACGTGTCCCCGGCAGCAAATATAGTTGAATCCGAATGAAAGGGCGGGGTGGGTGGAATTGAGTTCCCATACATGCCCCCCCCTTCATGTATTCCCCCTGACCCAGGCAAAAATGGAGCCACAGCCCGGCTCAGTTCATCCATAAATAGATACCCGAGTGAAAAGAAGAACTTAGACAAAACGAAAAGAAAAAGTATTCTACCCAAAATAATAACATAAATGCCCCATTGCGGTGGTATAGACGAATGGATGAAAAAGGATCGAATACTTTCAGATATCAAAAAACTAAGACGTATATAAATCGTTGCACAGAAAAAATAGAACATCTTACTGTCCATCTTTATCAGCCAACTCCCCCGTTTCCACAAACTTTTGTTTTTTCTATTGACACTGCTACATAAGAAAAAACTGGAATTAGATCTTGGAAATGATCGACTCAAATAGAAATCACTGAACCAAGAAGAAGAAGAACTACGATTAAGCCCAAGTCTGACTTTATTGAATAACGTCATCATGATAACGTATAAGAATGTATGAGAATTTCAAATGTTATAACTACAGTGCGGCGCGTTACCTTTACCTTTATTTAGATTGATTTTTATTAAGGTAAGGGCAACCCCAGAAAGAGAAAGAAGACCTACGATTTAGTTCATTGTAGCAGCCTCGGCACCTATTGATTTTGCACCTTCTAACATTATTTCTCATTCTCCTCACGCTTTTTTGTACTTTTCCATTCCATAATTTGATTTGACGATTTCTTTTTCGTCATTCTTTGTCGATTCTTCCCCTCCTTCTTTTTCTCTTGGGCTTGGTATGCCTCTTTTCGATCTTCTACGAAAGTAGACTGAACACTAACCCAATGAATAAATGCTAACCAAAAAGGAGTGGCAGAGCAGCCTGACGAGTAGAGCTCACTCCCCCACTGTCTAAGGCGAGGCCGGGATTCGAACCCGGACCTTCAGGATCAACGCTTACTTCTCGCCCTTGGGGTATACTCTAAGCCACCAACAGCTGATATGCGACATCTATCTCTCTTAAAACTTTCCCCAGCGGGGAAAAGTTGTAAGAGAGATGATCCTTCTGAAGAAAGGCTTGAAATCGAAGAAGCAAGTACGAAGAAGACAGTAGAATTAGCATTGGAAGACTGGCCTGGACTCTAGAGTTGCAAGTCTGTTTATTCTCTGCAAAGTCGTAAATCAAGCTCTTAAAGCAGTTCCTATAAGTACCCCTGCCTCAACGGAAGGAAGACTGATGAGGAAAGAAGTCTCAAAGAAGTCTAAGTTATAAGTAAGAAGCCGTAAAGATGTCATTCGCATGTCTTACGAATTCTCACTACCAAAGACTGAGCAAGAAGAAAGAAAGATTAATGATTTCGTGTCTTCCCCTCTTGGACTCTACCAGGATTGAATTCCTTTCAGTATTGACGGAAGTCGACCCGTAAGCAGTATATAGTATATTAAGTGTATATTAAGTAGCAGATTGACTTCTTTTCAGTCATAATTTCTGTTACAGTTTACGATTAAGATTGACTTACAAGGCCGTACTGACTAAGATTAAGCATCTTAAGTGAATTCTTTAGATTGAGTTACGAAAGGCAGTATAATTTCATTTCATCCTTGATCCGCGAAGTGATGATCTATCTTCGCATGAAAAAAGGTTAGGATCAAGTAAGCGTAAATCTGATTTTCAAAGTTTTCTTTACTATTCTCTGCTCCTCTTCAGCAGGTGAAAAACAGATATCTCTTTAGTGGAGTTTCAAACCTATAGTTTTTAGGTTGGTGCAAGCCAGCCCAGGTAAGACTAAATGCAATTACTACCTTTGCAGATGCTGAGATTACTATTGATATCTTAGCCAAAAGCCATTGATTCACTTCTTAGTCCCATTTTTGAATCAATTCAAAATCCCGGGTAATCCATTACTGATCTTCACAGCTATTGAAAAAGCTACTTTAGCTTCTAATTGAGCCTCAAGGCAGTATGATTTTATGATTTCTAGGCTTATTAAATTGAGTTCCCATGGATCTACTTCTAAAGTGGAAGTCTCTTCTTTCCTTCGTGACCACGAATACAACCACAGCTAATTCATGTATTTATTTTCACTTCTTTCTTTACCGGACTTCCTCCTTTCTGGTAGTAGGCTAGTAGTAAGATTTAGTAGAATACAAGGCCCGACGTTATACAGATAAGGCTGATCTGGCATCTTTTAACTCAATAAATTTATGCCATCTGAGCCTGACGGCGAGGAAGAATTAAAACATCAATTAGTGGGGACTTATAGGCCCATATCCCTAATGTTGTTATTCGGTATAATTTGATCAAAACTAAAGTCAATCTGTCATAGCTTACTCTTGCTAAATCCCTTCCTGCGGTAGGAAATACAGTAGGATCTTCCCGTCTATTCTTTGCCCATTCCTCTCTATAGCTCAAGACAGCGGACTGAGCAAATGAAGTAGTCAAGAGTAAGTCAGTAAGAACTAAGAACTTGGATATTAATAGTTTGATTTAGAGTTAGACTCCACGTCAGGAAATCAGTCCTAAGCCGGAAAAAGGCATTAGAGCTAGAAGTAAAGTCAGTCATGCAGGCTTAAGCTCTGACTGAGGAAATGCTGCCATTGAATTCAGTCCTGGAGTTCGTTTCTTTCTTTCTTTACCCAGAGGTAATTCGTCTCAGTATTGAAGTTGAACCTACAGCTTTCTGACTCATGTCTTTATTAAAGATCTAGTCAAGGTACTCGGGCACGAAGAATCAATCAAATCACCATTGGCGCCTAAACCCTTATCTTCCATTCCCAGGCCATAGAGTCAAAGTAAAGAGAAGCTGCCGTAGCATCGAATAGAACTCTCAGTCTTTGATGAGAGGGAAAAGTGACTTATATAAAGTCTTCCCTGAGCTAATTCAAGTCAGTATTTCAGTAGAGCCTACACCCTTATTTGATCCAACCGTCATTATTAACATAAATGAGTTGGGCCCCTAGTGCCTGATATTCCACCCTGAAGTCTGATTAATGCCAACAATTGAATCTTATCCTTATGCCACGGAAAGGTAATCAGATCCTGTCGAACTAGTCAAACATCCATATCTAAGGCTAGTCTTTATCCTCCTTCCTCTGTTAAGGTAGGATATGCAGCTCTATCATTACCAGAAGTTGTATCTTAAGGCCGGGAAGTCTCCCCTGCTAGCTTCGTTTCTTCACGTCTTACATAGGTTCACTTGGGATTAAGAGAGATTTCAAAAGTGTGCCCAGACTTCAAAGTAGTCAGCAGTTTTTACTTCGTCATTTCCCAGTTCTGTTTAACTCCTTGAGTCAAGCCCTAGCTCGACTTTCTTTTTTTTTCTTACGGGAGGAGGAAGTAAAAGATCAGATGATCTTTAGATAGGCTAATCAATCGAGTTCAATTTCTCTATTTCTCTATTGAGTCAGCCCTGGAAGTTAGGGAGGGCTGTACTTGTCTTTTCTTAGAGGTCCTATCGCCACCAATATAACATAGCTATTGACCATCTGATAGCCTGAGAGCTTGTAGTTGCGGATCCTACATATCTCTAAGATCATAAATGAACATGTATTGAATTTGGCTGGAATTTAGCATCTCTTAGTCAGGGGATCTCAATTCAACTACTTTCTTGGAAGTTTTTGGCGACTAGTTAAATAAATGAAGAGATTAAGTAAGTGTTCATTGTTCCCATTCACCCTTGCCTACATCGCAAGAAAGAAAAAAGTCTTCTCCCTTTAGAAATGCGGTTACTTGAAGCACATATAGCGTATATAAGATAATCTGCCTATTCCCGCAGTTGAATATCTTCATTTCTGGTCCATAACCGGAAGAATTCCCGTCCAGAAGAAAGAGTGAGTTGAGATTAGTCTTTCGATTTAGTAGTTAGACAGCTGTACTTGAGTTGAGAGCCAAGTAAAGTCACTAGTTTAGTGTTCTCTCATACAATCCCGATCGGAGATTGAGATTGTATTAGACATCAAACGACTTCTTACTTTGTTTCCTGGCATTCGCCCCAACTAATAGAGGTTTTGGAGTTACGGGTTGTTTTATCCCTGAAGGGTTGGTTGAGTAAGATATTCCCCCGGGCACGAATGCAATACCAATTGAAATCTTTCTTCCTAACTACCTACTTCCCCTGCTTTAGACTTCTTAGGCGTCTGAAGGTCTTTCTGACTTAGGAGTTACCGTTGTTCTATGTTCTGGGGATGAACTGAAATGGAATAGTCAGTCCGCCACCTTCCGCAGAGGTGATAAAGGATAAGTCAAACGGCATCTCTTTCATCTCGAAAGGGAGTAAAGTGAACGGTTACGAGGGCACTAATAGTGCTTGCTTTTGGGTAATTGATTCACCAGATGTTGGCAGAGAAGCCTAGGCTTTCTAACTGCCATTCCTCCCCCGCTCTGTATCATGACTTCTTTTGCTCGCGGGCTTCTATGTATCAGGACTGGCTGGTAAGACAATAGAAATAGGTTGCGGCCATCTCAGGCTCTTTTCTCTTTCTAAGGACTGGATTGCCACATGAGAGTCAGTTACCTCATATACGGATTATGGCTTATTAAGTAAATACTGACGTTCAGTGGGTCAGAGAGGCACTAAGCCTTTAGACTAACTTCCGATCCTAGCTTTGCTTTCTTCTTCCAGGCCTACCATAAATGAGGCAGGCGGGGATTTTGTACACAAGGAGAACCTGCAAAAGCATCCTCCCGGATCAGTGATTTTGAAGATAAGGGACTAGACTTTAGAGCAGAGGAAACCGGGGATTGAGTCAAATGAGATTGTGACGCTGAAGTAATGACCTGCAACTGCCTATTAGACTAGACCTGTCAGCATCCTTGGGAATAGATCAAGAGATTTCGTTCTGTTGCCCGCTATAGGACCTTAGAAGGCAGCTTTTCCTCGGGGGATTGGGCATGGGGGGGCACCAAAGCCTTAAGATTAGTTTGATTCCACTAACTTTCTTTCCTAAAGGAGTGAAACAGAACATAGGGCTATAGTTAATTAAATAAATACATGAATTAGATCCGGGAACACAAACTAGAAGTCTTCTCAGTACGGGCCGGTACCAAAAGAGAAATCCCGCTTTCCTAAGTCCTTGTAGTTAAGAGTTTGTCCTTGTAGTACCAAGTCTTCTGACTTACGCTTGTTCTTTGATCTCTAGTCCCGTCCTCTTTGATGTTTAAGGTTACGGTTCTTCGAATCCGTCTCAGTCAAAGAATCGTAGGCGAACTCGGCTTACAGCCTTGAAAGCGGGACTTGCAAAGACTGAGTCTTAGTTTGGCAGCTTGCAGGCGAGCTCTTTCTAAGGTCGTACTGCTTACCCAAATAGAAAGATCTATTCCGGACGTAGAATGACTTCAATCTTTAGATCATCTTCTATAGTCACCCTGATCCGGGCTTAGTAATCGATTCAATGGGAGGGGGACTAGTAACTGCTTCTAACCCTACTTAGACGACTTTAGCAACTAGACCTGGAAGCTAAGCTTTCCTCACCTAGCAGATCTTTCTAAGGTCAGTAGTGCAATAGAAGTCCGATCTTTAGACTCAAGCCGTGTAACTTAAGAAGCCTATGACGACAAGACAAAGTCTTTCCAGGACTGAATTATAAGACTTTTCCTCTGTCTGCAATGGAGCCGGAGCTTCCCTTAGGTGAAGACAGGGTAAGAAAGTAGAAAACAAGAGCTTTTAATGCCTTATCCCCTCTCTGATCTGTAGTAAGATACTTCGGAAGTTGACCTCTTTGACTAAGTTGCAGCCTTTAGCAGCTAGAGTCAAAGGAGTAGCCGAAATATCATAAGATTAGATAGGTTTTTCTTCGACTAGAAATTACGTAGAAAAAGCAGCCTGAGCTTCCTTTAACTACTACCTAGCAGGTAAAGTCAGAAAGAAAAGAAAGCCCTTAGGCCCAACACCAATTTCATCTCATCCAATGACCTTTTAATCAATTCTTTAGCCCATCTCCTCACCCGTGGGATGTTACTGAGGCTAAGTCATATAAGGTAATCCTCTTCTTTAGCCGCTAACTGCTCTGAGAGCCTCTTCCCCGTAAGCCTGAGAATGAGAAGGACCTTAGTCGGAAGCTGGAGGTAAGTTCACTCGTCCATCAGAAAGATAAGAAAAAGCAAGGGCAGTATGCAAATTTATGGGTGAAGTTCCCGGGGAAATCGTGTATTTTTAAGTTGGCATCCTGTCATTTTTCGTTCGGTGACCAATACAGCTCAAATGTGCCCATCTTCTATTTCTATTACTAGTCCCGTATCTGGCTCTGTAGATTCAGCCGGTATTCTCTTCAAAGCAAAGGTAGGCCCAGAAGTAAGACAGAGCAGCCCTTGAAGCTAAAGATGGGAAAGTCGTCTACGAAGTCACAAGGGATCTCCTAATGAATTGATATTCCGGAAAGAAGTCTAACTATTCAAAATTTCTGGAATCAGCTACTTTAGCAGCTAAAAGACCAATAGAATCCTGCGGCGGACTTACTAGTCCCCTCTGTCGTCTCGGGGAGGAAGGAAAATCAGTCATTCTCTTTAGGTGAGAGTTACAGGGCCCTACTTCCCTACTGGCTAGCAGCCCATACAGATAGCTTCCTCACTGTTTACACCGACCTAAAAGCATATAAAAAGCAATGAAAGGCAGGAGAAAGAGCAGCCCCAGATAACTACATCTCGCTTTTGAGCTCATCCCTGTGATTAACCTACTAGTCCCAAGTCATTGATCCGGGAATTGACTGAGGAAAAGGCCTATAGAGGAGGAGCTGCTCCCTATAGAGATTGAGTTACCATCCCGCCCTTAAGAATTGCTGTAGCAGTTGATTTAGCATTGGAAGATCTGGCAGCAACGAAGAAAGCTACTCTATTGGCTGACGGCTCAGACTGTACTAATTCTTCCGTTTTCTCGCTAAGCCAGATCGGGGAGTAAAGGATGTAGTTGACTTTGTTGTTGACATGAAGTCTTGAGATTCCGAATGAGACGAAATAGCAGACTTGACGCCTTCTCGTGACCAATTGGGATTCCCCACTTCAGTCCTGGAGCATCCCTTTAATATGGAGTTAGGGAAGGCGGATAGAAGAATCAATCCATTAAGCCAGGGGCCTTTAGGACCTAGTCCCCGTGAACTCACTATTTCATCTGATCCGAAGTCCTTAGATAAGAAGATGTTTACCTTTGCTGACTATCATCCCCGAACTAGTCTTTCTCTTCTTACACCCTTATTGGATCAAAGCCTAACTAAAAAGGCTTAAAGGTCCCCAGTTGAATGAAGTCATAGCTTCCTTCTGCTAGGCTTGGTAAGAAGTTCGAAAGAAGTCTGACTGCCTTCGTGCCTTATCCCTGCTAGCATCCCTTTTCGATTGAGTTACAGGCTTTAGTAGATAAGCAGGAAAGAAGTCCCAGAGGGCAGAGGTAAGTCGTTCAGGAAGATTAATGTCTTTTTGCCGTCTGACTAATGCCTTAAATAGAAGACGGACGAAAGAAAAGCCTTAGGCTCGGAAAGCGTCTGATCTGACTACACCCATTTCATCACTTACTAATCCCTTCGCTCCCCTTTAAGCAGTTAGACGCCCTACTCGATTGAGACTAGCCCTTCTGCCGAAGCAGCAAATCGGTCATCTTCTTTTGGTGCAATCCAGTTCTCCTAAGACTAAGAAAAGAAGAGGTAACTAAGAATAAATCCATGAGTTTGAGTTCCTTCTAAAATGGAACTTCGGACAACTGTAACTTCTCTTCCAACTTCAGTCCGGACTGTAATGCAAGAACAATAGAAGAGTTCTTGCTTTCCTTGTTAACAATTTACCCGGTAACTGTACAAATCATACTACAATCAATTCTTTGCTAGCTTCGGAAGGGCTTGATTCACACAAAGAGAAATAGTAAGCTATGACTTATCTCCTGGCTATGACTTAAGTCCTGCTTTCGTAACTCTAAATAGAAAACGGAATCGTAAACTTCTTCCTTCTCTTTTTAGATGTCTTGAAAAGAGTTAGAAAGAGGAAGAACTAAGGGCTAGTATTAAACTCAATCTTAATCTCTGGTCTCCTCAAGCAACTAAGTCTTAACTGTCCGGGATTGCTCACGGAACTGCGTAAGCATACAGAGCTGCATTATAGCTTCATCTTTCGGACAGAGCAAAGTTTGACGGTTTAGCACAACGAGCGGAGAATGAGTTTCAAACCTACCGGTAAGCTTTTAAGTCAGAAGCGGGATTGATGTCATTCTATGCTAATACCAGCCCGTAAAAGAGATGAGAATAAAGCAGCCAGTAGTAAGTAGTTACGAGCCAGTCCGGAGTTAAGGTAGCCAAGGATTTAGAGCTAACAGGGCTAACTAAGTTAGAAAGCCTGGGAATGAACTCAAAGACTCTCTCCTTGCCTATGTTCAGTCTTTCATTTCCCCTCCTTCCTCAGAATGAAAAGAAAGTCTTCAATCAATCCCCATTCCTCAATAGTTGACTTTTGTGAAAACATCGATCTAATTAGTGTCAAACCGTCACGACTTTATGGCAGTCTTTAGTGCAGTTAGCGGGGAATCCATTCCTATTCTCATCATATGCCTTCCCGTTGATTCACCTCAGGGACTCTCTGTCTTTGTTGAGACTGAAATTCGACTTATTTCATGTGTGCCTGAAGGTATATCTTTTAGTTGCGGGGGGAAAGCACAGAGAAGTCAGAAGCAGGAAACGAAGAGTTCTAACTCTCGTCCCACGCCCTCTTATTCTATTCAAATGCCCTATATTCTGCACCGGGAAAACAGACTATAGAATCTTCTCCAAGGCAGTTTGAACCCCAGCTAGTATTGAGATTGAGAGCCGTAAAGAGTCCGGAGATCAGTCATTCGACTTAGGAATCCCGTCCAACTTCAGATAAGGTAGGAAAGCTACAAACCAGTCTTAATTCCTGCAGACTAAGATTCAGTTTCAAATCCCAAGGGATTCAATTCAAACACTCAACAATTCTATGCCCGCCTCTGCTCTGATGTTCCAACCCTGAAGTCACTTCCTTTAGAGTTGAGTTCAAAGTTACAGCCTGACGTAGATAAGCCGGAGTTAACTCATGATAACTCGACGCCCTGACTTCCGATGAATGAGAAGTCTAGTTAGGCAGTGGAAACCCTGGGAAGTATTGAAGTTCAAGTTAGAGGGCATATGAATATGAAATAGCATATGATGAGATTGGTCAATCTTTCTCATTGCTTGACTAAAGAATGCATTTTATGGCTAACGCACTCCCGTCATGAGACGTAGAAGCAAAAAAAAGAAAAAGCCTAGGCTGATCATCCAACACCCATTGATTAAGATCCTTATCGGCTAGAATAAATGCCTTTGAATCTTCTCATATTTTTGATCTGGTAACTGACTGAGAATTGATAGTCTTCTTTTGAAGTCTAAGTGACAGAGGATCTAGTAAGGAAAGGAACCTACCTTTCTCGTTTGTGACCCATGCCTATGGGTCACTTAACTCAACGAGCATAAAGGCAGCTTTTGAAGTTAGAATCTTTCTCTATTGTTGCATTCCCTTCCGGGATACAGAGCTGAATCTATTGATACAAGAAATGAAAAAGAAAGACCGAGATCACTACATCTATCTCTTGAACTCAGCTCCTATTCACATCCTTCCCGTGGGAACGACTATAGAGGACAGCCCCAGAGAACTCAATGACGCTATTGTTGAGCTCATCCCGCCTATTCTATCTATTCTATTCCTAGGTCCTGCGGAGGACCTCCGAGTCCCCATTGATTCTACTCCAATTCCAGTATCTGGCTGTTCTTCATCTTACCCGGGAGGAAGTCGAGGACAGAGTTGCAGCTTTAGATGAAAGATTGATGTTTCTATTCGAATACAAGGCCCTACGCCTTATGGCTTGTTGAGATTAATATAGTTGAGCTGCAAGCATCCAACGATTTAACTGCTAGGAAGTTTTAAGCAACATCTCATTTTTCGTTCCTTGCCTAGCTGAAGGAGGGTAAATTAGGCATTGATTCGAACTTCAATACTGGGCCTCTATGAACCCGTTGAAGTTACTGAGTTGGTTGCCCTTAGTCTTGTTCTTGTTAGAGGATTTCATAACTGTTGAAATGACGTCTATAGATATGAAAAGATTGAAAGCTCGAAATCGGTTACGCAACAGGCTAAGCCAGAAAGGAAGAGAGATTGCTATTGTTGTTAGCAGTTACAGCAGAGACAGAGATAAAAGCGTAAGAAACCCTTAAACCTTTTGGCCGCCTTTAGGTCTTCTTACCCGGATCAAATTGAACTTCGAACAATCGTAACTTTAAAGAGAAAGAATCTGACTTCAATCCTATTGGCTTTCAACTCCCAATTCTACCTAGGAATGAAATCAATTAGACTTCCACGGAAGTCAGACTGAGGAAATAGTTGCAGCTCTTTCTCTTGAGTTATAGGGAATAGAAAATGATTGGCTTTCGACGTCTATTTGCAGGATTGAGTAAGATTGACTTCGATTTCATTCGTTTCAGTATTTCAGTAGAGCCTGTAATCAGTATATTTTGTTTAGGATTGACTGATTTTTAGTCTTTACCAGGTCAAAGAAGTCAGAAGCAATAAATGAAGTCAAGTAATTTATTACCGATTTGCACTCTCTGTCTTCTCCTCAGTTTTCAGTCTTTTCAGTCGGAGATGCGTAATCTGAGCGTCATGCCTATGTTTGCTGAGATTCCTCGATCTAAGTCTTTTTAAAGGCCCTCTTAAGAGTTGAGAATCAAGCGTCAGCATTTCTAACTAAACATCCGAAAATCTGTCATAGTCAGAAGCAGGAGGTCAGTCTTGATATTCTACTAAAAGCCCTATCTTCAGACAGAGCAGAGCAGCCCTTGAAGCGGGAGATGGTATAGTAGGCTTAGGGTGAAGTTACCTGGGAGTTACGAAGGAAATGAAGACTTCGATTTAGTTGCCTATTCCTCATTAGTGGGGCATAATAGCTCGAAGCCGATAGGAAGTCGCTGAGGTAAGTTCCGATAGAGCTACGCTCCGGGTATTCCTAAAATTTGTTCTTATAGGTTACTATTTTTTCTCTTAATTAAAGCACTGGAAGAGAATCGCTATCGTCTTTCGTCAGGACGGGGATTTACGTGTATTGCTTATGTCCGATTTGCTGACGCTAGCTTGACTTCACTCACTTCAGAGACAGAAAAAAAGAATAAGAGAATAAGAAAGGAGCGTAGCAGCCAGAAAGAAATCCCCTCTTCCGCTTAAGGCACCGAAGTCCCACAGCTAATATGAAGATTTCAGGGAAGTTCTTTCGTTAGCAGTAAGAGCCTATTCTGTCTTGCTTTCTGAATGAATTCCGCTGCGCCCCTCAAAAGAGCTCTTTCGATTTCGAAAAAAGTGCAACACATGCCTGCACTATTTATCGTTTAATGTGCCATTTCCTCTTGCTTTTGAAACCAAAAAGACAGAGAAAAAGAAATTCAATGCTTTTCGTAAGGCATGCGAATGCGAAAGATAACATTTGAAAGCTACAGACTTTTCGTTGTTAATATAGCGAGCTTAAGGTCTTAAGAAAGATAAGATAAACGCTATAGACGGCCATTATTCCTGAAAAAAGAAATGGAGTAAGTAAGATAAGGGGTGACTGCATGAGTCTTATAATCTTTCATTAAAGTGAAAGAATTTCTATATATATATATATCCGGAGCTTAAGGCATTAGTAATTAGTCAATTCAATATACAAGAAAGTTCAATTCAGCAGTACACTGCTACTAACTTTCTTTATTGAGAAAATGCTATGGCTATCAACGATCTTGATTTCTTTTCAAGTAGCACTAGAAAAGCAAATAGGGAGTACAATATGGAACTCCTTTAACTTACTAGTCTCCTCTCTTCTCCCGGAGTAAGAAATGAAGTTTCCGATTCATACTCTTTTCCTGTTACACGTAAAGAGATTGATTGAATTACTCTTTCGCATGTTGTTCAAGAGATAAGGCAGCAAGCCAGTAATCTTCCGACTTAGGAAAGCCGTTTTTCAGTCTTTCTTTTTCCTTGCTCTCTGCCGGGCATTACGAAGGCAAAAATCAGCCTCATTCCTCACCTCTTGTAGGCAAGGAAGAGGGAAGACTTATAGCTTTAGGAGTTAGGTTAGGACTTAACTTCTTCTATTTAGAGTTACAGGAGATCTAGTCAGGAAGTTGAAAGCCTTATCTTCCACCGTCAGTCTGACTGAGCAAATGAAGTAGGCTCTAAAAGCCTCTGATCTGGAAGGGAAAGGCTATGAGTAATAGTTGCTTGTGACAATGGTTCCTAAGACGAGGTTCCTCAAGAGTGCCTTCATAGAGCTGGTGGCAAACTTAAAAAGTGCATGAAACCCCGTATTTTGCATTAAAACAGGATTTGCCTTAAGGACAGGGCGGGAAGGAAGGATTTACTTACTTACCGGGAAGGTCAAAACCTAAGTCTTCTCCTAACCATAACAGCTCTTGCCTTCATGCCTGCCTCTACCTCCAAAGCTGCTTACTCCGTTCCTGGTGCTGATTCCACTCCGGCGTTAACTAACATCGGGAACCTTCATCGGAGAAGCGGGCCTAATCTAATAAAGGGTTGCGTTGCCTTACCCAAACGAGTTCAATGGCAATCCCCGGTGCCAAGAAACTAACGTTTATCCTGCTCAATAGAATCCTGCCTAGCATATGCTGGCGTGGCTTAAATGGCCCTATTCTCCTATTCTAGCTATGCGAGAAGCTATGCTTGGAGCTTGCATTCCTCTTCCTCCTATCTTGTTACTGAACTAATTGTTTCCAAAGAGGGTCCGCTCTTCCTTGATCTAGGTGAGGGGATTCTTCTCCTTCCAAGTCTCTTAGTTGAATATGGGGTCTTTAGCTTTCCCTTTCGTAGATTGTTAAGTCCAAAGGCAAGTAAAAGGCCCCGGTAAGACCGATCGGGCTTTCCTGCTTATCTGTTCATTTCTCTAGTCTCAGACCATTCTTGAAGATGATTCTTTTAGTGAATTCCACGTGCAAGAAGGTCTGCTCTCTCTGGCTAGAGGACAGAGCCCTAAGGAATGCCTTCAGAGTAGCTAGTCTGAGTCTCTGCTATGGCCCTATCATAGGCAGCAGAGGCTCCAGACGCTAAAAGTCTCATTTGCAGGGTCTTCTCCTCTAGGTAAGAAGCAGGCTTTCAAGTGCTAGCTCTCCCTTTTCTACCCCAAGATCGGGACTTCCTTCCTAAAGTGAGGACAATGCCCCGGTTATCCCTATCCTGTCTGGGAGGAAGTCTTCCCTAGGGAGTATCTATAGTAGCTGTCTGTGCCTCTATCCTAGCTGCTAGTAGCTCTCTTCTTGGCTGGCTTTCTTCCTTTCCTTTGGGAGTAGGATGTAACTCCTTTCCTTTAGGTTTATAGCACGCTAGGAGAGCGTCGAATGGATTCTATCTCGCCATCTCTTGATAGTAGCTCCTGTAGCTAGGCGAATAGGGCAGCTAGTGAAGTTCAGAGGAAAGAGAGGTGTAGTTGTAGTTGGCATATTTTGTATATAGATGACTGAAGCTGGAATCTTTTTCCAAGCCGCCTACGCGGGGATCAAGGCCAAACGTTGTTCTCCTTCGTTGTCCGAGTGATGATTAAGCTGCGCCAAGAGAGGCTACATCGCCGCGCATTGTCCCCCCAGTGATTCTCCCATTTCATAGAAGGACAACGTACCCAAAGACTTTGATTTCAGATCAAACAAACCTTACTAATCCATGAAGGTTCGCTTGAAATCCATATATGTACGGGAATTTCGCCCCTCTCGTTAGAAAGAAAAAATAAAGAAATCCAGACAGGTTCGAAGTTTCTTTCTATAAGGACGTTTATCCCGTTCCATTGATCCATAATTCACTTCGACATTCTTTATTTTGTATTCAATGAACTCCGATGCCCCCTCTCTGATGTTATCAAATGGGGATTTCTTAATAATAGTATCTATGGCTTCCTCGTTGATGAGTAAGTAAAAGAGTCTTTCTTGGACTTTCAGCCTTTTCTCAAGAATCTCGACCTCGAAAGTCTCGAATTAGAGGGCCGCTTCATAATGATTTTGACCCAGCGAGAAAACGGAAAGCGCGCTAGCGCGCTCCGGCTTTCGAGCCTACGCTTGCTCCGCACCTTCATTTCAATAAGTTTGGACGGAGCGCAGGTATCCCCCCTCCTCCATTTGTGGGGGAATTAGATAGCCACATGAGGCTTCCAGTTGACGGATTCGCTGATACAAGGACGACTCCTCTTCTTGATGATCAATTCGAAACTGTGGAACAGGAACTGGGTCTTCGACTGCTTCCGCGGCGGCCCCTCGTTCTGATTCTACGTTTGCTTCTTCAAAAGAGGAAGAGCTCTGATCCTCTGATGGAGAAGGTTCAAGATCCGCTTGGGGAACTTCGGCCGGAGCAGCAGCCTGCGGCGGCGCGGCCCCTTCCCCGGGTATGTTTTGATTATGGGCATCTGACCTTATGGCTGCTGTGGAGCCGTTCTTAAGGCTTTTCTATTCAAAAAAGTATATTGTAATCGTAAAGGAAGGACTCTATCTTCTGAGCAAGCAACTAGCCGCAAAGATTGCTTTTATCTACGAGCGCCTACATAGTATCCGGCCTGTCACTCCTAAATTTCATTGCCTCGAGGCAGGAGATATGGAATATCGTGGAATAATCTTTCTTCCTTCTTTGCTTCGACCTAGCAGAGCGGATTCCCTCACTTGCACTAGTTCCAACTTCTCTCGTCTTAGTTCACTCTGCCTTCTTCTCTTTCCACTAATGGTAGGCCTTGCCCTCACTTTGCTTACTCTATTTAATAGAATGGCGCTTATGCCTATTCCTCAAACAAAGACGATCACGCCCATCTCTTCTGAAAGAAAAGCCCTGCTACAACACAGAAAGGAGATATGGCCCAGAGAGAGTGCGCTTGTACAACACTGTCTTCGATGCTTTGAATAGCGTAGTCAAGTAGCCAGTCACTAGGAGTAGTAGGGCTATCGCTTACTCTTTCCCAGTTCCTTGCTCTAAGAATAGGGTAGGGGAGGAAGAAGCAAGAGGTATTTCTTCCTAGGTCGAAAAGTAAGGCATACTACAACTCCTACTACTACTAGAAAGGTAGAAAGGCATAAAGCAAGGTAATCAGGAAAGGAAGAACGTAAGAAAGTCAGTCAAGCAGAAAAAGAATAATAAGGAAAGGAAGAAAGACACTTCGTACCTTTTAAGCTCCTCTAGGTCCCACTAGAATGAAATGAGTGCTTCTACCCCTCCGCTCCGTATGGCCAGTAGTTGACCAAACGGAGGGGTTTGCACATCTACTTTTCATTTTTGAAATAGGTTGGTTGAGCTCATTCTCCTTTTTATCTTGAACATTTTTGCATCGAGGCAATCCGTGAGACTAGCAACTTGGCCCATTTGATTGTGGCATCACGTTAGATCTGAGAAGAAATAAGCTTGTGGGTCTCACGATGGGAGCCACGATCAGCAACAAGGAAAGCCACGGCAGATCTCAACAGGCTGCTATAGAGGCCTCACGAGTTGATCAGAGAGGACCTGCGCAGGCTTGTAGACTCGTGACGCAACACGACTGAACTCGTTGGTTCACGAAAAAACATAAGTTCACCTGAGCCTGCGATAGCAAGAGGAACCATAGACAAAAGAGAATAGAAAGGAGTTAATGAACAGCAGCCTTTGGGAGAAGACTTGCTGAAGCAGATCCTCGCGGTAGATGTCCCAGTGACGTCAACTCAAGGAACATTCGAGGGGGCCTTCACGCTGCACCCTCAAACTCACTTTAGTTTCTCTTGCTTGCCACAATCCTTTGTATGATAAAGTAAGACCAACCAATACTAGCAGAGCAGGGACTAATTCCTCGCTTGCAACTACTTGCTTACTTGTAGGATTCTTTCTCCCTCCACTACGCTTGCTTAGATTGGACTCCTTTCTATCTATTTCAAATCCTCCGTTTGTTTTGTTTGTATTGGTTAATCGCCCCGTGTCCTTCTTCTTAAGTGAGGTTTCTTCCTTATTACTCGTAAGCACCAGTTCCTATGCTTGTTTTTGAATACTCTACCTACTATTATTTTATTTTCAGACTGCTCCTTTATTGCTTGCTTTCTTTGCCTGGCTTGCTTGTTTGTGTTTAAATAAAAGTGAGTAATCTACTCTACCTATTCCTATGCTTTGGAACTGGCTGCGGACTACTGGTTGGCAGGGTTGTCTCTATCAACTCAATGGGTTGGGAATTAGACTATGAAACTGTGTCCTTTCCCACCTAACAACAAGGTAAGCAAGCAAATCAAAACCCTAACACTGATGAGCTTGCTCTAATGAAACTACTAACACTCAGACTAGGGACAGGGACTCAGACCCGGTTGCCTAGAAGAAGGAGATTCAATTCTATTTAGTTAGTCGGGTCTTAACTTTGAGTTAATGGGTGCACTAAAATATACCGCCCCGTGTCCTAATAAAAAAATATTACAATTCTCGTTCTATTTACTCAATGGGTCGGGCACAAAGGGAAGGATGTTTTCATATCCTAAACACCTATCGATTCTGTTAGTGAGTGAGTAATCACCCAGTCTATCCTTATAGAGTTCAGTTTAGTGCTTATTACTGGTTGGGGTGGAACCTTGCAACATAAGAGTTGACTGTTCCTATGCTTTTAGTAGACTAAGACTCAGACTAATTAAGTTATTAGCACTGCAAGGGTAGGAATATTCATAGTCAACTATTGTAATACTAAGAAGACTTTGACTTTCTAATATACTGTAAGAAAAAACTTGAAAGCAAAGTACCCTTGCAACTAAGAAAGTTAGTCAAGTTATTGACTATGATTCGTACATAGCTGGTACACAGGACCTTTGTTTGTGCTACCAAGGTGGCACAGGACAGGCATTCTCCTTATGCGGATACCCCTATTAGATTAGTCAAGCTTGGCAGCCCCTACCAAACTTTTTGAAAAAATGAAAGCAGGAGACCTAGAAGAGCTTAAGTCTACCACGGGATATTGGTTTACACATGGGAGAGGAGCTTTGCTGGCACGCGGAGTGACGCTACTACTACACGAGTCCCACACACCACTCCACAGCTGACGGCTTGAAATTCGACGCTTCATCAGCTACTTCACAATCAAAATCAACAGCTGCTACGAGATTGAATCAGCTTCAGGCTTGAAAGCAAAATAAGCGTCTGCCAACGGTAAGACTTTCATTTCAAGGCTAAAAGCCCGTTGTTATACTTGGTCGTCAGGCGCTATTTACGCCCAACCTTTCACTCTACGAAACCCAACTCATAGTAATAGGCAGGACAGGAGATGACTACGTTAATGCGAGTTAGGCTCCTCGATTGCATTCTCAATTGAGAAAACGCATGCCTACCCACTATCCCAAACAAAGGAAGGGGAAGGGAGGGGTATAGGTCTGGAGCTACTGCATATGCGACTGGGTCACCCGGGTATAGAAGCTATAGATCTACTGTGTATGGATCACTGGCTAAGACTGAAAAGACAATAGGATAAGGTAGGGTATATTTTCACTACCCTAAGGGACCGCCATTCACAAAGGTACCCCAGCCCCCCGCCTCCTTTTGGCTTGTCCCACTAGTACATCCGGTCTCTTATCCTACCCGACTGTCTCTTCTCCGGGTGTATGGGGAGACTTCCTCCCGATGAGACAATCTCAAAGGCTCAATTGGAGCTAGACTTCAAGCTTATCTTGAAGCTAAACCGGAATGAATCAGTGCAACCAAAAGCAAACCAAGAATAGGAAAATTAGTGATTAATTATTAGGCAGAGCCTTCCTTCCCAATTTACGTCGAAGCTAACAGGCTATTGCTAACCTAAGGATAACGATTGAGGATCTACTGTGACGTACCCTAAACCGGCTGCCTTAATAAGTCTCTATCTTTCGTTTGGATTGATGCATGACGCAGAACACTTACTGTAACCTCCTTAGACTTGGAACTCCTGTGACGCAACAAAAGATTCCCGATTCTTCGGGGCGAGTGGCCAATCATGGCTGATCCGCTAAATAAGGTACAGATAAAGTGTAAAGTGTAATAGTCCATTAAGTTCTTCTTTTATGCAAAAAGTTACTACGAAGCCCTCTCCTTGTTGATGGTACTGCTCTAATCCTTTCTCATATCTGGTTGCATTAATTCTTATCTTTTTGGTATACCTGACTTCTCCAACTTGTCGTTTTAGGGGAACTAGCCCGCTACGTAAAACCGTTATCACGACGCTCCTTCTTGTAACCGTCCCGTGTTGCCAGGAGAGTCATTTTCCTACGGATCTTCTGTTCGTAGTAGTTAACTAAGCGAGGGAGTTGGTTTAGCATGTATTCCACCTGTCTTGCTTCTAGTGGATGCCTAATAGTTCGATTAGCCTTGATAAACTCTCTGATTCTCTTTCGACACAGGTTGTGGAAGAATCGGTGCAGACATTCCCTAATAACTTATTGATTGAGTTACTCTAGAAAGTGCATACAATAGGAAAGAGGATTTAGAAATTGAAGGAGATAGCTTACAAATCAGCAGGCTTAAAAAAGAAAAAAGAATCGGCATCGTCTTCACAATAAATAGGTAACCATTCGCGAAATTTTGTTCTTTATCGCCGGGAAAATCTCGTAACTGAGGCCTTACGCTTATTAGCCCCGGATGCGCGCTTGCTTCTTAATCTATCTTCGTAGAAAGAAAGTGTGTTTTAACAATACGTGAGGAAAGCAGTCTATTCTTTTAGCATATGACGTAGGAAAGGAAGGGACAAAAGATAACTACTAAAGTAGACTCGTGAAAAAAGCTTGTATTGAGTGCTTGCTGGTTTAAGGGCTTACTATTGAGCACTGTACGGGGGGCATTACTACAAGAGAGCTGTAACACAGAAAGAAGTCGATTGCTGCCATTCCGGCAATCAGGTTTGATAAGTCTTTCGTCCGGGAGATATAGCTCCTCAGCGCATACATACAGGGATCCTGTGATTTGATCTGTACGTCAGACGGGAAGAACCAGAGGAAGACTCCATAGCCGATAGAACCAAGGACAAGGTCTGGACTGACGAGAAAGTCAAAAGTGATCTGCACTATAGCTTCTCCCATTCGATGGCTTGGCTTAATGGACGAACGAAGAAGGAATGGTCTCCTAATGGTCTAGCTCCCGAGCCCATGAACCATGAAAGACAGCTAGCTGGCACAAACGGCTTCGTGTGATCAGTCCGGGCCATCAATGAAGCCCAACTCAAAGCATTAGGTTTCCCATTCTCTTGCAAGAAGGCACAAAAGCAAGAGTCCAGTCAGAAGATTAGCTCCATCTCATGGAGTAGGGTGAACAGTCGATTCATGTCTTCTATCTCCCCTCGGGAAAGCACTCTTCCTTCAAACGCTGCTTCCAGCGGGAAAAAGCTTCTACGGAACAAAAAACCCCAGGAATTGAGTTCTTCTTCTTATGGGGAAGAGTGAACACTATGACTGGTAGGGCCCCCTCCTTATCTGAGTTCGCACCTGAGAATCGTATCATCAAAAAGACATTGACTGGACTTGAGAGCATTCTCATTGAGTAGGTATGAGCGATCCCCTGCCAATAACTTGACTTTGATTTCACTCTGACTTGCCCAAATCTATGAATTGCGTCATATAAGGATCAAGAGAGATGACTTTTGTCATATCGATCATCAGTCAAAGGGGTGAAAGCCGCTCGACTGAAAGGAAGAGGGGCGGGTTAGGCGAGGCAACTAGCCCATCCTTGCTAGAACAATTGACTACCAGACTTGTATACAAGAATCAAAGAGAAAGGGGCTCTATCGATGAGAGCTTAGTTGAAAGACTCTGTATGGGATGTTCTTTCTATAGAGTGATAAACGGAGGAATCTTGCTTTCTAAAAGCCATAGTCAGGCAGAAGGCAGTGTGCAGTCAGCCAGTAGATGACACCAGAGAGGGATTTGTCAAAGCACGGATAGGAGCTCTACCACGATATGATCTCTCTCATTGAGAAAGCGCTATCAAAGCCGCTGTCCCAATAGCTTCGTTCAGAAGCGAACAACCACTAAATTGCTTGTTAAATGGAGGAGCGGAAGGGGGGACTTGAACCCTCAACCTCAGCCTGAAAGCACTATGCTTGGGTGTGCTACGCTGGAGAAGGAGTCATGGTTAGTACCAATGGGAATGAAATGGAGCAAAAGAAACTACTACATATGCTTCAGTGTAAGGGAAAGAAACTGCTTGGCGTGAAGCTTTCGTATATAGACCCGGAAGCAGCAAAAAGAAATTATCGACTATGAATCTTACCAATCAACGATGTCACCAGTAAGAAGTACTCTTTGTCCGGATTGGGACCATTTATTTAGGTGTAGGGGCTTTGAATTGTTGAGGTGGGGTCTAAGTAGAAAATGCCGGGTCGTCTCGAACCCTATGCGATGTTCAAGGTAAAAAAAAAAGACTTTCCTCATTTCTTCTCTATCTATGTAGTGGTCGGTTTCTTCACTCCGCAGATGGTAAGACTAGCAGATCAACTTCGAGAACAGAAAAGCAAGAATATTCTATTTCTATTTTCCGATTCACTGCTCGTTTTTATTACATATTGATTCAATTGGGCTTGACATTCCCTTGAAGTGAAGGGTGCATCCCTTTTGATCTTTCAATTTCGGGCCGAAAAGTTGCAAAAGAACTGGGAATGAGTAATGAGAAGTGAAGGATTTCGACTAAGATCACCAAGCGCTACCTCCTACTTTGAGACTTCGCTAGGGGACAGCGCACCTTTATTCGTTTGATCATCCAGTAAGACTAATGAAATGAAATTCTTTGGCCTTATACATTTCATTCACTTGACTGATGCCCCCAGCCCAGCGTTTTCAACGCGCCCGGCTCTTCAGTTGAAGCGGGTTTAACAGAAAGGTTATTTATATCTTGACTTGAAAAGGAAAGGTTATATCTTGACTTTCAAAGTGAAGGAAAGAAGCACTTTACCGAAGAAGCTACGATTGAGCGCGCTAGCCGTTGCTTCTTCCGCTTGCTCCCTATAGCGGTCTCCCTTCGCAAGCTCGTACGTCTCCTTTTTTTCTTTCATAACCTCACTCCCAATCGCCCCACTATCTGCTAGTCTGGTTCGACTCGAACTTCTGTCATGTCAAGCTTCCTGACCTGCTTTGTACCAGCCGGTCTTTTTTGTACTTCGGGGCGCTCACGAGCTCGCTCTAAGGTCGTGCCCGGGTCACAACGAATGGAACTTTTAGAATTCATGCAAAATTGGACAAGCTGCTTACCGTGGCCACCTACCGCCTTCCCTTAAGGCCGTCGTCATGCTATAACTCTCAAACGGTTGTCAAGGATGGATGTAATTCCGGAAGCGCTTGTAACGTGAGTTAAGTGGATTAAATGGGTAAGACACAATTGTCGGGATGAACTAGCGAAAAAAGGCCCTCTAAATCGGCCTTGAAGAAAGGAACCTCACGTCAAATGGCTTTGGCTGATGCGCTGCGTCCCAGCGGTCGTTGGCTAACACTACATTCCAGAAATGGCTTTGTTTTCTCATTCTGGTGTTGTCGAGGCAGAAGGCACACTTGGTGGAACTTATGCCGGAGGTGAATCCGCTAATGTGTCAGGTGAGGTCATACCACCAACACGGCATACTTGAAACGACAACCCTACTTAAGACGCTGAAACCGCACTAAAGCTTTGAAAGAGACGTTCCCCTCATCATTAAAGTAAAGACGGTTACCACGTCCTTCTTTTAATTAAGGGAAGGCGCTGACTAGCCCTGCTCAACAAGGGTGTAGGGTCTCTTGAGCGCTTCATTGAGCATTTCTCTTTCCTATCCCGTCCTTACGCTACGCTATCCATAAGGTTGACCTCGCCCTCTCTTCTCTCTCTTTGTCCACGCGAAGATTCCTTTCTTTCCTAGCCTATTCAATGTGGTAATGTAATTCTATTAGAATAACATCGGAAGACCTCCTAGTTGGACCCAGACTGCGACGGTAGTGAATGTGGCCTCAGCTCCCACAAATGCTGGCTCCCAAAGCCTTAGACTTAGATAGTACCACAAAGTAGGGGTTAACATAAATGACTCTATGGAAGTCCTCTCCCACTTTCAAGCTAAATAATAAGGAGAAGAAGTGCCCCAAATCAATGCATTCCATTCTTAGCAGAGGTTCCTTCCATCTAATCCCTCGAAGTACTTCGCTCACCTTCGAAGAGTGAAATGATCATTCAAAGCAGACTAAAGGCATAGGGCTATGGAGCTTAGAAGGGTGAGGGTGGCGGAGGGAATAAGGTATGAAAGAACTTAGATAGAAGCATGTTGGATGACGGAACGATGACTTAATGCAACAATTATGGATTTTGAACCTTGAGAAAGAACGTAAGTGATAGATGGAATCGTTCAGTAGGCTAATCTTGACAGTTTCATTTTTCGATTGAGAAAGCTAAGGCCCAAAGAGCTCTACAGTAGTGCCTTGCGAGGTCATAGAGCCGGTAACCCTCGTTCGCCTAAGATCGAGAATGCTCTCTCTGTCTGTGATTGAGACTGAATACTCAGTAAGGCTAGCGTTATGCTTAACACATTGACTTCGAAGTAGGGAAGGGTGTGCTCTAAAGGATAAAATTCTCTATTCCCATCCCGAATCCACTTATTGAGACTCGTGCAATCAAGTTCTTTCAGTAGTAGAGCAGTAGTCACATCCTGTCTTCTATCTCCTTCTTTCTTGTTCAGTCAGTTAAGAAAGTATCTTCCTAATCCTTTTTTTTAGTAGTTTTCGTTTTTAGACTAGGCCGCAGGCGCACCCCGGTGGATGTGCCCCCGGACCCCCTTTCATAAGGCTCATGCTCTTCTTATCGTTTGTGCCCCATTTGGATGGTTCACTCTCTGTAAGGCCTAGTGAAGAGGAAGAATCCTAAGTTGAGTTCCGGGATTGTATTTTTATTGAAATTCTGTATTAAGTGTAATTCAGTTGTTGGATTCCGATTCTTTGCTACCCATTCATTCATCAGTACAGCTAACCGAGATCCCGCTCGGTAGCTGGCTATCCTCCTCATGCCTTACCCTAGAAGATATTTCAATCTTCCACTCTCTTCAACACCCTATTTTTTCTAGTAAACTGCTTGGGGACAGTTCGAGGAGGCGAGCGTTGAAGCTACCATTACAGTAGGTTTCTTTAAAGTAAAGATCTTGGGTCCTCATGGAAGAACTTGACTACCTCGCTGCTGAGAGAGACCGGCTGGCTATGGGTTCCAATACTCTTTTTATGAGGAGTGTCGCCTTTTTTTACCCTAAAGAGGCACAGTTTAGTAGTCGTTTTTTTTTTATGGCGTCGTGTGGCATGTGCCACCATTATTCTTTCTTCTTTTGAATTTGAATAAGAACCATATACTATAAAATCGTGTGAATAAAAGTAGACACATATGGGACCCCATCCCTTTTTGAATTCCATTTCGCATTGGAAGTCCCTGAACAAGGCTTTGATCTTTTCCGAAAAGACCGTGCTTTTTGATTTACCCAAGCACTTTACCCCACAAAAGAAGGCGCCTTCTTTCTTTCCTTCTCCTTTTGCTATCAGCACCGATTTACATTCAATGGTCGTGAAAAGCCGTTCATGGATCGTGTTCGAATCAATATCCATACTTGGACCTTGTAATTAATTTTCCTTAAGAATGAGTAAGAAATGGAAATTTTTTGACAATGCCATGAGACCCTAGCGAATTTCCTACTCCTATACACAGACTATTAATCAAACGGTTTCGATCCCCGAAACCGGCCAACGATTCTCCGAGCCATTCCCCGTTCTCCGCGTTATGATAGGTTTAGTCAAGCTCGCCAATAAAGAAGCACAGGAACCGGCAGAGCCGATCGAATCAATCAACCGCTCTGCAAACAATAAGAATGGGGGAGACTACTAAGCAGGGACAGATACAGGTGAGCCACTTAGCCTTTTTCCCCGGTAAGAGAGGTTCGTAGTCTTCCATCTTCAAAATCGTATCCTACTCTCCGATCAGAAGTTGGCTGAAAGCGGGTGATTTAGCCGTATCCCTTTCCTCCGTTGATCAAGAATCTTTCCCTGTAACTCGAGAAAGAATAAGAGAGATGGGATCTCCTGTCGGGGTTAATCTATCCTCCCAATGTGGAAAAAGAGGCTGTCTCAGATCATGGGAGAGTCATCCGTCTAAGGAGAAGAGGCGCCGAGATATTAAACAAAGGTCTTGTCACGAGCTGGACTCGAACCAGCGTTTTCCAGATGCATGACCCAGATTTCAACCTTTCTGATCGTGACTTTTTTTAACCCGGTTCGTCTTCGTTCGAAAAAAGCAAGACTAATGAAGACTACATCCGGGCTTCTTCTCCCTTCTATGATGAACTTTCTTCACTTCAGCTTGCTAGCGCTTGGCTTACTTTTTTACTATCTGAGAGAGGAATAGACATCTCTGAGGTGCTACCAGTAGGTTGTCTAAGCTAAAACACCGGGATTTTTGGCTTAGACCCCTTTTTTATATCTTAAAAACAAGCCTACTGTGGCATTTCGTGATTGAGTTCTCATGCCTACTCTCATCTGAGAAGGAGATAGCCAGACGGGAACCTTTCTTAGCGCGACGATAGATGGTAGTGAAGAGCAGATGAACTAGACCAGACAGCTCGATGGAAAGGAGAAAGCCAAAACTCTTGCTCTTATCCATAGGTGGCCGTGATCGATCAAACGGATGCGCCGCCACTGCTTTATAGAATTCTTATATATAATTATCTCAACGAAGAAAGAGAAAGAAGCAAATCCCCCTTCAAGGGGCCATTACACGATGCAAGAGCAAATGATAAAGCAATGCCCCTTAGCCACTCGGGGTGATCCACTACTTACCACTCCACTCAAGTAAAGCAAAGGCACCTTACTAGCACGATGCGGGGTATGGTGCTAAACCCGGACAAGGCAATTTCCCCTGACTTCGACCAATGACCAATGGTTCGACACCCGAAAAAGCCAGCTCCTCGATATCCTTCAACGGGAGGAACTGAAATCAGTCAAGTAAACCCCTTAGCCGAATCAAAGAAACTGGGAAATGGTTATCCACTTGGAACATCATAGACTGGCTCCACGACACCGGCAGACGGAAAGAAAGGTCGGTTCCCTAAAAGCTTGGCCAAGAAAGCCAGTGCCAGCTAATGAGACATGCCATCCATCCATAGTCCTACTTCTATTGGATCGAGAATGGATTCGACTTCTAAATGGATGTCTTAAATGCAGAAGTTAAGAAAAGCAAAAAGGTAAAGAACTAGAGCAGGAAGGGACAAAAGGGAGCGAAGTAACTTCTAGCTTCTTTCTCTTGCCCAGGCCAGGAGTTAATGCAAAGGCAAAGGCCTTCTTTTCTTCTCGCAACAGACGGTTCGATCAAAGAGTGCAGCTGGCTAAGCCGCATCTTCTGCTTTCGTTTTAGCGCGAGTGCTTGAAAGTGCCTTGAAGGACATGCTTCACTTAGTCCTAAGAGAGGGAAAAATGATCTTCCGTCACTAGCCATTGCTCGTCATGCTCTTGTCTCGAAGAGTAAGAGTCATATGCCGATCTTCATGCCATCCTCATTACTAGCTCTGACGACTAGGCCTCCGCTAATCAAATACCTGCAAACAACCCCTCCGAAACAGGGCATTCGTCGTAAGCCCTTTCCTCAGATCTGTTGTTATCTGACCAGCTCCTCGAACAATTGAATCAATAGTCATTGATATCCACACCCACGCACAAAGAATAGGCTGTGAATGTCCTCTTTTCAGGAATAGAATCGGACATGGAATGCGCTCTGACTTCATCCGATAGGCCTGTCCTCGTTCTAGTAGTGGGCAAATCCCCTGCTCTCTTTGAAAGACTAGGCTGTGGGACTGATGACTCGGCACTCTTTTCAATGGCCACTATGCTTAAACATTAGCTATTGCTATTTTGAACCCCAGATTCCCCGCCCTTGGAACGTCTTTGAGGAGAAATCCTTTCCTGAAGTTCAACAAGCTATTGGAAACAAGTAGGCTATATGACGTAGCAGGGAAAGGGAATAGGTTAGAGACAGAGGTTAGGGACGATTACGAGTGCCAGTTCTGGTTCTTATGAGTAGAAGAAGAGGAGATTAGTAGCCCGAGCGAGAGCTCCCAAGCCGAGTCCGTGCTCTTTCAGTATTCAGTAGTGTTGGTAAATCAATTTTCTGCCTTCCTTCCGGATGCAGACACCAACCAACCGCTTGACCTGCCAATAGTAAAAATTCTTTCAAGTCAGGTCTTGGACGACCTCGAAACTGCTGAGCGAGGAACCCTTTCTCTAGCTCCTCCTCCAGAAGCCCATCAAAGGTGGGTCTGTAGGTAGTGATGTTCCTGCTCCTTCTATTCCCGCCTATTGAGGCACCGGGAAGAATGGACCAACAATGAATCCTGCTTCCTTATCTTCTTTTTCCTCCATTTCGTGGATTAGTTCCAACATCAAGACCGGTGGAGGAGAAAAAAAGTCAATGCGCTTACCAACTCCTTATCGACCTTAAAATCTCTTATCTAGACAGGATAAGAGCAAATTTCCCCCTCCCCCTTTCCTATTGTCTATTCCTACTCCTGGCTCACTGTCGGTGGGCATTAACTAGACTTGTTCTCATAGCTATCTATTGGTGCTCTCGGCATAGGAAGTCTCGCCGGTTGATCCAGCACCTTGCTAAGTATCCATTTCAGTTCCGGCCTCCAGCCTCCTTGTGTAGTTCCAGCTGATCCAGTCGATTTATAAGTTTCAAGCCCCTTACGGGCATAGGGCGATATCCACCAAGCCAGCAGCATACCTTTCAGAACCAAAGTGACCCCTACTAGATGCGGCAAATCAACCAACGTCAGGGATGGTAGCTAAAGATCGGAATAGAGATCCAGTGTGAGCTAACCGAATTTACCCTGCAGCTAAGGCAGTCGCAGGTTGAAGCGTTGAAAAGAAAGTGATAGCCCGGATCTCCCCCACGTCCGTCTTTCAATCACCGTGAAGGAAATAAGCCACTGAAGAGCCCCTTTGGTTTTTGGGAACCATGGGACGATGAAAACGATAGGACCGATGCTCTTGCTGAATTGACTTGCCTTCAACGCTGCCTTTCTTGATACTTTTTTCGCAGCTCAAGTTGCTTCTTATATTATCTACGGCATTGACTCAAACTTCTTCTCACCCTTGGTTCAAGGAATTGGCTCAAAAACTACCTTTCCATATCAAGATCATCCCGGTAAATCTACTGCAATAGAAGATACTGATCTTGCTTTGATTCTGATCCCGATACTTGAATTCAACAATAGAGGAATTTGAAGAGATGCCTGGGCTTTTTGCTAGTAAAGGATGAGAATCTGTTGGACTTCTGTTCTAAAGGACCCTTTCTTCTTCTTCGTGGTACCAAAAGAGAAATATGAATCTTAAACATATCAATCGAACTCTTAATCTCCGTGTAGGAAGTTCCTGACTGTATTTAGCACTAAGATCTAAATCGGATGATCGGCCTTTCGTGACACATGCGAACTCAGAATTTCAGGCTGATCTTCTTCGAAAGTCTCTTCCACGGTAAATTGATTCAATGGCTTAAAAAAGTGATTACAAGTGAGAGATTTGGAATAGATTAGATGGGAGTGATGCCTAATCTCTTTTTCTTTCTTCTTTGAGTCTCGCCGTCCGCTAGCCATATTCGAAGGGGGCTCAATCCCTCCTCATTCTCCTACAACCAATGAAATACTGGAATTTCTTAGCAAGTATCTTGCTTTATTCTGATGACTCCGGGATTGCAACAAAGAGCTAGAATAAAATCCATCTGTATGGCCAGCTAAAATTTCCACTGCTTCAACAGATTGAGCAGTCGGAGAGAAGTCATTAGATTTTAGTGCCAAAACACTTCTTTAAGCCTAAGATAAAGTCCTGACTTCGATTGACTTGGGTCACAAGGTAGGTCACAAAAGACCCTTCTCAGCTCTTATTAAAGCCATATTTGAGCCAACCTAAAGTCAGAATCAATAAAATCTGCCTCGACCTCGGACTTATGAGTTTATAAGCCGGAACCCTCAGCCTAAAGAGTTTACTTTTTCTTTCTATTTTAAGACAGGCCCGACCTTTTTAGTCTTGAAAGGTAGGAAAAGATGTAAGAAGCTGCTGCAAATCTGTCTCAGTCTAAAGCTGCAAATAAACCTGGGGCAAGACCTTTTTTTCTATTCCCTAGGAAGTCAGGGCTTCACCAATTGAGAAATAGGATCCTCGGCTGATCTGTCTTATCTTTCGGCCGAAGGTTGTTTTTTGTCTTGTTTTAGAGTTGAATGGTCGGGTTTAGTAATGTCATCCCTTGCGCTAGACTGATTAGGCTGAAGCAAAGGGCGTGGTAAGAACTAAATAGAAGGATCAATCTTTTAACTCTCCCCTGAAGTCGGGAATTTACCTACTATACTAGCCCTTCTATCGCTTCAAGATAAACAGAAAAGCCAAACTACACTATAGAATAGGCAGGCATTTAATCACACTGCTACTTCGTCCGAGAGGGCAGTTTAAAACCTTGTTAGTTTCATTTCTTCCAATGCTTGCAACTCTGGGTAAGAATAAAAATAGAAAGACTAGGATGCGCTGGTCTTTTTGCGGAACCTTCGCCATCTCAATCTGTTGATGCTTTTTAGCAGCTCTACCAAAGGTAATGAAACTTTAACACTAACTGCAAGCCCCGGGATAATGCAGCTTGCTTCTAACTGAAGTCTGGTTACCTATTTCACCGGTTAGGATCGTAAGTCAATCTAATGACTATAATGACTAGCGCTCAACTGCTACTGAATCAACAATCTCTTCAACGGCTACTAGACCTGACCTTAACGCTTTCCTTTATCTTAAAATAGTAGTCTTTCTAATAGTATATAGTATAATAGTAGTATTTTGGCCAACGTCTTTGTTGTTGCCTTTATTCCCCGGCTTTCGGGTAAGAGATTTGTCGGATAAACTATCTAATTCCTCATAATTCTCTTCTAAAGCCAGTCAGTCTTCTATTCTTATATTTACCTTGTGACTTAATAACTTTACTTGACTTTCTAACATACTACTTCCTTCCTCCTGCTGTATCAAAATCTTACTTGCTGTTTTCAGCTCTTTTTCGGGCTTCTATCAAAAAAGAGGCACAGTCTGAGCGTCATAATGGATCATCTTTAATTAGACGTCATTTCATTCTTCCCAGACCTGCTGTAACTTAGAAAGAGAACTACCATACTTCCAAGAGTTTTGGGGGTGACTAGATGCTTTCCTTGCTGCCTGATCTGTTGAAAGAGGGGAGCATGGATTTCGTCTAGGGACTGGGAACTGATTAATGGGCATCGTATCGAGAATAGGAGAATAGCCATTAGATCTTCTTACTCTCAATGGCCTTTCTTTCCTACCTTCTCAGATTCATCAGGGTAAACCAAGCGTCAAAAGCCGGCAATTACTTAGACTTAGAATTCGTAAGCTAAAAGACCAGCAACTTAGTCAAATAGGGCGAAATCCTCAACTGACGGGTTAAGCTAGGGGACTTGGTACTTGGTAGAGGCTGTCATAGCCCCTGATAATGGATCATCTTCGTCAGTATGTTCCGGAGTGTAGGAATAGGCTGAATTACTTCTTTTTCTTACTTGCATCCAGATCTTCCAATGCTAAATCAACTGTTAAAGAAAGATTTCCTCCATAAGGCATAAGGAAAGTTTGAGCCTAAGCCTTTAGAGTGATTTGCTTTCATTAGTCACCTAGATAATCGATTTTTCTTTCTGAGCCTACAACAATAGGATGAGATGAGGCTGCTTTATCCGGCTCAGGAGATTGCATGAATTAGTCAATGATTGAGGAATCAACACCTCTTTCATTATATGCTATTTCGGTTGAGGCAGATGACTTCGTGACAAAAGACTAAAAAAGATTAGAAACAGAAGGAAAAAGCTATCCAGGCACACAAACCGAGGAAGGTTACTTCTCCTCCTCGCATTAATCTGATTTCGAAGTCTTTTCAATCAAATACAAATAGTTCCTCTTTAAAGCCTAGTTAATCCGTCTGACTTTAAATACCTTTGAATTTACCCTCCTATCTGTCTTGACTTCAGTCGATCCGTGAATGCCATATCTAAAGTACAGGATTTTTCTCATTCTATTGTTCTTGCTTACCGGGTCTTCCCCAAGACCAATTGATAGAGTTAACCCTTGGCCGAAAGCTAGGTCTTCTCATCCCGCCTAGTCCCCTAGATGAAGCGGGAGGAAGGGTTTACCGTCCCTCCCGTGGGAGAAGAACAAAGAATTTAGATGAAAAAAGAACTACATAAATCATCTTTCTCGCTCCTTTCCCTTCTTCTCAAGCTCTTACTGGCGCAGAGAAAGTCTTTCTTACGGCCAGACGACTTAAACACAGCGCTCTGATCTCCGACCTCCAAGATGCCCTTTTTTTCTGTCTCAAATTCAAGCTGTACATCTTAATACATTGCGTGGATGCCCGATCATGACCGTAGTCCGAGATAGAAGATTGAGAAAAGCAGGGCGGCAAGTGGGAGATGTTCCACGAGCTACTTAATCTAGGTAAAGGATCACAAGCATTCATCTTATTCCAAAAAAAAGATCATGCTACCACAGAAAGCATAGTCACAGGGGAAAACTGATTCGGTATATTTATACCAATGATATCCGCGTCGATTCCCAGTGTTAAGCGAAGCGGGTCGCCTTTCCCCTTGTTCGGACGTTGCTCGAGCACACTATTCTTTGATTGATGTGCTGCTTTCAATACGTCTTGAAGGACTAAATGACCTTCTCGATACCCTATTAGTGCTTTAGAAGCAACATTCTCTACTTCTGGGGAAAGATTGATTCATATCATAGGATACTGCTCTTATCTAAGAGTCTTAGTAAAGGTTCTAGGGGGCTACAGAAGGTATGCAGTCAGAGTTGGAGAAAGGAAGTGAAAGATCTTTCCCCCGCAAAGGAAGAGAGAAAGCGTCAAAAGAAGGCTAGATCTTCAGTAGAGAAAGAGATAGACTGAGATCTCAGCGTTAGGTGTCCCAATAAGGGGCGTAGCGAGCAAGAACTCATTCTAATCGTGAGATCGGGTATAGGACTCTTTTTGGGACAGAGAATACTTTGGTAATTGGCGAATAGCCCTAGTCTGATGGTGAGGGTACTTCTCGGACTGTGACTCCTACATCTGCTTTGTTCTCTTCAGTTAGCTCTAAGATAAGAGAGAAAGTTCTGCTACGCACCTCTCGCCAAGACTAGTTTAGTTGCCTTTCAATCAAAGGCCGTATTCTAAGAAGAAATCCAATTCTTGCTAAGAGCGGCCAAACCAGCCCTAAAAGAGCGGTTATTCCAGCAAGAGCACCTCCCTCAAGAATAGGAAGAGCGAATCTGTCAGAGAGTACTCCACCAAAGCCCCTTTATTAAGAGATAGAGCAATCCTTACTCTTAAGCTCAAAGCTGAGCCTTTTACCTTTGACTTTGTAACCTCTACCTGGACCAAAGGAGAGGAATGAGTGTAACTACGTGAAATGAATAGCTCTTTCTCACTCCATTTATTCCGTTCGTTCGGTCAACCCTGTAACCATCTAAATAACGAGTATGAATAACGAACTGCCGTTGTCTATTCCTCATCCCTAGTTTACATGGATACATAGTGGCTGGCTGTACTTTATTGGTAGGGGGCAAGCCTGGGACGTGTGGTTCCCATCTCGTGAGTAGCTCATTATACAAAGGTTGTGTGTTCGTCGTAACAGAGGAATTGCAAAAGACGTATTTATAGCCCCTTATGCTTACCCATACTAGTAGTAGAAAATGCTCGAATTAGATGTACATACGCCTTTCCACACCGCCACATGATTGATCATTGTGAGAAGCCAGATTCATTAACCTCTTGAGCGAAAGGCCTCAAGCTCATTATCTCATTATGATATAAATGATATGCTCCAAGCGAATCTCTATGTCCGAGGAATAGAGAGCCGTGTCAAGGTCCGGATTCGAGGTTAGAACACAAAAGCCCACCAGCCGAGCGGAACTGCTTAGTGATGGAAGCAATTCCCACGAGTTGAGAACAACTCAGAAGGATGTACTTGCCCCCTTCCCCAGCCATTACCGCTCATCCACCGCTTTTTTTTATCCTGTCTTTGTCTTTCCAGGCTGTCTTTTGCGTGCTATTCCTTACGCCCTGAGAAAGAACCTCCACTTGGATTCATTTCAAGTCTCGAGTTCTTGTTTAGAATTCTCGTAGATGAAGTTCGAACGAGAGCTTTGATGCAATTCAAATTTATCCGCAGTAGTGACAGAAGCATAAATGTCCGTCCCGGTTTTCCTTTGCCAATCAATGGTGAAACAAGATTCAGTCGCTACAAGCGAAGGATAATAAGAAAACGGCCGGGTAGATTAACTAAAAGAAAATACACTTGGTCCAGAGAGTCGCTTAGATAATATGCCTCGACCGGAAGACTAAGGGATTATTCAGGTCTAGACGTAGCCTTTCATGCCAGTAAAGGTAAGCTCTCAGTGGATGCCATTACTTGACTCAATCTATCCGGGTGATCGAAGGCCTATCGCGATCGACGCTTATTATACGTTGCTTCGACTGCTGTGTACATCCCCAGCCAATAAGAGGAGTGGGTACCATACTCGCTAAGAGGAGATAAGAGTGGCTCCGTTCCATGCCTCATTTCATAGGGAAGGCTCTATCTTTAATAAATGAAACCTGATGACATGACATAAGAGATGTCGGTTCGTTTCTATCTTTTTCTATTTATATTTTATATGGATTGCACCGTGAATGTTTTACATGATAATGTACTCCAAAAGTCAATTCCACAAGGTAATTGATTTCTTTACTTCTTAAGTGAAGGTTATTTATATCAATACTTCTTAAGTGTTGGATAGAAACTGGTTTGAGTACTACGTTTGGGCTGGATTCTTCCTCTTCTAACGCTATGGCTTCTTTTGAATGGAATAGGGGTTCGGGTTCATAATGTGATAACTCATCCATGCGGGTAGTCCCTATCTGCTGTCATGCCCCTCGTCAGGCTGTGTCAAAGTCCCTCGAGTCCAATATCTACGATCTTAAGAAAAAGCCAATTCACAGCTTATTCGGATTTGACTTGCGCCTCAGCTTTCTTCAGGTCAAGACGCAAGGTCCTGAAGCGTAGCTATGTCCTCAACTACGACAGCTACTGGAGCGAGGTTGCGTATATAATAGAATAGAGTGGCAGTTGCCTATTGACAGAAGTCATCTCTACGCACACTCACAACGAAATGAAGGAGGAGGTCCAATTTATCTTACTGTTCCAATAAAAGTTAAGTATTGATATAAATAACCTTTGAATTATTTCACAATTTTCTATTCCTTGTGTCATTTAAGGCCTAGGTCTGATTTCTTAAGGAAAGAGTTTCTGTCAACGCCAGCTGTTCTGACGTTTCGGAAGAGTTTTCTTTACCCGCTTTGACAGTTGTTCGCGCCTGACGAAGTTTCACTCGTAAAAGCCAGAAAGACCACGGAGGAGTTTCAAGTCCGATATCCGATCGAAAGAGGGGTTTCTGTTCCGACCTTGAAGTTTCACTCTTTATTACACTATTCAATCTCATATATGAGACGTAACTGTAAAGACTTGAAAGAAGAGTGAAAGAGCTAGGCGACTGAACAGCAGGCAAAGAAAGAAACTCGTTCAACTTCGTTCCCTAGCGCTAAAGCAACTAGCTCAACAACGTTCCCTCTTCCTTTCAGTCGAGCTATTTCTTCTGTTTAACTCTTTAACTCGACTCGCGCTTACAGCAACTAACAATACATTCTCCTTATGCTTTATGATTTGAAGGTTTCCTCCCTAAAGGTAGAGCTTGACCTCCAGTTTCCTTGACGGGGAAGGTGTAGAGTTGACGGGAGGTGACTCTATTTCTCTTTGTCCGTAAGAGGGTATTCCTTTTCTTTCAAGCGCGTAAGCTAGGTCTTGAAGCAAGCGAACACTTCCTCTAGGCTTTTTACTTTCGTTGTTGAAATCGAGACTTCCCAGCGGATGAAGCGCTTGAAGCAAACTCAGGATGGATTTTTTTACCCGTAATCGCAACAACCCAATTGCAAGAGCGGAGCTCTACCAACTGAGCTATATCCCCCCCCTCCCCAAGCCGTGCTTGCATTTTTCATTGCACACGGCTTTCCCTATGTATACATCTAAAATTCAGTTCCTTTCCTAGAAGAGACTCTAACAAAGTTGAATACTCAAACGATTCAACCCTTACTGCATAAGCATAAAGATATACATTTCAGTATAGAAATGAATGCATTTTTTTTATCTTACTTATTCCGTCATTCATTTAGGTCTAATTTCCATTTCATTTAGACAGTCTCATGACCAATCATTCATCATTGGCCAAATCATGGATACAAATAATATCCAAATACCAAAAAGGACCCCTATATAATCCTCCTGAGATAGAAGAATCTCTTGGTAAGATCAAAGAAAGAACTTTTTCTTCCTCTGGTAATTCAAATCTTTCTCCACCCGCAAAAACAAACACAAAGGAGCTGAAGAAAACTGCTTATTCACCCGGCAGGCAGCTTGCTTCTATGGCTCATGTATGAACAGCAAAACTCATGCAGATTGACCTGGCCCTGGGGGTATCAAACTCGTGATAGAAGGACAACTTCCCTTTCGCTGAACGGAATCAATAGAATTCTAAGGTGACCGGACACCACTGCTTAAGAGGGATTGCCAATAGAGGTCGCCACTCCCATGGTAAGACTTCTCACTAGGTAAGTTCCCCCTTATCTTTTTCAATGCTTTGGGGGTCGGGCACAACTTCAAGGAGCGTAGCTTTTTTCCCTAGCGCATACTAAAGCAGAGTAGACTGATCGGACGACATGCGCATCAGATAAATAGAATGGATTTCACATCGATAGAAAGAAAGTCAAAGTCTTTCTCTGTATCGGTAGTAGCATCAGCCTCATTGCCCGGCATGGCTTGATAGTGGTAACAGGATTTCCCCGTAGGTGGTCCGCTTACTGTGCTATTTCAATGCTTCGGGTCATGTCGAAGGAACAAAGAGGACGAAGGTTCTTCGGCGCATATTCGTAGGATATGACACCGAACGAAAAGGATGGAGATGTTTCGACCTACCCGTAAAAGACATGTTTTGAAAAGATGGGGATTGGGGCTATTGATCCGGAAAGACGAGATGGAATTGCTATTGAGTCTTCGAGGCGCTGAAAGCCTGCAGATTGATCTGATTCCTCCCATTGAGTCGGTCTTAGTTAGAGCCGGTAGATCTGATTGAATGAGGGATGGAAGGATGTTCCGGTATTCGAATTATCCGCAGGGCTACACGACGGCGGAAGTCGAGTGGCTTTCGTTCCTTCACTTAAGAAGTAAAGATATAAATAACCAACACTTATGAAGTATTGATATAAATAACCTTCACTTAAGAAGTAAAGATATAAATAACCTTAGAACACCATTTTGCTTATGTAATACTAACGCGTCAACCTCTTCCTCCAACGCTTTCTTTGAGCCCTTATTTATTTCTTTCCAGGGAACCCTTCCGTCTTATTGCGACGACCAAGCCTAAGACACGGATCTTTCGTTGGGCACACCGGGTTAGCTCACATAGGGTCATCTCTAACTTCTTTTGACGAAGAGCCTTCCTCATATTCGTAAAAAATCTCCGAAAGGACACTCCAGCTCCACCTCACTTTGGAATGCTATAATCATGTCATCTGCATATCGGACATAACCCACCATGTGACCTTACACTCGCATAAAAGAGTTTATGCGCTTATCCAGAAAAAAAGAAAGAAAGATCTTCATCATGACGGGAGAAAGGGGGGCTTCAAAGTGCTATGACCTTCGTTACGGTCGAGTAATCTTTGTCTACTATTTGGGGAGTTAGAAAGGCTCAACAGAGGTTGATAATGCCTGAGTGAGGGTCTTTATTCTTCTCTGTTGACGTGCCAATTCCCACCGCTGCGTCTAAAGATGGAGGCCTTTATGAATGAAGTCGTCGTTCATGAGGCAAAGACACCAACCTGCTGCCAAACCTCTGAAGGTTGTTCCACCACAGGTGCAGGGTCAGCATTAAAAAGAGGAGCTGTCTTAGGTCTCCAAACCCAATTCCCTTGTTTCTTCAACCAATTTTCCTCTTCATGACCGTAAAGTTTACAGTGCCCACATAGCACAGGCAACCATTCAAAATGAACTGGTTGTTGTTTTTTTTTTTCGAACAACATTAATAACTCAACAATTCACACACTAGGAGCACTTAGTCTAGATGCCACCTTATCTATTAAGAAGGGTTCATCTATAACTAAGCCTCAGTTAATCTATACAATATATTTTGCCCATCTTCTCTATGCTTCCCTGACTTAGCTAAATAAGAAATCCTCCCATCCCGAAACCGGCCCTCACTTTTTTACACGTTTCCTGAATACAAAGTCGCTTGCCCTGAAATATTGACGCATTTCTATCCAGCCACAGGTGATATCCTATGGCTGCAAAAATACAGCAGTGAAACCATTTGTCAATAATGTGCTTTTTGCGTAGAATAGCTCGTTGCCATTGTATCCATCCAGTAGGTCTCCAAGAGGTATTGCACCAACTGAGAACAACTTCTCTGACCTGCCGAGCATGACTGCACTCAAACAATAAATGGTCCACAGTTTCACCAGGATTGTCACACAGACCACAAATATTCTGTCTGCCAGGTATATGTCTAGCCAATAACGCATTGATAGGTAGTCTATCTTGCAGGGCCAACCAAAGACGAAATCTATGCTTAGGGACAATACTCCTACACCATAGTTGAATGGTGTCTCTATGTACCTGTTGATGCTGCAGCAACCATGAGTACCCTTTAGCTGGACAATATTCACCCTTGTGTAGAATGTCTGGTGATGAAGCACGGAAAGCTTGCTGCCAGTGATGCTTCTGTTTGCAAACTTTCCTCCAGTACCAACAAACATCAACTCCATCTTTGTACTACCACCTAGAAGACCCAGACTTTGAAAAAAATCCCCCTCGGGAAGAGTCATTAGAGGGTTTAGGGAAGTCTTTTTTCTATTGGAGCCTAGCAACATTCTTTCTTCGCGAACTTATCTTACTTCCCCTAACCAGCATTCTACTTGATTTGATTACCGCCGTTGGACGAAAGGCATTGGGAAAAGGGCGACCCCTACTCGAAAGGAAGTGAAGTTACCCGGTGAGGGAACCCGAAGACGAGTGGTCGAACACTCTCGCATTATGCTTGTAACAGATATGCCAGATGGGAATGAGGAAATCATACTGCCGATTAAGCGACTACCCCTTCAAATCATGAATGGGGATATCACACTGCTTATTTCGCGAGTAATCCTTCATATCATGAAAGATAGATAGACTACTGCGGCTACCCCTTTATGGACTTTTGCGACTAAGCATTTCTGATATGAAAGATTCAATTGAATAAGATAATACAGATGGTAGCGTAGAGTCAGGCTATCCCATGTTTGCAATAACCGCTTGGGGATCTTTCCTGTTAATGATGAATAGCTTGCCCTGTGAATCTACAGAGAATCTGAATCCTACTATGTATATTCGGTATAACAAAACAACCGGAAAACGAATCGATCTGGATGCAGGTTTGTTTGGCCGCTCTAAGCAAACTATAGTATGGTTTAGTAACAAGGCTTGTTCAAAGAACAGATCAGAGGCGGTCAATGAACTATTGATTTGAAAGCGCAATCGGGGCTAATCTAATAGTTGATGTCAAAGCGGTCATCTGCGGCAAAGGCTTCTGTAACAGTGGAAAAGGCTGTGCCTCACTTCTTTTAACCGCTTATTTTGTAAATAGAGCTACTTTCCCTCCTTCCATCCATACATATATGAAACCCGTACTAATTGCCCTTGCCATGAGACCACTACTCGCTTTGGTCTTTCCACCTGCTCTTGTGGCTTCCACCTACCCTTGTACTGAGACCACCCTGGCTTTTCAAATGGATGTGACCCCCCGATGGGGTGTTCGTATCCGTGCGCAGAAAAATCCTTGTTCCTCTCCACTTGCTGGGACTGAACGAACTATCCGAGGCGTCGATGCGCAGGTTTGAGACGCGCATGCGGGTCTCAACGGTTGAAAGCGCTTTAACGAGCGAGACCTCTTTTTTCGTGCGAAGACTGGATTGAGTGCGCTACTTTTTTAGTTTATACACAAAAGCATATAAAAGGAGATGATATTCCGATGTATCAGTTATGTGGTTTTATTAGTCCCCCCGCTGCTGGGATAATTGCGACTGATGAATCGCGATCAGCCGCAGATTCCCTTGCCGTTGGATTCGTGCCTCAAGACTCTGCCACTGGGACTCGGTCGGAAGAATCTACTGCGGCCTTCTCTACCCACCTTTATGAATTCTAACCCATGACAAGGCTGAATTTATTAGAACCCGTTGTTGTTTAGAAAGACCTATCGGACCTGTGAAAGTGACTAAACACGGGCTTTGCTGCGACGAGGATGCCTTTTTGAATCCAAGACCTGAAACAGAGTCCTACCACGTTAAGGGAGAGCACTCAACTTTCTTGTTGACACGTGAGGGGAAATAGGAGTCTGAGGTGGCAGGATTTACCACTCTAACCCTATGGTAGTGATGGTTGGTCCCACTACTCTTTCGAATGCCTTTTGCGCTTAGCGCTTAGCGTCGGAAAGAGGAGTTGCTTGCCTTACCACACCAACCACCGACGCGCTGGAAGTTATAGCAATGGAATGGAATTCTGCCTTGACCCTCCTGGAGGCGCAAAGTTCATAATTCAGTGTGGTGGGGCCTGCTTTAGTAGTAGTCTTATAAGGATGTTGGTCTCGTATATAAGATCACTGCTGCTTTTAGGAGCGCTCTTTTCATCCAACTAGTTTGATCGTAATAGAAGAAAAAGAATCAGAACGCCCAAAAACTCCCATGTCTTTTTTGGTTGGAACCAGCGATTTCAAAAAGTCTTCCTCCATTTATGGAGCAGGAAGCGGAACAAATCCCCCAAAAAAAGAAGAGAGACTTGTCGAATTCAATTGCCTTGGTTTTTTCCAAGAAATAAGCGTGGGATGAAGCTAAAGAAAGCTATAGTTCTTTAGACTATTAGACTTCGATAGTTCGCTCTTCGTCGTTCGAGTTCAACTCCTTCGGTCCAGATTGCTTTCACACCTCGATCAAGAGATTGAAAAAAGATGGATAGGACCCTAAGTCCCTATAGCGAATCTAACTCCTACTTCAAGAACTCGCTCGAGGCACTTCCCCTGGGTATTGTAGAAAGAGGAATTAAGATCCCACTTACTTACTCACGGCAACTAATGAGGGGCGGAGCGACAGGGCTTACTAAAGGAAAAAGAAAATAAAGAAAATGTAGTAAATAGGTTCCAATATAATATATTATATAGAAAAGTCAAATCACTTTCACTTTGCGAAGGGACATTGCTTACAACTCAAAAGGACGGGATTTAGGCTAAGGCACCTCTCATCACAGCACGTCGAAAGCATGCCATCCAATTCATTATTGAAAGCCTTAGAGCAGTAGCACGCACAGGTCTCTCGAGCCTTCTGATCCCAAGGAGCGTCTGGTGGTATCATCGTATATAAGAGAACGGCCAGGGACCTTCTGCGCAGTGTGCACGGACAATAACATGAAAGCTGCAGTAAACGCATTAGAGAAAAAGAAAAAAAGGAGAGGTTATTTATGTTGGATCCGAAAGCCCGTCCTGCAGCATCTGAAAAGGTAGGATCGGCAGTAACTAAGTCTGAAAGCTCTGACTTTAGAGATCTAGTAGGCGAGGAAGAAAGCCACTAAGAAGGCTGCTTAGGCTAAGCCAGTCCTTAGACAGAGTTGAGCAGGAGATTCCCCTATTTGTATTGTTGCGGAGGATTAAGAGTTCGCATGTGCACGGAAAAGCTACCTATCTTGACGCCTTCCTCTCTTACCCAAAAGCCTTAGATTCAATTATGATTCCTTCGCCTTCGCATGTGTTAGAATCCCGACCTGAGAAAGCAGATCATCAACTACAGAAAGAGATGGAAGAAGCTCTTGATATAGAGTTGCCATCCCATCCTGAGAAGTAGAAGAACGAAAGAAGAATAGAAGCTGAGCTTCCTATTTCTATTTGTGTTCAAAAGCCCATACAAAAGCAGTACTGGATGACATTCCTCTTTCAACTCTATTGGTTCAAGCCCTACCTTAGAAAGAGCAGAACCCGAGCCCGGAAGAGATCTTGAGATTGTTGAGCTCATCCCGTAGATTCTCCCCTCCGTGGGCAGATAGTGAGGATAAGGTAGCCCTCAAAGAGGAAGATGGATTTGTTTTGACGGGTTCCCCTCCTGCTTCGGCGAGATCCTTAGTTTCCAATTCTAGGTCGTCTGTCCATGGTCGGTTAGAAGTTGTTACACAGGCTTTATAGCCAAATAAATTCCTCGATCTTTCTCAATGCCTTCTTCCGCCGCCTAAAAGGCAGTTGGCAAGTCAGTCTAAAGCCGGGGATTAAGAGTTTAGTTACGATCCCTTCCTGCAGAGATCGATCTATTTGTATTGCCATCCCGGAAGAAAGGAAAGCCCAACGGACGAAAGCCCGAGATTCCTAATCTTTCTTTGGAGCTCGTGTAAGGAATTGATTTAGCAGTTATCCCAGAAGTTAGATCCGTAAGGCAAGCAACTATTTAATCTATAGCTGCCTCAGAAAAGGTAGGCAAGTAAGAAAAGAAAATTCAGGATAGCTAAAGAGCTCAGCCCTTATATTCCCCCGGAAATAGGTAGTTACCAAAGCCAGCCCCTCTGTATCAGTCTAAAGCAAGGGATGTCGGAAACTTCTAGGTGGAGTTTATGAGTTTGCATGACTTAGACGTAAGGATTGAAGTAGAAAAGCCCTGGGATGATATTAATATTCCTCATTAGTTTCAAGCCTCGGATCAGACTCAATAGAGGAGTGAAGTAAATACCAGGAGCTGATTCATGTATTTATTGAAATTCATAAGCAGTATCTGAAGTCCTTGATGGACTGATAGTCTTTCTTTCAGTATAGGCATAAGCCTTGGGATTCACTGCCTATTCCTCATTGATGAAATTACTAAACCCGGGACTAACTATAGACAAGAATCGGCCTTTTCAGGCTCTCTAGGCCCCAAGAGAACTTTATCTAGCTATTTAATAGATTCACCAGTAAGATACTTTAGAATCAACTACTTTAGCTTGGGATGGAAAAACTTTAGGTTAGGAAAGCAGGTGCTCTTATTGGACGTCACGGGAGAAATCCCGATGGCTGATAGGGTCATACCCTTCCGAGCGTACCAACTTTGATTAACATCGAGTTGTATGTTTCGCAGCATCGGTCTGGACTCTGGACGGTCTGTCCAAGGGACTGGAACCCAAGGCTCTTCTTAGTCTAACATGATTGTTGTAACGGTTGCTCATTTGATTTTGATGGAATTCAGTGACAGTCCACTCCTTAGGTCATACCAAGGTGCCTTCCAATGGCAATGAGGGTTCTCATCTAGGGGAGTTCACAGTGGTTAGCTCAGTTATAGAAGGAGAGGTCGTAACTTAGGTTACAGCCTCGGGGCAAGGACCGGCCACCAACATAGGATTTAGAATGATATATCCTATGCCAGTTGACTTTGTGCCAGTCTGAGCCTAGATCAGAGCAGAGGTTTGAAGATACTATGGATCTCTTAGCTTAGAAAGAACAAGAAAAGGCTGGAAAGCAATTCCCAAGATAATTCCCAGGGATAAAGTGGAAATATATATTAATAGAAACATAAAAGATCTCAGTTGTATACTAGGATTTGAGTTTACTGCCAGAAAGACATTCACTTCCACACAAGCCCTATCATTTATTCAAATGAATATATTTAGATTTTTGAAAGGCTTTTTCTCCATTCTTAGGGATTTTTCCAATGTGGAGCTTTATTGAGAAATCAACCAGAGATGGTCTTACAAATGGTCTTACAATTAGAATAGCAGCTTAAACCCTTTTTTCCAGATATGACTCTGGGGATTGAAGCGATGTTATAGAAGATAGAAGAGCTCAAAGTGGCGAGAAAGGGAAGGGTTAGGACCTGACCTGCTCTTTTAGAATCACTTCTCCGAGTTTGAATTGAATTGGGGCTCACCTTCGCTTTTCTTATTATGCTACCTAACTATAGCGGTAGATAGGAGTCAATACGGGATCCTTTCCATAGTCGCTTTGATATCAGATGGGTTCTTTAGTTGGAATTTCTTTTTAGCCAATTGCAGCTCTAACCTAAGGCAAGCAAGAGGAGAGGTTATAGGCCAAGTGAGTTCTCTAGCCAGGAGAGGATCATACCGATCCCCGCGGTAACAAGGTTTATCATGTATTCCACTCTTTGATTCGCGTCCTATTCGGTGGCATATAACTTTCTAAAGAGGTTTTTGGGGCATCTGTAAAAGGATTCTCCCTATCCTCACGTATAGGTTGACTAAGGATCAATTGCTATCGAGTTCTTCGTATGGGATGTACTAAGATTTTGACGGGTAGTACGGAATGCTTCATTGCCCTTTCTCTTTTTTAAAAAAACAATGTTCATTTTGTCTTCAACAGGCGCGTACGGTGGTGATAAGAAAGAGCCATCGCTACTTCCTGTCTGTATCCGTCTCCCTCAATCCCACCGGGATCAGCTTATCCTCGGATCATTCCCTCCTTTCATAGGAAAATGGATAAGGAAGGGAGGATAAGAAATGGGTCCAACTTTCTCTTTCTTTAGCATTAAGAAGATCATTCTAATCATCGCAAAGAAAGTATATAAATACGCTCTATGACCGATTTCGAGGAAAGAGCATAGGATCAGATGTACTTAGCTAACTATCTAAGTTACGTGTAAAGTAAAAGATTACACTAAAGGGTTGTTTGATCCTTATGTTCCAGGCATCCGCTTACCTTTTGTTTTCGCTATGCTACTTACGATTTTGTTTAATATATAATATATAGTATAGTAAACAGGGATTCCTTTCATCCATTCATAGACTTTTTTCAATTTTCATTAAGGTAGGTTATCTATATGCTTCTGTATTTTATATAGCCCTTACCTTAGGGTGAGGGAGAGGGGTTTGTTGTTACAAGCTTGTGAAATGAAGGAACGAGATGGAGCTTTCCTTTCACGCTTAACTCTTAGCTCTGACACTAGGCACAGAGAAGGAAGAAGGAGCTCTTGCTATTGGGGGCAATTGAATCCAAATAAGTTTTTTTCGGAATAAGCGGTCTTAGAAGGGCTTTCATCATATAGAATATGGGATTACCGCTATGGATGGCCGCTCTTTGCAATAACCTTTGCGTAACTGCTGTTCGAGTAAGTAGGACTTAAGGAATCGAATAGGCTGATAGGACAGGGAATAGGAAAAACTTTAGGAATCCATGCCTAGAAAGGGCTTACGCAGGCCAGTCCTTGAGCCAGAGGTCACAGTAAAGTCAGCTTTCTAAGCTCTTTTTCCGTCCCCCTGCCCCTAGTAGAGTGGATATTGCTTGAAATGTATTCTACTAAATCAAAAATGACCTCGAGCGTATTCTCTGATGCACTAAAAAAAAAAATAGGTTGTTATCGCTCGTCGTCTCTTTCCTGTTGATGCGACGGTAACTCTAGATAGAATATCTAAAGATAATAAAATAAAGCTCTTTATCCGTTCATTCCGTACCTTTTCAATGAAAGAAAACAAGGTAGATGCGCTTAGTCCCGAAAAGAAAGAGCGGATTATGTGCATTAATTCCTTGCCAATGGGTCAAAGAATCTTTATAGAAAGCTTTTTCAGTCATATTCAATCTCGAAAGACCTCCGTCACTTCTTCCTTGTTCCCGCCATAGGCCCACTCCACCCCCGTCGACGAGAAGGGAAAGCGGGAGCAGTAGAAGAATAAGGGAATTGTTGCTCCGAACTGACTCTTTCAGAAAGACGGAACTCCGAGTGAACAAAGCAGACTGACTTCCATTCGGAAAAAAGTGGATTCGCTTTCGACAAAATCCCATTGATAGAGAGTGAGTCATTCTTTTTTGGGAGGAAGCACGAGCGCTAACTTCGCTTGCATCCACCCTTCACTTGAAAACCAGTAAAGAGCTCTGCCTAAGACTAATAGATAAAAAAAAGGGCTTTGATGTATAATGAGCCTCCTCCTTTCATGACTCGAGTCTCTCAGTGGAACTTGAACTTTCATTGGATCAACGCTTTCGAATGACCGCCGGCCAGATAAACAACCTAATTATCCGATAGATGAGTGGAATGCAGTGAGAGAAAGGAGACCAGGGAAAGTCTCTAACCATCTTCCCGGGACTTGGCAGATAGATAGATTAGGAAAGCAGGTTACGTAGATAAGAATGAGATGTCTTGGATTTTCCTTAGGGAAAACAAGAAGGATCCCTTTTTTTTATTTTTGATTGGAACTAACCCGGCAAAGAAACGAAAAAAGGCTTGTCTGTCGTAAATAATAAGACTTGAGGCTTCCTCAGATCAGAAGGAGCGAGTGGGATAGGTCTCAGAGCAGGGTTTGAAGCAGTAAAAAGACCAATTGTCTTGTAATGTGCTTGTGAATTCATTCTTGGGGTAATACTGACTCTGAAATTCTTGTTTACAGGTCCTTGTAAGCTTTTAAAGTCTTTCATTTTCATTATTATTAATAGTCAAGGCAGCACCTATTATGTAATAATAGACCAGTGGGCTTTTTCAAAGTCCCTTCTTCATGCTTTAGTCGGATAAGTCTCCCCCGTCACCCGCGGGAAGGAATTTCATTTCTTTCTTCACTCTGCGAGTGGACTTTCTTTCACGATCGAACAATCATTATTTTTCGTTCTTTAATTAAAGAAATTAATTTGATTGTATTCTTCTTATTAGAAGATGAAGGAGTACTGCAATTATGACGTTATTTGAATTTTCATCTGTGTCGTACTCCAGAGTAAACCCTTTTCTACAAGCCTAGCTTTGTATCAAAGACTATACCTCTACCATCGCTTCGGTAGATAGATCGGATCGGGGATAACCCGGTTCAAGACAAAGAATTTCTCATAAAGAATTACTCTTATAGCTTAAAGAGAAGAATCGGCTAGGTCTAATTGTTCAGGCTTAAAACCATCAGCACTCCCTATAGACCTTATACCATAGATAGAAGATAGAGACATGGTGAGAACCTGTTCAAGATAACATCTCTATGAAAGGTCTATGAAAGGAAATTGCCTCTAACGTTTTACTCTTATACGATGAAACTTACAAGTAAAGTCAAATAAAGTCAAAGTAGTCGCTGGGTGGTTGGGAATAGATAACTCCATGCAGTCTTTCTTATCGACAGTAGTAGGCTATGATTCCTGCTTATTAGCGAGATTTCCCAGTTACTAAGTCATTCCTCGGATATAAGAGGAGATAGCGAAAGCCGGTACTTGGTAGCTAGTGAAGTCTTGGTGTAGTACCTATGCTCTGTTGCAAGCATTCTTGCTCTCGTCTTTTTATTTATTCAGTATGAAAGCCACTATTCACTCGACGCAATCGACGAAAAGAAAAGCTGATGCAACGATGATCGGAAGAAAGTGACAGTGAGGAAACTGAACCCCAGGAAGTACCCCGAAAGGAAAAGAGGTGCTAGCTCTAGAGTCAGCCCCAAATTTCATTCAGCAACAGGAAGAATTGAATACAATTCAACTAATTGTCTCCTCTTTAACCACCTCTGGAAAGAACCTCCTGTTGCAACGACTACACGTTGCTAAAACGCATAATCAATCCTATTTTTAGATAAGAAGAGGTATAAAACGAGATTGAGTGAAAAGCACCTTTTAGTGGATTAGTGTAAACGAAATGAACATTGAGTTCAAAAAGGCTTAGTATTAGTATACTAGTTGTCCCGATCGGAAGCACGGTTTACCTCTTTTCTCTTCTTTCTTTTTTGGTCTTTTTGTGGCTCTACGAGGGATTGGCAGAACTACGATTTGCTGCTTCTGAATTCCCTGGTAAGAGTCGAACTTACACAAGTCTTCTGTCCATTGTAAGTGACTTAGTTGCTGACTGCTCTGCCATTGAGCTAAGGGGATTTGACTTGGAGAGTTAGACCTTTCTCACCTGGATAAGCATTCAGCTACTCTGCTAACGCTGGTTATGAAAGAGCGCATATGGCCACCACCGCTTACTGATTAACGTCCTCCACCTGCTTCTGTAACAAGAAGCATTGGTTATGAACGTGTACAGCCTTTTCTAGTCTAAAGTAAAGATATTGTTCTACCACTTTCATAGCTACAATACAGGCTTCCCAGCTTTGACTTCTGTGGCTACCAACCTCCCTCTTATTCATATGAAATAGAAGTACTTCCGACAAGCTTGTTTCATCTGGCACACCCAATCTGATATCTCATAATTACCAGGTCGATATGGAAAGCTGATAAAAAGCAATCAGGAAGTGAAAGCTGTAGATCTCGATGACAAAGATGCGCAACTGAAAGTCCAATCGTATCTTTCTACAAATCCATTCTTCTATGTGAATTGTGTTTATACAATACGTGCTTTATTCTTTTTAAGCCGGCATGGCTGAATGTAGATCTTCCTACCTACTCGATCTAGTCTTTTTTCCCCTGCATTTTGACGAGAAGGAAGAATGGTTTGGGCTTCTGCAAGGGAGAATAAGCCACAGACAGAAGAGAATCGCTTGGGAAAGAAGGATGGAGCGCAATGAATGTGAAAAATCAAGGTATTAGTTTGAAAGGCTTTCACAAACTGGACATTGTACTTTTCGGAGAGTCCTTCTGAGCCCCGAAACCTAATATCTGATTCTCAGAGAGCCCTAAAGCTAAAGAGGACTTGATCTTATGGGTTGGCCCCACGGATTAGACTTAGAACGGATTTGACTTAGACTGCCCTGACTCTCTAAACTAGTAGCTCGTGGATGGGGAGAGCCCTTTCTTGGAGCGACTTCTCTTATAAGGTCTTATAAGACAAAGTTAACAACAGACAATGTTAACTGAGTGGTTGCCTTTTTCCTCATTCAGGACGTTTAGGATGTACTTCGAAGGTTTTTTCCTTTAGGATTTCCATAACATCGAAAGGCATAACACCAAATGCCTATTGCCTATTCGCGAGCTGATTGCCTATGACGCATGAGGCAACCTTTTTGGTAACACTACATCTTAGCCCTCGACCTACTTTCTTCAAGTAATGGTCCTCTCCTCGAGCTGGGGATCTCGCAGTGTATAGGATACGTGGGCGTTCCTAAAGACTTAAACGGTAATTCAAAATGAAAAAAGAGGGCAATCCTTCCAATTCGATAAAAGCTCTGGTAGCTTCCATATCGGATAAGCTTTTCTTTCTAACTATTTAGATAATAGAAATTATGTATTAAAATGAAAAGCGTACACCCGCTTCCGACCAGCCAGGGTAAAGTCTTTCAAGCGCTGATCATTTGTTGCCGCAGAAAAAAACGTAAAAACAAGAGGAAGATGTCTAGTTGGGATTTCCATCGCATAAAGGCTCACTTAGTAATAAAAAGCCTTTTTCTAGCCCAGCTCTTTTTTTGATATAGAGTAGATCTAGTCTAGAGGTATTGAATAAGTTGTTTCACTGAACACTTCATGAAGATGTCCCGCCAGAAGCCAGAAGAAGCCCTAAATAGCCGTACAAAATGGTCGAAAATAAAAATTCGCATTGCCTCGTCTTCCTGAATAGGCATCGGTCTTGGAACCGGCAATCTTAATAAATAGATAAAAATCAATCGGTCTTTTGAAAGTCCTTCTCGCAATCATCAATCCATCGCTAGCTGCTAGTGATGTCAGTCAAATATTAAGCTTTGCCCGTGCAAGCAAATCAAAATCTTTTACCACTAGTTAATGTGGGAAGAAAGATGCTTCGCTCTCTTCTTACAGGTTTTGAATCATGAATTGCGTAGATGACTCTAACTTAAACTTTGCTTCAGTTCTTGCTGCTCAGGAAGGGGCCTCTTATCAAGGGCTGAGTTCTTGGCTTCATTTATATATTTCCCCGCCCTACCAGCTTCACCATACTGTATTTTGCTTCTGCCTGTTCTCGATTCTGCTTCTTATGCGACACAGCTTCCTCTGCTCGGTTGGCCTTTGAGTCCGGTTATGATCTAGCTCATCAATGCCTTAGTTTTTTAGTAAAATAAAAAGCTATAAAGTATAGACTATGTCTATAAAAGATTGAAAAAAGTCTCGTTCAGTATCAATTTGACTGTCAGTAGGATAATCCTTATTCTTATATAGATATAGAAGGACTGCAGGTTTCTAGTTGTTGCAAGTAGTTTGACCTATGGATTCCCTCTTATGAAAGCTATTGAGTTAGGGATGGCTGTTAGTCAGCTAGGCTTTGGCCTTTAAGCCAGTCTGATTGCCTCCTCCTCTTTTAAGTTAATTCATTATTCTCGAATATGCCAACTGAAAGTCAAAGATGTGTTAAGCATAGTTCCAGTGACACAGATCGGTGCATCAATCCATATTCTAGCAAACGGAATAGCTCCTTCTTATCCTATTTTGGTCCCAAAAGATCTTGCCAGCGTTGTGCATGAATGTCTCTATGAGAGCCGCATCTATAGATAGATCGGATTCTGTTAGCTTATCTGCAGTTTATGATCGAAAAAAGTCCTACTGAGACTGCTGCGGATTCAATACAATAACAATAGGCTATTCTTAGTAAAGAGTAAAGAAAAGGCTGTCCTCTAGTTTAACTGAACGCCGGCAAATAGAATTGGCTTAGAATCGAAGGAGGATATTCATCTTTCATCTTTGATGTTTTCCTATCTATTTGAATCCCCGTCTCAACACCGGGCTGTCCTCCCAATCAACAAAAGTCTAAGGTGACTGGCCTGTCCTACAACTTACTTGCTTTCGGACTTCCTGGATGAAGAGCTAAGAGAGATCTCTGTTTTTACAGTCAAGTTGACAAAAGGGTTAGCAATGGTCAAGAATTGCATCGTTTAAATATTCGAATTCCTTTCCAATACTTCTTAAGTATTGATATAAATAACCTTAGATTGACCACTTCAGCAGATGCTAACTGTGATCTCATTTTCGTTTCAAACTGTCTTAACTGCATGTGGAGAATCCGCATTATGACCTTCAAAGGCCTGATAATGTCATTTCACCTTCTTCTCCTTTTCTGCTAGGCCAGGAAGTAAGAAAGAATAAATTCCTAAAGACAGATCCTTTTGACTGAGGAAATGGTTACAGCAGTCTAGTATCTAGTAGATAGTTGCTCTTGTGAGCTATTCCCATCTCTTTACCGCTCAGGGGGAACATAGTGATGAAAGAGAAGCAAAGGAGATGTCTTTAGTCTTTAACCGCCGTTTCTTGCATCAAATGGGTGATTCTACCTCCACATTCTGACCATCAAAGGCCTTTTGTTTACAGGATCTAAGGAGAGGAAGAAGAAAAGCCATTTTAGCAGTGACTAAGCCTTAGGCTGTTCTTACTAGACCTGGTTCATCCATTTCAATACCAATTTCATCTATTCAAAATCCCGGTGAATCAGTTCCAATGACCAGGGGAATCAAGTCCTGATGAGGAGGTTTCAGTATCAGTATTGGACTAAGTAGCAGTTGAATTAGCATTGGCAGAAAGCAGCCATTGAAGCTAAGAAAATCCTATTCATGCCTATCCTCTTCCCCATCCCTTGGTGGAATCTATTCCCATTTCTACCGGCTATTCGCCAATAAGAGAAGATTTCCTGATATCTGTCTTAAGGTACTTTCTTTAGCTTTAGATCAAAAGAACCGGGATTCCAAAGTCAGAAAGACCTTCTTTTTCAGCCTAACTCTGAGTATCAAGCCTGGGAAGCAAGAATCAGTCTGTCAACAACTAGATAATATGCATGATTGTAATTCCTATATCTAAAAAAAGACCCCTAAAACTTCTGCCTTGAAACCAGCTGTTGACAGAGACCTTGTTACAGATTCTATCTAAAAAGTTAGAAATGCCAAAAAAGCCCGTAAAAACGCCTTACAACGAAGATAGCCCTTTTGAAGCCAAAAATGAACCTGTTTTTTCTTCTTTTCAAGCCCGGGATTAAGCAAGCCAGTAGTCGGATTTAGTTACAAAAAGCCTTACTTGAGGTGAGAATCTTCTATCTAGCTCTTAGCCCGTACTGAGCTTTAGAAGTTCGCAAGTCTGATTTAGCTAGTTACAATCCCTTCCGACCTGTGAATGAGTTAGAAGTTTAGATTGACTTAGAAGTCTGACCTCTTCTTGATTGTGATAAATTCGAATGAGGTTTGCCTAAGGCCCCCAATATAGCAAAATCTAGCTATGGATCTATTCACGTCTCTTAACCGGGAGTAAGGATGAGTTCAAGTTCAAGAAGGTCAATCTAACAACCTAAATAGCATATTAAAAGATGGGTGTTGCAATCCTTCTCCTTTCATCTATTCCCTGATCCCGGCTTACTGATGAAAAGAAGATGCGGCTAGAAGCCAAACAGAAAGAAAGATCGCTATTTCCTAGATTCACAGGAAAGGCATTCTTCTTATCCTCTTTCCGCGAACTGAGCCTATGAATCTTTGATGGAGAGTGAAAAGAGAGATTCAATTAGCTGGACTGGGGATGAAATCTTTCTTCTTTAAGGTAAATCACAAGGCTCTGCTCTATAGTCCTTCCTAGGTTATAAACTCCCTTAGAGCTTAAAACAATCAAATCTCTTCCTAGTAAGAGTAAGAAGAAGGCATGGCATTCGCTTTATCTTGATATTTAGTTGCAAGCCTTGAAGCTGAATCTTGTAGTCAAGGAAGTCTAAAGTCAGGGAAAGTCAGTACTCTATTCTTTTAATAGATAATAGACGCCAGGCAGGTCTAAGCCCTTCCAGTAGCTTTTTGTACCTTTATTACCATCCGTAGAGAAGGACGGAAGACAGAATAGAAGACTTGCCCGCAGACTGACTTAGACCCAACAATCTCTTCCTAAGCAAGTCCTTATATTCCATACCTATTTATTATCCTCCCTGGAGGAAGTTGTTACAGTCTAATTTTTTCTTCTCGTTTATCCGCTAACACAGTATTTGATCTGACCCGTGAACTTAGTGAAGAAAGGAAAGGTTGCAGGTGGAGATTAAGAAGTTCTCAAGTCATCTTTCCTTAGTTACTTTCCAGTCCAACTTCCGAGATCTAGCTCAGCATGCCCTTATTACGCCTAAGAAGTAGCAATCCAGTCCTTTTTTCAGGATGAGAAGAAGGCGGATAAAACAATTGAGATTTGTGTGCATTCCCCTGCTTCATCAGATCAGAAAGCCAGGAAGTAAATTCAATCGTCCCGGGAGTACATATAAGACAGAGCAGCTTGGACAGTCTGAAAAAGAAGATAAGCCCGAGCAGAAGTCATTCGAGTCCGGGAAGAATTCAAATCTGTAAACAAGTCTATAAGTAGACAGAATTTACCTCCTATATCCTTTTTTTAAGTCTATAAAATCATATTAGTCAAAAACTTCCGTTTCGAGGGTATTGTGAGTGATTAGATCTCAGAATTGTATAGGTGCCTTAATCGCCCCGTCAAAGGTCTTACAGAGACGATTGGTATTTCTAAGCCTATTTTTCCCCCTTTTTCAACCTTCATTTTTCCATTTTCAATACCTTAGTATTGCTTTCAAGTCTAGTTCGAATGCTAGAAAAGGTTTACTTTCAACCTAAAGGTCCGATTCTAGTCTGACAAGCCTAAGTCTGAAAGCAAAAGCAATAGTGTGCGCGGCACGGACTTCCTTAAGCCACAGTCAATCTTGCTTGCCCTTTCATCAATCGAAGAAGCGCAACTAAAGAAAGACATAAAAGAAAGTGGCCCGAAGAGAGCCCTTTGATTTTTTTCCCAATGGCCCGGTTCATCAATTCCGAAAGGTCTGCCTGAGGTAAGCTCTGACTAAAGCTTTAATGGAGCCAAGCCTAACTAAAAAGATCAATCAATCAAGGTTACCTCACCCTATAGCCTTAGATGATTTTCAAATTCCTCAATAGTTGAGTGAACTCTATTTCGGGAAGTAATGAATGTTAGTCTTTACTTCTTCAATTTACCCAGCTAATGAAGTGGGAGAGAGAATCTATGCATTAATTGACTTAGTCAAGGTACCAGTAAACCATAGAAAGGAGGCGACAACTACGAAGTCTGAATTAGCGGAGAAAGCTTGAAATCAGTCTAAATCAATCCTCAAAGCAGTGACGGAAGAAAGTACGAATAGCAGCTAAAAGTTAGGCTCAGAAAGGTTCTTTCTTACTAGTCACCAAATTGGGATAAAAACTAGCCTCAGTTCCAACTCGTCAAATAAGCCGTCTTACTATTTTCCTTCTATTCTCGTCAAATTACCTGGGCAGAAATGCAAGTCCGAAGTAAGAAATAGTTGCTACAAAGCTCAGTCTCATTTTTCGTTGTAAATGCCTTTCAATATCATAAAATCTTGTATCCGGGAATTTAGACTATGGGGATCCCGCCGCTAGCTCCGGGGTAAGAGAGAGAGGAAGTAGCAGTTTCATTTCTCTATTGAGAAAGCCGGGTCAGATCTTAGCCAAAAGCCATTTAGATGGGATACTTCACTACTCAAAGCTGAGACTACTAGAGCAGGAAGAACTGCCGCCTAAAAGTCAGACGAATGCCTGGGATTCTATGTCCACCTATTCCCACATATTCTTTTTCAAGACCAATTTCTTCTCATCCAACTTCCGATTCTTCTATTACTATCGACTTTCCCGTCCAGCTTATGATATGGTAGAGGCAGCCAGGTGCGTAGTAGTTTATTAGAATGCAGGCTCTTCAGATTGAGAAGGCAGAGATCTTTCTTTATATCTATTTGCAATCCCGGGATCTAATGAATGTATTGCTTTAGTAAACTCCTAAACATTAGAATGAACTACTGGATGCTTGTAGGTCAGTCTCTCAGTCGACCTGTCTTCAGTCATTAGTAGAGACATAAGTCCTATCTGAAGGCGGGGATAAGTTGACCCACAGGTCTGTAACAAAGAAAGAAAATTCCCTGGGATTCTTTTCCAAAAGCCTAAGAAGAACGTTTTATTACAGCCTTTTCCTACTCCCTGATCTGGGGACTGACTATCGAATGAGCAACTTTATAAGAAATGTCTGATAATCGAATCCGCTACGTTACCTTGTGACTCGCTTTGCTGGTCTTTTCGAAGCAGTAATTCTAAACCTGGTGATGAAATGACTAATTTAGCAAGAAGATGAGGAGATTCCTCCCGGCTAAAGCCTGATAAAGGCATAATTACAACTTCGATAGAATTTAAGAACAACAAAGCATGAATTGGGGGTCGAAAGCCTTATGCTTCCTTCCCGTCTTTGAACCTATTCCCGACTCCTTTAGTAGTTCAATTGCATATGTGAGAGCGCGCAGAGCCATTAGGCTTCTTTAGTTACGGAAAAAAGTAGTATTCTAATACACTGGATTGAGACTAGCCTCTCTGCCTAAAAAGTTCAGACTGACTGCTTTCGGAGAATGACTTATGAGTAAGATTGAGTTAGCACGACGTGATTGATTACACTTTCTATATAGAAAGTAACAAAGAGAAGAAGATTTTTAGCATCAACAGCATCCTTGCATCAATTCAGCTCTTTATTTAGGAAAGATGTCACTATGTTTAACACATGGAATTCCTGCTGTCTAACTAAGCCCCAAGTCCAGACGTAGCGACAGTTGTGATTCCGCTTTGGCTTGGATAGAGTAGATCCCGAATCGACTTCCGAAGGAAGAAGAAGAGTGAAATCTACTTGAAACCGGTCTTTATAAACGAAGCTTTCAAGGGCAGTCTCAACCGCGTTTTTTTATGCAACAAAAGCTCTACGAAGGACTGATTCGGAAGAAAGTGCATCCGGACTGAGTGAGCGCAAGGAGAGAACAGAAGACAGAGGGTTACGCTAAACCTTGCTTTCTTTAGCTTAACCGTAAAATCAGTAGTTTCAGTAAGAGTGGTATAAGAGGTTAATACTTATATACTACGCGTTCTAAATCGATTTGATCGTTCATTCTTATATTCTTAATCGTAAATTCTGATCTTCTTCCTCTTCGCGACTCTGAACGAATGCTGTCGGCATTCAATCATACATATACGAAGTGTGCCGCGAGTCACCTTAGAGAAATAACTTAGAATGATAGCTAGCAGATGTTATGAAAGAAGGGATAGAAGGATGAGAGGCTGGGGAATGATTGTTGACTATACGAGAATTCCTCTTCTTCCTCCATTCCAACCAGGAAGAAGGACTGCAAGAATGGCGATACCCCCTTTACCTCTAAAAGGAAGGATCTCGGGCATCAATCTAAAGAGAGTTTGGTACCTTTACACAACAATGAAAAGGTTTTTATCACAACAAAGTTAGAGTAAGAAAGAACTCACTTTCGCTATGCACCAAGGCTTCTTTCACTTCCCTTGAGCCTGGTTAAGAAGGGTCCAATCTCAGCTTCTGAAACAAAAGAAAAGATGACAGCGGCAAGACCTAAAAGAAAGGAGCTATTATCGAGCTCGAGCCTTCTTCTTCATCTGCATCTGCAAAGAGCGGATAGGGAAATCTAACTCCTAAAACCGAAAAGCAGTCTCTTTCTTTATCTTTCTAAACGAGACCACCCCGGTTTTCCTCTATTCAACGAAGATAGATTTACACTACCAGGTCAAATTCAACACAAAAACGACTTCTTAGCGAAAAACCCTCCTAGCTGACTTGACGCATACCGGTAGGAGGAAAGATAATCCGTGGAGTCGTTTATATAAGTTTGAGCTTTTTGGTTGGAAAGAGATGAAATGACTTCCGATCGAATCCCAAAAGTTGTAACGTATGTCGATATGGAGCTTGCTAAGCCTTTGAATTTGAAACCGGAATACTTTATGTCTTCAGTTCCGGCCGCAAGGCGATTCAGCTAAGCTTCCTTCAGACAGAGAAAAGGGTCCAATCTCGGCAAAGTGAATAGGCGGCATTTCCATCAAGATAAATATCTGCTCCGTCAGGGGGCGAATCATCGGAACGATCAAGGAGGAGTATAAAGTTGTCACAACCTAGGGGGGGTTGTTATAGGAAGCCAAAAAACGTGAGCCAACGTCAGCAGAAAGGAGGCCTCGAGGGAGATGATGGATGGGAACTCCTACTCTGACTATAGTTGCGATCTCTAAGCGGGATTTTCCTCTTCTTTCTTCTATGGACTAGGCCCTCTCACTATCTCGGAGATCTATGAATCCACGAACGTGTAAGAGGTCTATTTAGTTGATTTAAGGTATCTCTTGATCGAAGGCTTCAAGCCGCTAAAGCGTAAACTGCTATCTTTTCGCCGCCTTCCACTTCCCGGATAATGCTTTCCACAGGAAGTAATCCTATCTTCGCTTCCGCTACACGCGCCTTGGTTGTGGTTGTCTGGAATCAGAAGCATCGAATGAAAGGTTCTTTTCAGGACTTCTGCTATTTCCCCCCATTCTTCTTCCTAGTGACCTAGAAGCTGGGTTTTTGACTGACCAAAAATCTATGCTATTCAAGTAGCCCGGTTAAGTATTGCTGTCAGTAGAAGTAAAAAAGCTTTCAACAAGACTATCTGCTGTTGCCGTTGTTGCAACTGTTGTAATAATTCTTGTGGTGGTACGGGCATGGCTTAAGACAGTCCCTGACTCTCGGTCTTCTTTCTTTTAAAGAAAGGTAGCGAAGTCACTAACTAGAATGGAATTAGGAGAAGAATCTGACTAATTGACCTTGGCACCTTACCTTCGAATCCCCCCCCCTGTTCCCGAATTCAAAAAGAGAGAAGGTAGAGGAAGAACTTTCACCTCATCAGAAAATCTCTAAGTTATCTCGCTACTTTCCGAGCTAACAGTAGCTGATGAAATGGCAACAGGCTTAAGGCAAAGAGCATCTTCTTGCGAACTTTTGCAGATACCAGGAGGAACTTCTTCAACAAGAAAGAAGAGAGAGTCCTCGTGCCAAGCCTAGAGAGGAAGAAAGAACGCTAGGCCTTCAACTACTGCTCGTGATCTCCCGGAACTTATGTCAATAAATTACCTTGCTCCCTTTCGAGTTCTAGAAAAAAGAAGAGTTCACAGATACTTCCTATAACTAATCCACTGCTACATGAACTATGAATCATTTTCTCCTATTCTGCTTCTATACTATATCATATATCTTTCTTCTCTTCTTCCAAGCCAAGGGATGGTCTAGTGTTTGCCTGAGGCTGTTTGCTCCCTCGTGTTATGAGTGCGGGCGGGCTTTCACTGCGAAATGGTTAGGAGATATGGGAAATATCCTACTGGCTGCAACACCAATCTGTTTTGCTTGCTGAAACATTTTTCTATTTTTTGATTAAACCTTATATACATTGACGCTACCTTTTCCATAGTGCAGCCCTCCTAGCAAGGTCCTATTGACCGCTTGTTAGCTATTGATCAGGATTCAGACGTTTTGCGGACGAACATTTGAAAGGATAGGCGCGATTTCCTTTCTGTCACGCCTCTTTCACGACACTCAGTCAATTGACCACCCAATATAACCTTATGTCTAGTCTAAGCTGGACGGCATCATACTGGATATAGGGCCAAAAATTTGAAAACCCGGCAAGAGGGTTTAGTTTTTCCAAAGATGGTCCACTTGATATGCAAATGAACCCAGAGGAGGAAAAGCGCAAGGAGTCGAGTTAAGCTCCGATTTAATGCTGTCTCGGTCGTATTTAATTTAGCCGGAGTCCTGCCCGGTCATTGAGGTCACTTTGCCTCTCATACTAAAAGTTTTTAGTTCCTTCCTATATAGCTTATGCTTATCTTAACGGTAAAAACCAGTTAGTTATGACTTACCTTCTCCGGTAAGCAAGCCAGGCATGACCAAACCTTTACATAGGTGAATTAGGCCCTGGTCCTTTCTCGGAGGTAGCTTGGCCCCTTTTCTTATTTCCGTGCTACGCTACTGTAGCTGCAGTCGTAAGGCCTCTACATTTCTTTCTCGATGCGAAGAATAGCTATTTTTCACAAGCATGAGAACTCCATTTCAAGTTAAAGGAATCCACTAAGCCCATTTGAGGCGGACGACAATAAGGATGTCGTAATCTCCTTTCTTTGGAGCGAGGAAATTGAGTTACCGAAGCAACTCATAGCCACTCCACTCGTTTTTTCAATGGCCTATGATGGATCATGAGTTCTGGGCACCGTCTTTCATCCTCTATGTGAAGGCTTATTTGCTACGTCTCGCTGACTCCCGCCGTCCGCGGATCATGCACTCCCCCAGCATGCCTTATTTTCATATAAGAAGCAAGAGCCTAAAAAAAGAGTAATCTCTCTGTCTAATCACCGAATTCACATGGACCGGATCTGGGACTGTCTGCTTTCTGTTATCGCTTCACGCTACTGTAAGGGGCATGAGTACGTTGCTGTGACTTCGCCCCTATACGTACTGGCTTTTCGTACTATGTCAGCGGCGGTCTTGTAGGCTCTTCTTCGCACTAGCTCTGTTAACTGGAGTTCCCTATGCAAGCGATTACAGAAAGCCTATACTTTGACTTTACTTTAGCCTTACCATTTTCCAAGGCTGATGTCACTGATAGCTCTGCTTTCATTCTGATTGTCTACCATAAGTGATAATAACTCCGGTTTGACCGGCAGGCCCCTCTGCCGTTACGTTGGTGAACGGGGACCGGATTACGACGTGCTTAGTGATGGTACAGAAGGGAATTCCGAAGTGTTCTATGGATTTTTTGGGGTATCATTTGATGCCAATTCCTTTCTTACTACCGATTCCACATTGCAAACAAAGTTTGGTGACAATGCTACGAGCTCCTCAAGGAACTTGTGCGGGCTCGAGAATATCGACCGCGGTCCTCGAGGTTTACTTTCTTCCTCTCAGCCTCAACTTCCTAGTCAATAGGCGATCCTAAAGCGGATTGGGAACCCTGGGAGGATTGACCAGCAGGCAGTGACTTAATAAGAAAGAGGCGGGTGGGGACCCGACTAGTTGGTAGACTTTATTCCCTCCCTTATAATCTGACTTTTATGACTTCTTTGAGCTGAGGAAAGGAATGAATAGCATCTCGCTTCTATCTCATATGGCTGGAGAAGTAAGGAACCTTTACTTTCATACGAGCCAATGTTCATATTGCCGGATGGGTAGACTCAACTCGATATGGCTAGAAAAGCCTTACCTTAGGGCCCCTTCTCATTATGTCTTTTGACACCTTGTTATTCCTCGCTCCGTAGATGGCGAGCCTTCTAGTGCAGTGCCTAGTTCAGAGGCTTGGCCCCTGCCCTGCAGGCTAGGATCGCTCGATACTGCGCATGCTTGCCTTAGCTTAAGAAAGAAAAAAATAAGAAGAGATAGTTGGCCTTATCGGATTGGTCTTCACCGAGTCCTAGAAGTATAAGATTCATTCTTTTCGTCCTGCAAAACGCATCTTAGTAGCGGCTGATAAGCCTTCCGGGCTAAGGTCGCTTTGAGCATATTGGATATAGAAAAGGTTCATTACTAGCATGGGGCAATGCCAAGGGCATCTCCTTGAAGGAAAATAGAAAAGCGTATCCCAACAAGAAGCCGGGTACGGCTTTGAAGTGGTCTTTGACCATAGGAACGAACAATAGCCAATTTTCTGGAGATTCATCTATCAAAATTATCACACGTAGTCCACCCCATTTCATTGGTCTTGCACCAGGAGCCCTTGAAACTTATTCGTTGAGGTGCTTCTCTTTCCTTACCTTATTTGCGCTTTCTGCTTTCTCAAACACAGAACTAAATCATTTCTTCGAAAAGTAATTTGCTTGTATAGCTCTTTAGCTTTTTAATGATCCGATTATCCCTTATCTTCTTTTGAGCAGTTTTGGATTCTCGTGTCTGAGGTCGAGTTAAGAGCCCTGCCGGGCCAGGCATAAAGGAATTCCACCTAGAACAAGATTCACTCATAGAACGAGAGACAGGCTTCCAGATTAAGAGAGAAAGTGAATAACCGGTCTTGTCGCTGATCCGCTGTTAGGAATGTTCACATATGAGCAGTGTGAGTGATCATAAAAGATGAGAAAGGCTTTTTAACCTAATCGAAAGGAAAGGGCTAGTCTATCTAATGGATGGAATCGACTAAGATTTGATCCATTGCTCTTTCTGACTTCAAACTTTTGGCTGGAAAAACTATAAAGAATGGCATGTTGTGTATATTGTGTATAGAGTTCGCGGGAAAGAAGATTGCTTTCGCCTATTAGAGCAGGTTATGCCATTCCTGTAGGAAAATACATGCTAATTTGATTTTTGATTGGCCCATTCTGCCAAAACTTTTTGAATTTTGACTAGGCCTTTCTTCGATGGCTTGGGAAAAAAACTTCACCCTTAGTCTCAAGAAGATGGTTGACCCCCGGCACCTTTAACACTAGTTGAATTTCACCATCTAGTTGAGTGTAGCTTTGAGCACTCTTAGAGTTGAACTTAAACTCTATCACCCCTATTTAAAGACTTGCTCTTCGCGCTTTGAGCTTGAACCTCTCTGTCCATTTTCTATCTCAGACTTTCGGCTATAACTTGGGATCTATCTTAACTTAAGTCAAACCGTCGTGCCTTAATTATTAAGCAGCCTCCGTTTACCTTAGCCTTATAAAGATATCTTCCGGTTGAACTGACTCATTTGTTTTTCCAACTTCTTCTTCCCTCTCCTTTCAAGAACTCGAGCCCTTTCTTCCCTAAATAATAAAGGATCAATGCCTAGTGCTGAGAATTTCACTGAATCTTACCTCAATGATAATAGTCTTCCGGTAAAGGGTAAAGTCTGACTGTGGCTATTAATATAATTAGAATATTAAGAAGGCTGCTGTGACTGATTTGATAGCTTCTGTTTGAACCGCTTCGCCCCTACTTTTTATTTAATAAATCTCGTTGCGAGTTTGGAAGAAGTAGCTGCTCTTAACACAAAAGCCAAAGTCTAACTAGCAGATAAAGAGCAATCACTCTTTCGTCCCCAAAGTGTTTTCAATCAAAAAGTCTAACTTACTTCAAAGCGTCAGTTGATCTATTGATAGAACTCTCAGTCCCTTGAAAATGGAGAATAACTTTAGAATATCTCTTCCGGTTGAAGCTCCTATTTCTTCTTTCTCTTAAAAAGATAAGCGGAATAGAAAGCATTAATCAATCTATTATCAGTCTTCACTATGACTTTAGGCAAAGTGGATCTACTGTAGAAGGGATTGCTTTTCGCCCCTTTCCTTAGAACTTATTAGATGATATTTACCCTGTGATCACATATGGGTAGCCTAGAGAGAGGACTGGCTATATAAGTATCGTTGAACCCTGATTTCTTCATCCGACTTCAAATCAAAGGGTAGGCATCAGATCTATTGACGGATTTTCTGGTATATATGCCATAAAGCACTGCTTTGACTTCATAAACCCTAGACCCATAAAAGCCTAGTTCACGTTCCCCAGATTGAGACTGAAAAGCCTCAGCCCCAGGTCTATTGATGGATCTGCTCTCTCGCCTAGAATCGTCTTCTTTAAGCCGGTGGCTTATAACCCTAGAGATACTAGGAAGTAGCAAGAAAGAATAGATAGATAAGAATAAGTTAGGGGCTCCTAACTCGATCAAATAAGTCTTTCGCTTTGGCGAAGAAAGCCCCAACTCCTATTATGAAAAATCTTTCTGTTCGAGTCTTACTAATAGATAGTATTTTATACCCATAAGTTCAATGTCATATTAGGGGTTCGATCTCTGTCTTGACTCCGGCCTGAGAATCAAACCAAAGATTTTTCTATTTTGTTGGTTGCGCCCCCTTCACTTAAGAAGTAAAGATATAAATAACCAACACTTAAGAAGTATTGATATAAATAACCTTCACTTGTTAAGTAAAGAAATAAATAACCTTTAGTTCCATTCGCCCCTAAGGAACGAAGTAACTCAACCACCGGGATAGGGCTTTCGAATCGCTTCCCTTTCAAAAGTACGATTAGAAAAAGGATAGCCATTCAATCAATGCTTTCGGGGAATAGCTGTCCTTGCAAGCAGCAGGGGATTCTCCTTTGAAAATTAATCCAGACGGAAAGTAAGTTCAATGAATCGAATCTAATGGCAGCCTTTATCACGTCTTATACAAGAGCGCCCTTCAAGAGCCCTTAGAAATAAACTTTCAACAGGCATGGTACGAGAGTGAGAGTCATATGAATATTGCGTGCGGATTCTCATGTCAAACCTGAAAGTCATCCCCTTCCGCTTTGACTATTGGATGGGATACCTTTTCTAGTAAGTCAAGATCTGAGCAGTGGATCATGATGCTGGGGATTTTTTCACAGCGGAAGAAGAAAAGTCTGTGTTCAGGTAGCTATGGAATTGCTCCCTCTACGCCCCTTACTCTTTCAAATAGGGTGCTTTTGAGCGGGTTCGAGAGCAGCCATGTCATTCCTTGCCGATTGAATAAGACACCTGAAAGATGCACCCCAAAAAAACTCCCATGCCTTCCGTTGGTCAACAACCAACCACAGCTCAGCTCTCTATAGTATTGAAGAAAACGAAATGTAACAAAGAATAGATGATAATGTTCGGTAATTCCACTCTCCTTTTGTACTTTCCGCGAGGGCCACCTTTTCTATTACTCCTTTGGCTTTCATCTGTTTCCGACAGCGCCGTTTGATACTTCAATCTATAGGGCCTCCTTTATGACTTTGTCTTCCCTCCCCCACTTGGCTGGCTTGCTGAAGCCGCTGCCGCCGCAGCTGCTGAAGCCGCTGCCGCTGCAGCTGCTGAAGCCGGTTAGCCTTATCGCGGGCAACCTTTGGCTTGATGAACCTTTTGTCACTTTGCGCCGGCTCATTGTGGTATAAAATATTGGACACCCTCTCGAGTAACTTCGAGATGGCCTCACAGTCTTTATTTGCCCTGTAGGGTTTTGACTGATGTTGCCGATGATCATCGCATGCAATACGCTTCATGAAGCGTATTAGGTCATCATCCGTTTCACTCGGCGCCTGCTCATTGTCAGAATCCGTAGTATATCTACGGACCCTTTTCATAGTAGACTCAACTGCAGCGGGAGCTAAAGCAATTGTAGCAGCTCCCGCACCTGTAGTAGGACAGAGGAACTTATCGAGGCTCTTTTGGAACCCTTTTTAAGAAAAAAAAATCCCCTTCCTCCGGGACATGGTCATTCCCCTTTTCCCGAAGCGGTTCAAAAATCTCTCCTATAACAGTGCAATTTCTCGTGCCCAAGTCGCGGCGAAGCTTTTGGAAATGGCTTCACATAGGATCTGTGTCTCCATTCCCCTCCCAGGCATCCCAAAGAACTATCTCAACTGCGCGAGATGTAAGCCCCAATGGACTCAACTTTCTCCCAACGGCACTGAGAAAGAAAAGACTTCCCATTTGCTGTTCTAGACCCAGGTATGCTAGTAGCCTTTCAGCTATCACTTCCTAGAAGGAGCTCTGACAGGAGACCTCAGAATGCCTTGGCTCTAAGCCGTACGTACCACCGTTCAATGCCGTCTTCAGCCGCGCAGAAACTTTCTCTCGTGCTATGGCGTGCTTTTGAGCGCATTCATTGCTTTGAGGGAGCAAGGAAGCAAGGAGTTGGGCGCTTAAGGTTAAGGGTGGTGTGGGTTTTCGATGGATAGCTTTTTCAATCTCTATCATAGGTTTGATAGATCTGAATCTTGTGTTTATGGGCGTGTATGGATCCCCCCAGCTTTGATTGCTTTTCACCTTTTCATATAATGAAAATTTTTTTATACCATTGACATTGATAGTTGTAAACAGATAGATAGTGTGCATTGATGGATAGCAATGGTAGTTAAGAGCATTCCTTTCCTAGGGCCAAGATGGTCTCTTTCTTCCTTCCCTTATTCCCGCTGCAGTTGATGGAGAAGCATTGAGCAAGGCAAGGAGTCGAGACAGTCTTAGCTACAATCTCTGCCCTTACCTGAGTATCTTCCTTATCGTCTGAAAACAGAATAGTCTTTTATCGAATCGTCTCTTTTCTTTGGAATAAGAGTGAAGGATAATGCGCGTCATCGTCTTCTGAGGAGAGATCTTTTATGAATACATTTCATCGCCTGGAATCAACAATTGAAGAACTTGACCTCAAAGAAACTTCCTCTGGTGAGATTGAAGTGTGCTTCAATTCATGTTTCCGCGTCAACTTCGTGCCCAACATTTCACCTATGTAACGTCGAGTGCTATCTTCCTTCTTCGATGAGAGATGAATCGCCGACTCTTCCCAAATCCGCGAGCGAGGCGAAGAAGCATATCGCTTTGAACGGACACCCTACTCTCTCTTCAACCTTTGAGCATATCTTTGACTTGGAGATTCCCGGTCTTCTGTCTTAGCCCTGACCCTGTTCAGAGAGACTCTTCAACAGCACCTTTTCGCACCCAGCATCGACGCTATGTTCCGAATGTCTGGTCATTGATAATCTTTCTCATAGATTAGTTTGCTGCCAACTAGATCTGATTGATCACAACTAACGGGTAGTACTATAGGGGTCTTACTCTCAGTAGTGAATGACAAACGAATGTGGAATGTCAAGCTGTGAAACTGAAATCATCAATCTTTTGCTTTTGCTATTCCGTGTAGCGGAGACTTTATAGTCTAAATACCAAGCTGTGAGACTTCGTTCAGTGAGAATCCCAGTTTGAAAGACTTGGCAAGATTGGCTTCGTAGTGGTACCACAAATGCCTTGGATGAACAAGTCGAAACTTCTCTTTCTTTTTGGCTATACCTCCTGTAAATCAAAACACGAGTTTAGGGCACCCTAACGGTGGGACACGACATGGAGATTCAATAATCTTTCTCTCTTTAACCTCTTTCCCTCATTACTGGAGCGAGTGTTCGGGCAGGTGGAGTGATGGCAGGATTCTTTTATCATAGACCGTAACCTTCATGGATTCTCCTTCTGGTAAAGACAGAGAAGCTGCGAGACTGGTAGAAAGATAGGGGATAGGTTTGAAATTGGCTTTCTAGTTCGATTTCTAGGAAGCGAAGCAACTAGTTTACGGAGAAAACCGAGACTCGAAAGGTTGAAACCGTTAGGACATAACAGTTAGGAAGTGACATAACAGAGATGAAGTTATGAAAGAAGATAGTGATAATAGCTCCTATTCAAACTAGGCTGCTCAGCGGAGGGGCTCGAAGCTTCGGCTGCGCCTCCCCTCTCGGGCCGTGAGTAGTACTAATGATTGATTGAGGACCCGGGGAATAGAGGGCCGTGGTAGTGGTAATTATTTGATCTATTAATACAAATACAAAGGGAATAGGCTCTGGGACTGCTGTGCTTTAGCCCAGATTACGTAATTGAGTATAGAAATAGAAAGGAAAGGAGAAGGGGAATTCATCTTGTTGTTGCGCCTTCCGTCTGCTGATCAATCCAGGGAAGATAGAAGGAAGACCTTTTGATTTATAAATCCTAGAACGAACTGCTTACGCTGAGATAGGGCTTGAGGAGAGCGCTGGAACGATAGGTAGACTCGGGCAAGCCCCTAAAGGATACCTCGTACCCACGTCCTTGGCTCTCAAGAGATACCCCACCTGCTCGCTGGTGGATAATGCCAAAAATACCAGGAAACATCTTCTGTTGATGAAAAAGAGCTACTAACTGAGCTGTCACGAATTCATAAGCTGTATGGATATTTAAATGCCTACCTAAATCGAAAGGCGGGGTGGATTCCAGAGCAGCCTCCCTCACTCTCCCCTTCGTGGTTGCTCTCTCCATTTTCTTTATTTAAGCCATAAAACTTCAGCTTAACCGGTTGCTTCAAGCAATTGGTACGTAATGTCGAGCAAGATGCTTCTCTCTGGATTCATAATATAATAATAATAGTCTTACTGGTACTGGTCAATTCATGATTGGAAAAGACACATATCTATCAAATAGTTGCCTCGCTAATGACGCTTAGGAATAGCGAAAAAGAAAAATCTAGGTTTTTTGAAAAGACTGTTAAAGATGCAAACCATGAAATGAGAGGATAAGGTTAGGCCACTTTGATTATCATTGGCAATAGTTCCCTGTTGGCTCACCATCAACAGTGCCACGAATCTTAGGGTGCTAAAAGGCCTAACATTTTTTAGCTGAGCTCACATTTGAACCCACCTCGAATCATAGTCATAGTTTTTAGGAGATGCAGTCTGGTTCCACCGCGGATGAGGCTGCTGACTCGGAAGCGAAAAGGCGGACCCCACCACAATAGGAGAGGAGATAGAGGCATTGTAGCGAGCCTCACTAATATGCATCTAAGGGAGGGAAGGACTACTAATGGATAATGGACTATCACGAACGGAGTTGAGGGTAGGAGTCTGGATCACAAGCCATAGACGTGCAGACAGAAAGACAAGTCATAAGGGAGAGTAACGACCTTTTTCAATCAATCCTATACCTCAGATCAGTTGGTAAAAGAAAAGCTGTCCAGTCCGAGATAGCATTCCGGTCCAGAAGAGGTATTTGAGTCAAGTACTTGCTAAGGATTGGCTGTCGGGTTTAAGAAATATGCTTAACCAGAGATAAGTCTCCAACCCACTCGTTTGAGAGAGCAGAGCGAGTCGTAGTTTCTATGTCGTCCTCCGTCCGTACAGGTGCTTGAGCTAAGGCTTTTAAGAGAGATCTCTTATGGGCGTTCACTTAGCATACTTTTTTAGGATCGTCCTCCTTATCTTATTCTTCTTTTCATAAGTCATAGCAGAACCGCTTAAAGATTTCCATGTCTACAAAAATAAAGGAATACTATTCCGAGGGAGGCTATACCGAATCCTAAGACTATGAAGAATAAGAGAAAGCCAAAGCAGGTGCTGAAGTGAAGCCTAAGTCAAGGTCTTTTTAACCACCGTAGTAATCTTAGCAGTCGGCATCAAGTCCAGATTGAAATCCAGATAGGCTTCCACGACGAGTAGACATATGAAAGATTGAAACATACAAAAGGGGTGAATCCATTAATTGGCCTAAACGCTTTCCCTCCCCGAAAGGGGCCACACACCCATTGGGTATCCTTCTGCTTCCCCCTAGCAATCATTGTCACATGTCCATAATTCTAGGGTCCTGCGAGCAGATCTATGATTTGTTGAAGCCGAAGCCACATATGAGAAGATTGTTCGCAGATTCCGAGCTTTCGTAAACCAGAATTTCCCTTCCATGAAATAGTTTTTTAATTCAATCCCTTTTGCTAGTGTGGATATACCCTATGTCGGGCTGATCCCAGGAAAGTCCCACGTTCCTAGTAAGCGGGGTCACAGTGGATTGTCAACCCCGATACCGTAGTTTAGAGAGGTGGCGCGGTCTGGTCCCATCCTTGCTACACTAAATTGTTTTCAAAAGAAAGGGATAGGAGTAAGCGCCTCAAGCGCTGGGGCTTACAAATAAATAGTAAATAGTATGTTGAATCTCGACCAGGCTCGTGTCCATTTGAAACTGGCGTACTCTTTCTTTGCTTCTGGGTCAAAAGAGTACGTATATCGGAGTGAGACGCTACCCTCTTTAGCTTCTTTTTAGCTTCCTTCGCATGGAGCGTAGCTGTTCCCTGGAGGTTGCCGGGGTTGATATATTTCTGCCAGCCAGGCCAAAGAGGAAGTACTAAATGTCGTCTACGAAAGAGAGAGCTGTTGACTGATAGAAAGAATAGAGGGCCTTAGTGATCTTATAATTTGTTCTTTCTCGTAGCAATAGCTCTTTCCCTTATGGTCAAGCTACTCCGTTCTCTCCTTATCAGTCGAGGGCTTTCGCTCCTTCGTCTGGGTTCTCTCTTTCTGCCTCATTTCTCGCTTGAGTTTTGTCTTTCATGTGAGACTTTGCCTTAAGAACTAGGGCTGAGCCTATGACCGTTTGTGATTGCTTATTCGAAGGTAGACCTCGACTCCTCCTTTCCTTGGACCAGGCACCAATTGCCAACACATCCTTTTCTTTAAATTGAAAAAGCAAAAGCAGAAAGAAAGGAATTAATTACAAGAATCCAATGGTCTTAGATTGTCCAGTCACATTCTTCTTTGTCGAAGGAAAAAAAGTGGAAAGAAGTGACTCCCGGGGGAGAAGTCTTGTTCCTAGGGCATTGGGATAGGGGATGGCCGATTAGGATGGACAAGCAGAAGGTGAAGGCAATAGAAGAGTGGGGAGTCCCCGTGACCGAGCTACGATCAGTTCTTGGCCTTTTGAACTAATACCGTCGGTTCATCACTGGATATTCGTTGAAGTCCACTCACAGATATTTTTAAGAAAGCCTTGGCATTGGCTTTAAGTTAAGGGGATAGGGCAAGTGTCAGCGAGCCTTTGAGGACTTGAAGAGGGCCGTGACGGAGGAACCTGTATTGAGGTTGCCAGACTATACTGTACCTTTCGAAGTGCACACTGAAGCATCAGACTATGCCATTGGAAGGAAAGGCTGCTAAGCAGTCTACTTTTCTCTGTACTAGATCAAGTGCGGGGAGATCATTCTATAACTAAGACAGCAGTCGAATCATGCCATTTATTAACCTGACTTCAGTTGGAGGATCCTATTCCGTCAATCCGCTTGAATGTGAGTGCTGCTACCTTTCCGTGCTTCTTAGAGAGAAGGGGAGAGAGAGTTCTTGTATCAGACCAAGATAAGGCTTTACGCAGTAGTCTCCTTCTTAGGATAAGCTTTTCTTGGAATCCTTCGCTACTATAGAGCTCCGTCTTAGCTCTTCAAGTCAGTCCTCTTACTTGAATTGAAGAGAGACAGGAAAGGCACAAAACTCTATAGCAAAGAAGAACAGAAGAAAGAAAGAGACCAACGACTAAAGTACTAAGAGCGCTGACTATCACAGCAGAGCTGAAAGCGGGATATAGGGTTTTCACTAGAGCCGGGGAGGAAATGAGTCTAAAGTAGTGAGTTTAGCAGCTACCCTTCCGGAAAAGAGCTTTCCTTTGGTTTGGTGCTGGGCAGGAACTTTCTTTCTTAGCTTGAAGGGTAATCTTTTTTCTTGCTATACGAGCTACGATAGAAAGCATTCTCATTTTGTTTACGATCAAAGAGAGACGAGAAAGAGGTTGACCTTGACTAATCAGCTTTGCCTTTCCCTTTCTTTTATGGCTTGCTGCTTGCGATAAGTGTAGCTTTTTTCTTGAGCAAGGGGTATAGTGAGAAAGATCATTTCTTAACCGATAGGGCCAGAACCTGGAAGAGAAGTTATCTTGAACAGAACCAGCCACGAGAGGAGCCGGTCTTGGGCTCCAGACTGACAAAAGTAGGGGGATAAGTCGACAACTGCCTTTCCGTATAGAAGGTTTTTCAGTTAGCGCAGATCTTCCTTTCCTTCTGATTTTCGTTTGGTGCTAGCTGGTACTCTGATCTGACTTAGCTTTCACTTTAAGAGCTGACTTTAAGTGAGGGAGATATAGTTACTCTAACTTTCAAAGCGGAAAGCCGTATCTAAAGTTCTTTTATTAAGGATTCTCATACATAACCGCTGGATCCACTGTCAGGGAAGAAGACTTTCCCCTAGAAGGAAGAGAGCACTGCTGTACTTGCAGAAAGAATAAGACGAAAGTGCGGTGATAGGTACTCAATCTAAGCTTAAACGCGCACCATACCTAATTGAAGGTTTTCTTCGCGAGGGAGTGTCAAATAAAAGCAGGTTTGATTTGAGTGCTGCTACCTGAAGTATACTCTTCCCTTTATCCTTCAGTTAAGGAAGCGAGTGCGCAGGTCAGCTTGCTTCTTCTTTCTCTATCTTTACGAAAGTAAAGAGATGGAACTCTTCTTATACGATAAAAAAAAGATAGGGGGGCGTGCACCTTTACGTACCCTTTTTATGCTTGCTTCCTTCCTGCTTCGATAAGTAGTTCGTTTTGCTTATTGAGCACTCGGGAGTAACTTAGAGTACTGCTTTCAGGGGATATTCTTTTCTTTTTTCAAGACTTCCCACACTACGGGGACATCATAACCCTGCAAAGAAGATCATCTTTAAGCTGAATGCAGTACGGGCAGGGGCAGAAAATCAGTCTTTTTTCTGTTAGCTGTTAGATAGTCAGGGAAGAAAGAAAGTAAGGTAAGAGAATCTAATTACCGATCACTTTGCTTGCCTGCGGGTCTTGAGAGTTGAGTTAATGCATTTGGGTTTCATGATAAAGAGAAGAAAGTAGATTGAAACAATTGTGACCAATGTTACAAGTGGTAACTGCATGAGATTATGTATAGTGTCTAATGGATGTCTTTCCAAGGGGTTGGCATTTGACAGGGAAAGCTTTGTCACCAGACGTGTCCATTGAGGCTTGATTATCAAAGAAGAAAGGCCCCTGTCATGAATCGGAAATGTTTGATCGATCGCACTGCCCCTTCGTTGGCATACTTTTTTGCCGCAGCCACCCGTTTGGAAGATCCTGGATGAGTGGGAATCGAATTTGAAAAACGCTTTTTCCCGTTGGCCGAAACCAAAGATTTGGGCAACGAAACCTTGACCCCTAACTAAACCAGCAGCATATCAAAATAGCATTCTGCTACCTTCTTGTAGGCGATAACAATGGCATCACCAAAAAGAGCATAGTTTTCAAACTTTCTCCCGGCCTCGTCCGCAGCTAAACCAGAAAATGGTGGGAAGAACAAGGGCCAAGATGAGAGAAACCCCAAAGGTTGTCCAGACCTCAATCTTACAAACTGTGGGAACTGTTCTGATCGAGTAGGGGCAAGAAAGACCCAAACTCAATCCAAGCATGAGCCGCCTCTTTATTGAATAGCTTCTCAATGATAAGTTTATGTACTGAAAGTGGGAAAGGATCAGTAGCAGAGAATACAAATATCAGAATAGAAGAGATCTTTCTTTCGACTAAAGGCCTGAATCTTAATGGCTTCTCTTTTTCAAAAGTGCCATCCATTGGTATACGCCGTAAAGCGGACATACACCAATCCAGGTGAGGTGCCTACGGATTCTATCTTATTGGAAGAGAAGCTATTGAACTTGTCTGTCTCGTATCTTGTCACTCCCTTTTCATAATTTTCCTAAGTGAGCAAGATTGTTTCTGACAGGTGATGTATATGGATGGAGCCTAAACCGTTAGGACGGCATGATGGAGAGAATCCCGTGGTTAGGCGAAGTCAAATGACTGACCCTATTCTAGAAAAATAAGCAAGAAAGATAGGAATGTCAAACAAAGGAATCGAGAGATGAGTAGTTCCGATGAGGGGCCCCTGGTCAGGCTTTAAGAGAGAAGGCCAACCCTGTACTTCCTATTTTCGAGTGATATTGGAATGACCAATCCAGTTCCCTCAGACTTGCTTTCTCCAACTCCAAGGGAAGTTTTGTCCTGTCCGCGAGGACTGGTCTCAATGTGCTGGATCGAGACATCGGTAGGGAGGGAGGCTCGGCCAAGCATCACAGTAGCAGGGCCCTAGGGCGCTAAAGAGCTGAGAACAACCGCACTCAGCACACCTCATAATTCTTCTTGACACGTGGCATTCATTGATTTGATGTGGTCACATTCTGTAAGCTTTGGGCGAACTAAACGATTGACTATTAGCGGTAATCCATTACCTTATTGCGCTCTTCGCCTTCTATGACGCAAGCCAAAGAAAGGAAAGGGACACACAGTGGGATTCATCCTTCTTTCTTTGGTTAGTTCTTGTCATCACATCCAACTACCGATCTCTTTCTATGAGTCAAATCCATTCTATAGCTGATTCCCATATGCAGAGATAGTCCGATGAACGGTGATTAATCCACTAGAGAAGGGAAAGACTGATGATACTACCGATACCTTTTATCGAGTAAGTCATACCGAGCTTTGCTTTTCTTCGCAGTGAAGCTTGCTGGCCTAATCCTTAATGAATGGAAAAAAGAAATCATTCTTCTCTCTCCTAAAACGAAAAGCCCCTGCTTCATCCTTACTCACCATCTTCGACTACTGGTCGGGCAAGGATTCTGGTTGAAAGAGATCCATACTATATACTAGACCCTACTATCTATCTTCTCCCTTTTACCTGAGAACTAGACTATAGGCTAGGTCTGGTCGGTTTACTTTATTCCCTCCCGTCTGACTTCGCTTGCAACCTACGACCGAAGACAAGGAAGTGGTTCGCACTCACTCTGTGATTGGAATGAGACCGTTGTGGCTCCTGGCTGTCAAGAGGCTAAAGCCCTTGCGAGAACCTTTCATCCGAGTCTCAAACAAAACCATTACATCTTACACAATAAGACGATAGGCGAATGGGCGGAAAGCCATACCCTAACTCGGATTCCCTTACTATGATTTCCTTAGTCTTCATCTCAAAGAAAGAAGGAAGAGCTACTAAAGAAGGGCCTCAAACTTAATCCGCATTCACTCCATCAAATGATTGGAATAGAGCGAAGGAAGACTTCGAAAGAGCCGGAAAAAGAAGATATTTCGGCTAAGGGAAAGCGTACGTGCTAGACGGATTCATGCAAACATAACAAATCAAACCAAACAAAGATAGTTAGCATAGATAGGAGTCTATCTCAAGTAAGCACCGTAGGAGTCCCCAATAAAAAAAGACAAAGAACACCAGACATGAAAACAAACGTCTACAGACACTTATTTAATTTCAACAAAGGAAAACTAAAAAGAGTCGACAGAGCCGCCTCTGCGGTGACCTCGGGTGACAGCACGCACAATGAGATCTTCCCGTTCTTTTAGCAGCATTATCAGTCTACTCTCGAGGAACCTAGTTCTCTGGTCCGTCGCATGGATGTGGTTTTCCACGACGGCAGGGTTCGTGTTCGCCGGGAGCCGGTGTCTCCAAAAAAGGGATGTTAAGGTTCTCCGGCGTTGGCGCAGTTCGTTTTCTACTTGCTGTATATCGTTTACAATTTCAGCGAGCCTTACTGCATCTGCAATAGTAGCCATACGTGCTATTACTAAATTTCTTTGATTTTCATTTGATGAAGAAGACATTTATTGAGCCTCCATTTCTCATTTATAGAGTTGAGTAATCCCGCCATGCGGCACGAATTGGATGATAGGCACAAGAATGACTAGTTCTCCGCACTACTTTTCTGTGAGTGAAGACTTTCATGCCTGTTTAATGAGCAAACTAACTACAAGGTGAAGCAAATAAACCCTCAGAATCACATCACACTGCCTGTGTGAACAACCTAACTAACGAAGCATAACCAGCTTCAACAGTTACGCCTAATCTATCACTGTTAGGATAAGCGAAATCGAAGAGGTTAGTTAGAAGGTAAGGATAGCATGATTAACTTAAAGCGGGTCTTTTGGATCATGGGCCACAGCTAAAAGGGTTTAAACCGCTGAACATCATTTTGGCAGGCCTAAGCCCATATAGCCTCAGATTCGTTGTAGCCCCATAGAAAACTAGTATACAAGTATTAACATCGCTGTAAGCATCAGCCCCAGGCAATCTTTCTGGTGTGGGTAGTGGTTCATTGGAAACTCTTTCAGGTTCCGGCTCATCAACCTGAAGAATGGTTTAATAAACTTCATGGAAAAAGGATAGCATAAAAGAAAGAAGATATGGCTTCGCAAGAGAAGAGACATGATATGTTTGAGAAGGGATAAGGTACGTAAGTCACTCATATAGCGTGTATGAGGCACGAAGTGACTTCTACGAAACAGGCTAGGCCTAGCAGTGCCTGTCTCCCTATCTCGATCAGGCTATCCACGTATCTGATGTCAGCCTTTGGTTTTCACATTGTTACCTATTGCAAATATACGTCTATTCATAACAGATAGGTTGTTCGCATCCGCTGCAGTTCATTCTGCTGGGTAACCTTTTTTTACGTAAGTCACTAACCCACAATAGGTTATAGGCTATTATGCTTATTGGCCTATTTGTCTATATTAGTTAGAGTCTAACTCCTGTCTCTTATACACATTGTACGCTGCCGACGAACTCTAGGGTGTAGATTTCTGTGGTCCCGGTACTATTGATTCAATTAGTTAGAGTCTAACTCGATCCAAGTTTTGGAGGATACATATGGATTGGATTAATCAAAGTGAATTATAACATACATATATACAATACAATAAAACTGGATGGATACACTTCTTTCAAAAAAATGAAAAAGAATAGCATAAAGAAGATATAAGCGAAAGAAAGAGGCAAGGGAAGAGGGTATAAGCACGAAGTCACTCGACTTACTAGGAGAGGCCCTGAAAAAGTTAGCCTTGTCACTAGATATAAGTGAGGAAGTTTCGTTAGCCCAATAGTTACGCTTTTGATGTTTTTAATAAATATCACACCAGAAGATTTATACTGGTTTTAGAGGCGAATAGGTCCTCTTCTACCGTCTTGTGACGACCTTGGGATTCCCCCGCGGGGCGACTAGGTTGTTCTCTTGAGGGAGCTGGAAAGCGTCGTATATTCGCAATTGGTAACTATATTCACCTTCGGTTATTAAGACCCGTGCACTGTTGGTTTGCGTCTATATTGAAGACCATTCCAATGGACGGCACCTATGATCAACTTAGACCAAAGCGTCGGTTAGTTCCCAGCGACAACTGTTTCAGTTATGATTTGAAGAGTGCCACAGATAGGTGGCCACTAGTCTATCTATTTGATTTTTGCCCTACTGTTTGACCGGTCATTCGCATCGAGTGTTGTTAATAGCACTGAAGCGACGAATCTCTTTATTGTGCCGTTCGTTAGGCGGTACGCAACAGTTTCGTTCGTTGCTGGTCAACCGTTGGGATATTATGGCTCTTGGCCTCTGTTTGCCTTTTCGCACCATTTACTGGTGTGGTGGGCAGCGGAGCAGGTTAGACCAGGGGTCCGGTTCGATAGGTATGCAGTGCTAGGTGATGATGTTCTCATCACCGATCCACTGGTTGCTGAGTAGTATAGGTTAGCTCTTCAACAACTTGGTGTTAAGATTTCTTATCACAAGTCGTTGGTGTCGTCTTCAGGTGCTGCCGAGTTCGCTAAGAGGTTCTTAGTTTTTGGTATGCAGGTGGATTTATCCCCGATATCCATGCTTTCCTTACTTGGCTTCCATCACCCTTATGGTGAAATGGCCATTAGGGAGATGTCTCATGTGGAGGATTATTCTCTCTTGATGCGGATTGGTGGAGCAGGTTACCGAACTCGCTCTGCTGGGAAAAAGTCTAAATCGGCCAAATGGCGTCGGTTTCGGCTTCTTTTCCTTTGGAGTTTTTTACCGGCTCCAACAAAAGTGTTGTGTTGATATAAATAACCTTGGTGGTGGCCTTCCCTTAAACCCATACCTTTTAGGGAAACTGAAAAGGTACTTATGTTCGAGGTTAGCTCCCCGTGAGTTAAAGACTCCTCCTCTTGAGCTCTTCGAGTTTGAGGGGATGTCTGACTTCTTGGAGTACTCTCTTTTCATGAATTGGGTGAAGTCATGGTTAGGCTATGTCAAGTGGTATAGCTTGCTATCTATGGACCCCTTGGTCCCAAAAGAGGCTTGAAAGGATAGTCCTCTTGTGGAGTCCCATTGGTATGTCCGACGCACTGATCCTTTATTAGTGCGTTGGGGTCTACTATGGCGTCTCTATGATATTGTACAGGAAGTTGGCCGTCATTCTACTTGTGGGGTATTACCTACGGTTACTAGTCCTCCTCATTGTGAAAAGGAACCATGCAACTCAAAGTTACTGTAATGGGGTTTCACAACCCGTTGCAGTCTCCTACGCTCTTAGCTGAGTGTGGGTGGGAGCCATTGAACTATAAGGAAACCTTCGGTTCCCTTTCTTTGAATAAAGGCCACCTATTTGAGTTTACATTCATTACAAAGTAAACCAAGCCTAACCGGTCACGACATGTTGTTGATATTGATTGAGTTTGAGGGACTTTCGCTGACTAAATCCATCCATAAACCGTCACCCCGGTAACCTTCGTAACCAAAGCGTCAAGACTTTTGCCAAAGGTCACCTTTGGATTCTTAAGTAGGGGGCAAAGAAAAGAGGAGCACGTAGGAATGCCGACCACTACATAAGCCAAACGTGGCTGAGAGAAAGCGAGCAGCACAAAGTCGCGGTTGGGCGGAGCTTGAAGAAGCGAGCCCCTATCAGAGAAAGCCATTGCGCGCTAGCCTAGCTAGCTAGCCTTTTTCAGCTGGCTGTTATGTTAGTTGTAGCGCGCCTTCCCTCCTTATCTCACTTCGGAAAGATTTCGCAGTATTTTCTTATGATGACCTGGTCGAGAGAGTACGATACATCGGTGTAAAAGATTGAGTGGGATCTGTGAGGTTGGTTATAGTAAGGCCTGGCCGGAAAGTGTTCTTGCCTCTATCATTAGCTCGGGTAGTCGCCGTTTTCTACAACAGCACTATCTGCTCTGATCTATATTGATTTTTTGGTGTTATAATATACGTTTATCGCTACAACGTATTTACCGGTTAAGTAGCTTATAAACGCTGCACGCTCCCTAAAGCAAATTCTATAACTCCTGGAACAGGAAAAAGGACCTCCTTACTAACTGGACTTCATGGCCTAACCTTTTCTTTTACTTTACACATAAAGCAACCACAGAACATCACTCCATAAGCAGTAGTAGAGACTTTCGCTTCCTTAGCTGCATCCTTAGCAACAGTTACAGCTTGCCTTACTAATGAATGTGGCCCCCTTGCTACTGCTGCCATACCACATTCAGTCCAATTGGCCGTCAGCTTCTCTATAGAATCTTCCCACTGCTAACTGCTAAGCTAATTCGACTGCCGAGCTAAAGGCTAACGAAAGAACAGCTTCTCACTCGGGTCACTAAACACTGAAAGACCGAGAGGCACGAGCTGGCTTAACCCATTCCCTTACCACCAAGCCCGGATAAGCAGCATATGAAAAAGGAAAGTCGAATTACTTTACCTTTACAGAAAGAGAGCTCGTGAAAGATTTGAAATTGAATTGAAATATCTGTTAATTTCTTTTTCAATTGATTCCTAACAGGATTGGAAAATTCTCACTGTGTGTAACACATCTACTTGGAAGTGGAATGAAGATAATGCGCTTTACTCTTTCATTTGTAGCTGGATTAGCCCTTTGGCTGGGCTAACTTGAATCTGTTCTGTTTAGTTTTTCACTAAGCCTCATCTGAGTGCTATATACATAGCTCCTTTCTTTCTTATCAAAGAAAATGAACATTCTTTAATCACTTTCTCTCCCCGATCTTATTAGCTTAGTAGCAGCAGTGGAAGTCACAGTAGTTGTAGCAGAGTAAGCTAGAGCCAGAAGCTTTCCACCTACTACCATGAAGCTTAGATGGAGAGCCAGTTCTCGTCATCCATTTAGATGTATATGTGCGCCACCTTGCCTAGCATCTCTTACAGTTCGTATAGCAGCATACCTTCAATTTCCAGATCCAGAGCATCCAATTTCAATTCGGATAACCATTTACAGTTCCATTTTGTGAGCCATAGCCCGAACATAAAGAAAGGGGGCTGGCTGTTCCTTAGGATGGGTTGGGAATTAATATATATAATATATATAGGGATCGGGGAGGAGATTGTTAAGGTGGTTGAGTTAGCCATAGTGGCTTTCGGTCAATCATGGTGCGAAGCGAACTCATATCGTAGTCAGTTAAGCGAGAGTGACTTTCGGTTACGGGAAGCAGCACAAACGAAGTACTCTCGTGAAGAGAAAGAAAACTGCTAGAAAAAACCGTTAGTGAAGTTACGGTAAGTTTATGAATTCAATCCTTCTTGCTCTGGTAGTTCTTCTCGGGCGTTACTCTTGCTCTTCCTGGCTCGAAGAAACTCCTTATTTTCCGGCGTTGATGCGGATGAGGAATCAAACTCCTGTTGCTGTTATGGCTAGTGCGATAAGCTCGTGGGTCAGTGGTTCAATCTATACTTTCCGTAAGCGGTTTTAGTAAGAAAAGGAAAGAGAGCCAGCTAGCCAAGTTGCTGTTCTCTAGTAGTGGTATTGTCTATCTCTGCTTTCTCTCGTACTCTCGCTTTCGGCTTTTAGCTGTCGGGAAAGCAGCTCATGAATGAATTCCTTCAGTCCGGCAAGTGGCTTTGCTTAGAGAGTCTGTACTTTAAGTTCCAGCTGTAAGTGGTCTACGAGACACTTGAGGGACATCAAGATGAGATGACCGAAGTAATCAAGGATTTGGAGAGCGACATGGCGAGCACAGCGGAGGTGCTCAAGGCCAAAACGGCCAAGGTAGTGGCTACCATGACTGCCGAAATTTTTGAGCAACAAGCAAAGATCGTTGTGCTAGAGAAGGCGGTGGCCAATAATGGGCCGGCACCAAGGGAGGTGCAACAAGTGAAGATCCGCGAGCCCCTCCCCTCCCTCAGTAAGTCAAGGGGAAGGGGAAGGTATTGAAGGGCATGCTTGATTAGAAAAGTCCTTTCGGTTTCGGGTTACAGATACACTTCATATTCTGCAGATTTTGATGATTCCGCAGTGTCCTTCCCAGTAGGTTGACTTGACACTCAGATAGGGATGGCCATTCCCAGTATGCTTACTAGTCCACTCATTCGGACTCCGATCATAATTCGCTGACTGATGATAATGTGATAGATTATGTATACACAGACGTAAGGCCGAGGTTTACTTTGTAAACTACTACTCATTCCAGCGGACGGTCTCATCTTCGGTGGTTCCTACAACAAACAAAGAGCTAAGCTAAAAGAAGACAGGAAAGAAGGGGGTCTTGTCTCGCTTTCTTGAGGCAACACACAAGCAAGACGAGTCCTGTCATGAGTGGAAAAGCACGAACCAAGATCCATAATACGAAAACAACAATTCGAATAGTACCGGCGGCCAACCTTCTGGAAAGAGAGGACCTGTTTGCTTGCTTCTACTTATGAAATTCCTAGAGAACGAGACCAAAGAAACTTCTTATGGAATTGAAACGTTCAAAGCTCGAACCAAACGACAGAAAAGACAATCATTCGTATTTAAACCGGAACCCATATTGAGAAAGAGATTCCGCGAGAGCAAGGCTTAGAACAATTGCTCCCGCTCACTTAGTCCGGTCCGGAAATCCTCTTCGTGATTTCCAAGAAGTGACAAAGAAACTATAGGAGAAAGGAGTGTAGGATTGGTATGGGTCGCGCGCGGGCTGCCCCAGCTCCCAACTCATCTGGAGAATGAATTGGGCCCCTGTGTTGATGATCTACTAGTTGATTCAAGATCTGGGCGATTCACCCCATTTAACTAGTGCCGAAATCGGTCGGGAATCCGAAATGACGGCACAGCACAAGCCGCCATACCTCCGGGCTTTGCCGCAGATCCACTCAGGTTTCGTCCCCCCTTGACCCATCCTCTTTTATTCGGATTGTGGGGCATTCAATGCACTTGATGTAGACCAGAAAGAAGAGGCTTTCCCGTGGGCTGGGCTGGGAGAGTAGCCGCCTCTTCACTCTCCTTCAGCCGATTCAGATACCGAATCGTATCTCTTGGAGAGAGGTGCAGAAGCTCTCCCTTTGACTCAGGGGGGCGTTCCACCACTTCGATTTCTTAAGTCAAAGTTGCATTTTCTCGGGATTTTTCGTTGTCAAAATCAAAAAGTTAGTTCACTTAGGGCAAGCAGCCTTTTCTTGTTCTTTCTAAGCTAAGAGATCCAATCCGCGGTAATTGCAGCATTCAAGCCAGTAAGTGCATCCCTTTCACTTTAAGTTACCATTAATGTCAGCTGGATCAAAAAGATTAAAGGCAAGTCCCCTACTAACTTAAAGGCTTCTCCTAAGCCCTATAAGCAGTGACATTCTAGGCAGTTATCTTACCGGCAGTGTTCTAATGAAACTTTTTTTCCCTGATAAAGATCGATTTCTTTTCCTGTTTTGCTATCCATATGTTCTATATTCTCTCCTTGAGCTACCGATCTGACAGCGTATTCGCCAAGAGAGGCGCGAGAGCAGAAGCTGGAGGAATGCCATTGCCTTTTCTCGTTATTTCTTCCGGCAAGAATATAGACATCTACAGAAAATACTCTAAAAGATCTCAAAGAAATTGATCATGGATGATGGATTCCAACTTATTCAGGGGAATGAGGAATAGTTCTACACGATAAATTTAGATCAATCATAAAGAGATTCTCCACTTTACCCCAACCAAGACCGATCCCCGAATAAACCTCTAAACTCTCATTCACTGGATAGGGAATCGCGATTCCCGCTAAGACGGAATATGAGTCAATTTGATACTGCACTAATTGGAATAGTGCCATAACATAAGAACCAGCTCATCCCGAGGTGGAATTTGAAGACCGGGATTATGCCCCCACTGGTCTGCTATCGGAGAAAAGCTAGCCCGAGCTGAATCATCTTTAGGACAGAAAACGATTTGTAAGGCTAAGGATGAAAAGCAAAAGAAAATGAACCTTCTAATACCTCTTTATTGAAGAGCTGACACTTCCACTGGATCTTAAATCTTAAAGAGAAGAACAAGAAGAAGAACAAGAAATGAAAGAGGGCGGGGATAGAAGCCCCAAGAGAATTTCCCCTTACTTTCCTTGTTAGCTTTCCCAGCTATCGAGTAGTACTTTAGAAAGTCTCCCTCCTGAAGTCTATGATAGTGATAGGAGTTCGCCATATCAAGGTCAGGTTCAAAATCAAAAAAGGGCTCCAACTGGAACAGGCACTCAAACTAGAACTCCAACCCTTTTTCTGCAAGATGTAAAGGGTTGCCGCTAACGCCTTAGGATTGCTGTTAAGTAAACAAAAGAAAAGAAAGAACTTGCTGTCTAAACCCTTACCTTAATTAAGAGCGTAACAAGGGGATGGGATGGATGTAGGATAGGCTGTAACATAATAGCCTGCAAATATAGAGAATGTTAGAAAGAAAATTGTCTTATAAGGGCCCTCGGGCTTAGCTTCAAACTCCCATGTAAACCATTATTACTATGGAACCTATAGCGGGACTTATAGTTATACAACTAACAACTACTATCACTCGATTTAGCTTTCTATCACTAGATGTATGCCCTTAGACTCGAGATGGCTCGCAAAGATCACCCCCAAAAAAAGAAATCCGTCTCGTTGCCTTAGAAGGCCCTTACTTCAAGCACCAACCCCAGACTCTGCTCTTACTACCACCGAAATGGGATCACCAGGGTTTTCCTTGTGAGTGAGTCGTCGTTTAGAGATAGAGAGTAGTCCTATAAGTCCTATAGTTCTCTCGAAGAAGGTTATGAGTCTAGGCTAAAGGCGCGGGACAACTCAATAGACAGAGTCGAGAACCACAAATTCATAGGAATTTCTTAGTCCCCTGGATTGGATCCTGTTGCCACGGAACTTCGAAAAAGCATGGACTTGTATTATGGAATCAAATCCGATTTGGGTTAGGTAAGATCCTAATATTTAGCTACTTATCTAAGCTCTTTCCTATGGAAAGACCAATAACGATTAGCCAGACTTCTTTTACGGGAAAAGTAGGTTTAGATTTAGAGAACATAACGAACAGAAAGAGAAGCCCGCACTCTAAATAAATAGATCGGCAACCATAGCATAGGTTCATTCATAGAAGCCTGATTTATCTTCATATGCTCTTATTTTCTCGCTCAATCCTTGAATTCGGAAATCGTCGCCCTGTAGTGTTCCTCTGATAGTAGCTGCAGGATCACACACAATCATAAGAAAGTTCAAAAAGCTTTTGTTGCCCTAAACGTTTAACAACAAGTTCAGGAACGAGATTGATCACTGAAGAAATGCTGGCTTCAAAGCTAGGCAAGAATGAGATTCCCTCGCTCAAATAAAAAGGCTTAGATTAGCTTATAGCTAAGCTAAGAGATATTACTAATTGTAATGATAAAGATAATAAAGAGCCCCTTCCTCCATGGGGTATTCCCTCTCTTTCAGTGCATTAAGGATTACTGTTAATATGCTGGATTTTTTGAAAAAAAAGGTAGGTAGAGCTTCCCGAAGTTTGTCCCTCAATAGATAGAAGATAGAACCGAGGATAGCCATTTGTAGGTAATAAAGATCTTTATCCCGAGCGTCTTCTTTCAGTGTCCGGTGCTCCGGGACTTGGAGCCCGAATTCTAATTCTTTTGTCTGGCGTGTTCCCCGAGCTTTCTTCGGCTTTCGCTCCTCTCTTTTTTGTCTTCTTTTGGCCACACTCATTAAGCTTTCCCATCGATAACAGCGGGAATAGGCTCAAAGGACGGTTAGAAGGCATCTAGAGGACCTGTCTTCAGTACATTCCCCGAAAGCTATATCTTAAGCGGGGGAAGATGGAAAGAATATACTATACACTTGCGGAGAGTCAAAGAATAGGCCTGTTGGAGCTATATCTTCAGACGAATGACAAGGAATATCCGTATCCGTATATAATAAGTTGGGCTCTATCCTTCCCGCCCACCTCATTAATATCTGGAGGGAAGAATCCGAGGGTAGCCTGATGATTAAGGGACAGGGACACTGTCAACAGGGTATGTTTTTTTTTATCACCCCGGAGCACACTGCTTGAAATAAAGCGCAGTGAATAATGCGCCAGACCGCCTAACCAGTTGAACCGTTCTATAAGAATACGGGTAAGCCGCAAAAGAATGTTCCTTGCTTCCAGCTATCCTCATGAGTCATTTTTGCTTTAATCAGTCTCGATAAGAAGCTCTCTTTTCCTTGTCGTCGTAGTAGATTGATTCCTTCCCTCGTTATATGACGTTAAATGCCTGAGTGAGTCTAGTCCGGGTGGGTCTAACTCAAAGAAAGCGTTTAATGTCCCACTCACAATAAAATAGAATAGAGGATGTATGATCTGTACCATCTCCAGGATAAAAATTCTTTCCTTTGTCAACTCAGTGTAGTTGTCTTGTTAAACACAATCAACGCATGTCCGGTGATTCCCTTTTTTCTTATTCCTACCTTCGCGACATGCGATGGTGATTAGGGAAAGACACATGAGGTATCACCGGACTTTACTTTAATTCCCCTGTCTCAATCGGTCGAGCTGTATCGGTTATAGGGAACTGACCAATAGCTCTTCTTTCTTTTGGTTTTGAAAGGTTAACGGTCCTGTTCAAGCATTGGTGCATAACGGGAGGCTAGCTCAGTAGATTACCTTTCCTGTAGTTTAAGAATTGTTGAGTTAATGATTTGCTTTAAGTAGCTTCGGTCGTTCGGTCGATAGGGTAAGCGCTCATTTCGTTCTTGCTTGCTTTCATTCTGTTATGAGAGAGAGCTGCTATACGTCTATTCTCTGACGACAAATGACTGTCCGCTGGAAAATCCAGAGTAGAATTCATCCGTGTGGTGAATGAAACAACATTCATTGAATGAGTTGACGCTAAACCTCCTGCTCTTGTTGAGAGTCAAGGCTGTCTGCATTACTGGATTAAGACGAATTTCTTTTAATAGAAACTAGGGTCCACGTAGACTATTCGGAGGAGGTATGCTAATCAATGATCTACTGATGTAGCTAGTCTTACTAAAGCTTTTGCGTTATATGCTATTGGCTTAACTGGCTTTCAAGCGGATAAAGGAATGGAATTTCAAGTACAAGTAGTCGTCGTAACTTAAAAGCTTTCTTGTCTTCACTGATTTTTTTTTAGTTTGGCCTAAGATTTTCTAAGTCCGACGCATAACTTACTTTTCGTCATCGTGGGTCCATAACCATTTTACTACCAATTTATGTGGTTGATATGAAGATCACTGGCATAATCACTCAGCCCTTGAGGATGCAGCTTCTACGGATTGAGGTTATTCCCCGCGTTAATGGGCCAGGTGGGATGGGAAAGCGGTTGAGCGTGCAAAGGCGCAAGTCGAGCAACGTATCTTAACTGAAATGTTAAAAAGCGTGCAAAAGAAAGGGTCGGCTTTTCTTTTGGCTAACGGTTCCAAAGATTCTATCATCGAACATCGAATTCTTGGCGGGTCCTTCCTTGATCCGTTCCTTGCCTCATCTCCCTAATCTCCCCTATAAATAACAAGGCCCTTGCGCAGGTGGTTAGCAACTTTTTCAAGATTCGAGGGGCTGTTGCTGTGCTGCAGTTTCGCCGCTTGCATAGCAATTATCGCACGTTTTTAGGGCGGATAAGAGGTACCTTTCAGCATAAGAGCACAGCACGGTAGTCACGCCTCCCATCTCATTCTCTGGTCACGTATTCGTCCTATCTGTTCTAGTTCTAGCTCATGAATGCTTCTGTTCGCGCTTAGCTTCAAAGACCGATAGGGTTAGGCACGGTTGTACTTTCTCTCCTAAAGCTAGCTTTTCTTTTCTTTTAGACCTAAAGATTAGACGGAACTACATTCAAGTATGACGGTACTCCATGGAATCTAAGTCACTACACCTATCAAGTCTTCGGCCCCTCCCGGCCTCCGTTTCTCTTGGCGCCTTGACGGAACTACACCTAAAAGAACAGCGCTAAAGAGGAACTCTACCCTGCCCCAACCTAATCGTTCGGAATTCAACCTTGACGCAGTGTATATAAACCAGAAGTAGTTATAGATGCAGACGATAACTTATCGTCTTATCTTCATTTTATTAAAAGACCCTGTAGGGGTGAGAATAAGAATGACGATAAGCTATGACTCCAGCATAAAAAACAGCACATTAATCCCGGAGCTGTGGATGATTGAGACAGCTAGCTCGTTGATCTTTTTGGTAGTTTCCCTTTAATAAGTTGTACTCATTGGTTTTGCTGAGAAATGATTGGGAGAAGGATAGTGCACCATCCATCAATCCAATCGTACTATATCTGTCTACCCCATCCTGCCAAGTAAGAAGGTAGCCTTCATTCAAGAAAATACCATCCTAAAAGAGAATCAGTACTCGGGAATACAATGACTCTATCCTTCCGAAAAAGTCCTCATCTTCTGGGGGCCAAGCCTTGAAATAAGAAGCCATCAATCCCTTGAAGATGCTATCCATCTATTGCGACTCTTTCAATCTGCGGTCTATCCAATAAAAGCTCAGTAAAGATCTAAATAACCTTAATGAAAGTCCCAAACAATAAGACATCCGAGGACTTCTGTGGCTAAGCCCAGGTATCAAGGCGCCTAGGGCTAGGGGCTAGAAGGAGGGAATCAAAGCTTTCATAATCTCCGGGACCAGAATCTTGTATGCTTCAAAGCTTGGGGCATCATTGGTAGGGAATGAAGCCTTTCCTTGCATGGTTGGGAAGATAAAGAGAAGTGTGTACTCTAAGCATGCCTTAGACTGAAGGATATAGCGCTTACCTGATAATAGCGCTTAAACACCTGATAAAACAGCTCATACAGTGCTTCAAAGTAGTAATGTCTCAATCCCGGCCGTTGAGCATCATTCTATATGATGGATGTAACGCATTCTGTAATTCCATTCAAACTTTCGAAGAGTCAGAGCCTTATCGGGTCAAAAGGCATCCCTGTCAACAATCCTACGGTGGCGGTTCCTTCGAGTAAGAAAAAGGTACTTTTTCCCACGTTTGGTGACTTCCCTTCTGTGTAGACTGCCTACCAGGCTTTCCGTCTTAGTACTATGGTGGCCAACCAGAAGAAAATCCATCTTCGCTTTTCTGGGTAAGCTATCGAGCAATCTACTTACCATCCCTCGGCCTCTAAGTCCGCATAGACTTTCCCATCCCCCAGTGGAGCCGAGCCATCTACTTCTGACAGACCTGTTCCCAGGGATCCAGATCAATATGCCTCGGAATGGGAAAGAAATTACCCCAACTATCGATCGTATGGTTTTCCGTTTATCTCGTCCGAACCGAGACCATCAAAAGTGGCATAAGAACCGCCTGGATTCTATTCCTTTGATCTATCTACTTCGTCCGAACCTTTTAGGTAGGCTCCATCTTATTCTATTTCTCCACTGTCCAGGGCCATACCCTGCAGAACAAAGCTTTCTCTTTCGGTGCTAGGCGAGGTTTGGAGCCCTACCATCTATTCTATATGCATCTCAATAAATTCAATCCTCTGCTTGGAAACCTCCATACAACGCCCCTTGTTTTATTCTAGCCGCTAACCATCTAACGATGTTCTTCCATATAATATAATAAGATAGATGCCTTCATCCCACCCAGTAGCAGCAACATAAGCGGGTGTGAAAGCCCATCTGCGGTTGCCAATGACCGGAAAGAAAGCGCTCTGCGAATCAAATTGAACAACGGATAACATAACTTTATGCGGAACTTGTACAAGCGAATATCCAGGTGAATCTGATCAACACAGAAATGGAGAAGACCAGACAAGAGTTGGATCCGGGCAATGTGACTGTTCAGAAACTGCAAAAAAAGATGAAATCACTCTCCGTCCAGAAACAACGAGCCGAAGCTGCCGCTCAAGCAAACATCGAAAATGCCCTTTTTTTGCACCCAGGTTCTTTATGTATTGTATCTGAGACTATTGTCATCCTCATCTGTAATGAATGAAAAAGATGATGATGGAGGAAACAAATGCCTGAAGCGGGTCGGTTGCTGGCTTCTATCCGCCGTTTATCCTGCTGAGCTTTGATCTCACTAAGTTCTGCTTGCTGCCTGCAGACTGCCTGGACAGAAAAGGGGTACTCGTGTGGTGCTAGGAGAGAGAAAAAAGAGAGCTCTCTTCTCTAAAAGACCAAAGCATAGCGTGACGCTTATTGAACCCTCGGAGAGAACCATAGAGATCAATCACCTCATACATAACATAGGACGACATTACACGAGTTGCTGAGAAGGCACCCCCCTTGAAGCCAGACAGACTCGCTCGCTAGCAACCGTCGTGACGAGCCGAAGGGATCAATGTACCCCCAACCGGGGTTGGATTTGAAGATGGGAAGAATTGTTACAACGAAAGTGAATGTTCATATTCGTCTACTGTAAGACGATGGAGGCGATTCATGACGGGGGTCACAGTCGTGCGTGACTCTATTTAGATAGGAAAAATAGTTATCCAAACTACATATTAACTTTCCTTTCTATTTCGGGAGCAGCCGACAGGTAGCTATCGCATGTAGTCGTAGGCGGAGATCAACTTTTGGTCAACATGACGCCCTCACTGAAAGATATGCTCCTCGTCTGCGATTGCAAGCGGCTTTTGAGTTCCATTATTTTGATATCGAACAGTTCCCTGGCCAACAGATCTCTATATGAATTTATGTTGAAGGCCAGTTCGTCGTTCTCCCTTACCAGTTGCGCTTATTCCCCATTATTTAGTTTAGGGGGCAGCCCATAACTAATGACGTTTTCGAGATTCAAGATAGGCAAAAAGAGTTACGCTTCGATGTTCGCATTTAGCGCTCGATAATGTGAAAGGGCTTTGGTAGACTGGACTATACAGGGCGCAGATCTCTTCCAGAGTTACCGGGCCTTGGCTAGGCGTCAGGTCTGGAGTACGGTAGAACGGGGCCTTACTTATTTAGGGGTAGAGGGGTAAGGGTCCTTTCTTTTGTTGTTGCACTGAACTAAGTAAGTGTCCTCTTCTCAGAGAGGAGGAGTTGCCTAAAGGATTAGTCCCTCGAGTCTAGTTAACTCGACAGCTTAACACGAATAACGCGCGAGCTTTCCTCGACTATAGCGCGAGTAGAGTGACGCTCGACAAGAGGAACTGCTTAACTTGACAATAGCTCGACTAGGTCGCTTCGCTTCCAAAAAGCAAAATACCTCCTTTGTTGTATTTTTAGTGTCTTTTTTTTGTTAGTTGTACTTGATTGAGTACAGGTAGTAGTAGTGGAGTTGAAGAGGTCGCTATCTCCCCACTGAAGGCTCGCTTCTACGACTTCACGAGCAAAGAATAGATATGACTTACAATCCGGTGCCCATAAGTTTGCTGTCCTGTCTCTGCCTGTAGGTAGTAGGTCCCTGCTCTTTCCGATAAGCGGATAAGTTGAGGAAAACAAAAGAAACTTCCCTTGCCTCCTCCTGGCCTTGACACTGACGTTGTTGTAGCTCTTGTTTACTCCTTGTTTTCCTTCTTTCTTCAGTTAGGAGTTTAGAGTCTGTCTAGAACGAGTGGAACGAAGTGCTTCCCTTAATAAATAAGCCCGAGTCCACGATCTAAAGAGGAGCCGAAGGGAGATGGCTAATAGATTGACTTGCTTTTTACCTTTCGTATTCGGCGTTCGGCGGAAGTCAATGGAAGACCAGGAGCAGCAAAAGGCACAAGCAACACCAGAAAAAGAAATCGGAATATCTAAATAGAAATAAGTAGTCGTAGGAATCGCCATCGAAAGCAAGCGTATTCTATTTCAGAACCTGTCGTACCTTTTATACCCTGGATCTTCTAGTTGAGCAAGAGAGGAGTGAATCAGTGGATGAAGGGAGCGAAGTTACGAAGCTTCAGACTATAACCTACTTTAGCTCATGGCCTTCTCTTCTTAGCAATAGCCAGTCAGCAATCAAAGAGTAAGTATATGTAGGGAATAGGAGTAGGAGCGAGTAAGAGACGGGGGAATACGAGAGGATAAGGCCGTGGATGAGCAGGAGAAGGCGATTAAGATTGTTAGCCAGAGCCATCGCAATATGGATGGCAGGGATCGCTCCTTTATGCTTTAGCCTCAGGGCCTCTTTACCATTATTTATAAATGTATTATAAATGTAATAGTACAGATATGGTAAAGGGGCACATTCAATGAGTACTTTACTTTTTCTCTTTATCTTACTTCGACACACAGTAGTGTGGGAAGTGACCTAGCTCTATTGATCCCCAAGAGATACGATAAGCAAAGGAGCAGCTTTTACGCTAAGTATAGATGAAAGCCTATTTCCTTCCTATTTGAGAGATACCAATCTGACAACTAAAAAGTCTCATAAGAGATCTCCTTTTCCCAGAAAGAGTGAGCCAGTCGATCTAACATTCTTCTAGCCAGAGAAGAAAGGAGGAGTTTATGATGATTGGTTTTCATTGTTTTGAACTGATCGACAGAAAGCAGGAAAGACATTTCAAAGCTGTCGTTCAGCAGCTCCTTTTTCTAACCCATTCAGCCAATCTAGAGATCAAATCCCTCATGGCACACTTTCACGATACACTTTCGAAATGAATGAATGTTCTTTTGGGAAAAGAAAATTCCGAATCATACACCTACGAGACAGGCCTTTGTCTTTTGCCTCGGCCAACCAACACTAGTCTCGGTGCGCTCTAACTCGCTAAGGAGTGGTGAAACCGGGCTACGAGGCAATCAAATTCCATCGAAGTTTTCCTTCTTTTTTCAACCCTACGCGGCAGCTGCTGGGGAATATGGGTGTACTACCCTACAGCAGTGTATAAAAGGTCTCTATCCCGCCCTTGCACTCACCTTTGTCTCTGCTGCCGCTACCTTTCTTTGAAAGACTTTTCTTAGTCCGCCTTCTTGAGAACTCTCTTTCTCGAGATTTCAATAAATGTACACATGTAATGTTCATGTTACGGGGGTGCACGAGACAAAAGCATGGGTAAGCGAAACCATTACAGGACCTGGAAAGGTGCCTTTTTGTTTACTTATTTTGGATTCCATCGTGAAATGGTACCGTATGCCAGCCTCAATCCATCAATGGTAGTTCGCCAGGCCCGATCTAACTATTGAAAGGGGAGTTAGCATCAGAAATCTATCTTCGTTTACGCTGCTTGAAAGCTCTGCTCCTCTATAGTCAGAGGGGATGCACTACCTTCCAATGCCGCAGCGGCGTTCTTCCTTACCTGACACCAGGCCAGTCAATCTTCTTTCTTTCTCTGATTCAAATTTATTCCTTTTTTCACCTACTTGTAGGTGGGTTGGCTATCGCTTAGCAAACGAAATAGGATAAATACTCAACCTTTACTAATACTAAACAAGCGAGAAAAACGTCTTTTTTAGCCGTTCTACTCGGCGATTTGAAATCGAGCTGATATACTGGTAGCTTAAATACCAAGATAAAAATTCCAAAGTGATAGTGGCTTCTCCAATCTTAACAATAAAAGTTTTGCAGAATTTACTTTTTTCTTTGGGACCTCTCAAAAGAATGGATTGTCCGAACGATGTAGAGGACTTTCTCGTATATTCCTTACTACTATTACTTTAGAAAGACTATAGAAAGCGGGCCGTAAGCTTACCTTTCGTTAGTGGTATCTCACTGATGGCTTGGACCCCTAAAAATAGAATACAATGTCTGGAATTTGTGAGTATATATGGACGAATAATCCTTTTAGGTACTCAAAACCTACGGGATACTCGTGAAGATAGGATTTCCATCTTCGTCACGGTTAAGACGACCCATCCTTGTCCAGTCACCATTCTGACTGCTTTCTGGGAGTACAAGGGGAGCTTAGCCAATCTAAATCCACTAAAGTCCATCAGTACAAGATTGAAAACATCATGGCTATAAGTAAAAAGAGGATGGAAGGAACATGCTTACGAGTAGAGGAATAAGAAAATGCAGCCATCGCTCTTTGGAACACATCTTAAGGGAAGGAAAAGGAGGGGGGATACATCATACGCTTTGTATAACGTGCTCATACTGACAGGTATGGAGCTTACCCCTGTAATACTAGGCTAGTTCCTTAATTTAGTTTGAGTATAGTAGCGTGGAGTACGGAACAAGAGTATGCCATTTGGACTTCTTAGTAGTATGAATCCCATCTATTTATTACCTTTCCTTCGAAACATATGTCTAGGGCATTCCTCTTTACTACAAAAAGCCTTTCTGAGAGCTCCTGAGACTAGTACTACTCCTTAGTGAAGAATGAAAAGCATTAGCAGGGTTTCATTGATTTCGTCACATTAAAAGCAGCATTAGCACTTCAAGGCATTCCGAACCAACTCTTTCCAGGCTCTAAAAAAGAGCTGCTTTGTCAAAGCCAGGTGCCCTATTTATATAATAAGAGTTTCAAAGCTAGGGTAGAAACAAACTCACTTGCTCACTTCGTAAGAGTACGGGATTACTACTAGAAAGTTAGAAAGTATACTAGCTAGCTTAACTCCACTCGTTTCTACTAGCTAAGAGTAAGAAGGCTGGAGGGATATATACTCGTTAGTAGTTCTCTACTGATCTTTATGAGGCGCTTATGCGCCGAAGAACCTATGTCTCTGAATATACTAACTAAAACTCTCTAGCCGAAGGTTTAAGAGTAGAGTATATGAGCTAACTGGGACAGTTTCAGAGACTTTCCCCTTCTTTCAATTAGCCTTATTAGATAAAGCCTTGAAAGACGAAACGCTTTGAGAAGAGTTAACAGAGAAATTGGAGAGATTACCCGATTCCCTGAACTTACTCCCTACTCTTGTTCCCCGTACTCTAACATCCCAGATCTCATACTCTCATACCTTGATTCTCTCTATCTCATAATTACATAAGATAAGAGATGGTCAGAGATCATGAGATAGATTTACAACCAAACTTGTATTTGCCGTAAGAGGAGATTCTCAATCCGCTACCTAGCAAAGATGGTACTAAGAAAAGACTCTTAGTTGCGAAAACCTGGCTTTTTGTTATACTAGACTCTCTTAACGGAACACTTTCTATATCGTTACTAGTTCACTTTACGAGAGGACTACAAAAGGAGTCTACTATACGAGTTTCGTATACGCAGCTATCAGCTTTCTGAAGGAGACTTTGTTTGAAGAGTTTCGAGCTTTTACACATATTAAAGTTAAAGGTCGCTTCACTCAATCTTTCTGAAGGTTACCAAAGAAGGGAAGATAATAGCGCTAAAGGCACCAGCTTATAGGGCAGCAATGATAGGGGGGAAGTTCACCAAAAGCGTCAGTTCCCTCTTTGAACTGGCAAGGAGATCCTTATTTATAAGCTGATAGAATACTCGGAATTTCCTTAGGGGCTAAAGTTGGGTCACCAGCTTGTTGGTCATCGACTGAAGGATTCGATTTGTCTGATTATACAAGTAGTTCTTCTTAGTCTTTTTCTAACTCAAATCCCTATTCCAAAAAGCTAGAAGATAGTTTCAATCTCCAGTTAGTTAAGTTAGTTAGTCCGCTTCTATTGCAAGGGCATCCAAGGCTAGAGTTAGCACTTTTTGGCTCCACACCTTTTCTTCGATATAGATCGAGTGGCTTTCGGGGATCTTCAGTCGACTATTTGTTCATACTATCCCTACTTTCTTTCTTTTCAACCTTTTTACCAGACCTAAAGTCCCAATCCTAATGAGGGGGCAAGCGTCAGTTCCTAATGCGAGGTAGGTGACCTTTTCTTTTATTCTTTTCAATAATATAAAACTGGAAATGATTCTTTATCTTTAGACCTTATTAGCCTAAAAAATCATAAGCGCACCAGCTTTTCGAAATAAAAGAATAGCGGCTTTCCTATTGCCGCGAAGGAAATATTAGAGCTCTATTTAGTGAGCATAGATTATTCCTTGTAAAGTTCTGTTGCAAGTGGGGGTAGAAGAATCAGTCTGACTTTTGTATGCGATAGAGGTCTCCGCCTTAGAGGCTTTAGCGACTAGAGTGGTTACTAGCAGCTATAGGAGGTATCTGCCATAGTTGGATATTTCCCCAACTCTATATGCTTTCTACAGCAACAACTTCTTATGGGAAAGAAAGACCTCTATTCTCTCAAAAGTGGATTTTTCTTCCTCATGAAAGTAAGCTCAACTCCACTTTTCTGGCTTATTATACGGGAAAACTAAGTAGTAAGTAGACCGAAAGGCTACTTCCTCTAGTGATAGAATAATAGTAGGGACAAATATAGTAAAAAGCTATTCTAGAATAGAAGAAAGGCAAATGAGGTACCTGACCAGAGATGAAGCTTTCCGCAGGGCTTAAGGCCTCACTTACTAGTAAGATAGTTCAATCCCCTGTTCGCGTTCTTAACTCTTTCACATCGTCTTAATCTTCAAATGGGAACTCCAAGTCTTCCTCTTTCTCTTTCTCTGCCCTTGCATCAAATCCAAAGAGCTGCTAAGCGAGGAAAGAAAGAAATGGATCTCGCATTGTTCTATAAAAATGAGAATCTGCATCAATCCCATGAAGGGCAGCCCTAGGCCGAGTTAGCTACTAACTACAAAGAATTACCCGTTAGCTCCTTAGAAGGGAATCCACTTAGCTACAACATCCATTCTTTATTACCCTGACGGTTTAGCAGAGGAAATCAATACCCTATATGACGAATAGTTGAATCCACTTCTTAGGCCTTGCCCGGATTTAGATGCGTCACTTTGATCCGAAGCGAACGATGCCTTAACTGATGAGTGACGAAGGTAGCTAACCTCCATCGCATTATCCAAGAAGCCCTCTTTTCCGAGTCTGGAAAGCAGCTAATTGAAAAGGATGAGCGTCTTAATTTTCCAAGAAAGACTAAGAAGAAGAATGAAGGATTGGGAATTATCGGACTAAACCCCGTAATCTTCCTTCCTCTGGTCGAGCTAATCGACGGTAGCGAGCAGAAGAAGAAGCGAAGCTACAGCAGTCCCATTCCTTCTTTTCCACGTAAGACATAGAATAGAGTTCAGCTAGCTTTCCGTAACGGGCTACTAACTACGACTTTGCTTCCCTAGATTAGCAGCACGTCGAAGGTCTTCGTCAGGTGTCGGAATCACATTTAGATTGTGGTCTATGAACTCAATACCAGATAAAGAAGCAGCGAACAACTGAAAGAATAGAGGGAAGGTAGCATTGCTTTCACACTTCTCTCTTCGTCATTCTAAAGCCAGGAATGAAGTAGCCCGTATAGCAAGAAGGAAGGGTATAGGAAATGCAATGAACTTCATCGTAATAGATAGATCATAATTTAATGCGTCGAACTCGTCTATTTAGAGTGACCCCTCTTATGCCTACTCTACTAATGACGGCATCTAATTAAGAATATCGTCATAAATAGTAGGCACGATGCCAATTCCACTCCATTATGAGCTTTCCTAATTTGAACTTTTGTGCCTAATGATCCGAGGAATGATAATGACGGCATAGAAGGAAGCCGAAGAAGAGCTAGCAACTGTCATACTAGAATAAAGGCAGTCGCAGCTAGATCCAGGTTAATCTAACTCATGTGCTATTAACTCAATTCTGAAATCATAGGTAGCTACTTCCTTCCAACTTAAGGCATCTGACGCTCAATTCTTATTGTTGTTGTCAAGTCTTGGACTCTGTTAAAATAGGAATCTGTAAAGTGTTCCATCAACTCAATACCCTGCTGCTTCTCAATTCCTGATTAAATCAGTGCCAGAGGAATTCGGATTCAAAGAAAGTATCGTAGGAAAGGGAGCCTATGATAGATGCTTTGAAATAGCGTAATAGAAAGAAAGATTGTCTCAATATCAAGGCAAGTCTAATGCGAGTAATTGCATCAATCCCATCCATGGAATTGACGGAAGAGTCACTCGCCAGAGCAGAGGAAGGGAATTCGGAACTCAATCACCAAGTTAACCTTCCCATTGTCTATGCCAGCAACAAAGGAAGAGGTGAGCTACAAACTCGTCACCTCCCCTCTCGTTCCACTTCTGTCTGTTCTTTCATTGTCAAGTGTCGGACTCTGGTCTTTTTGGAACAAGAAAGTGTTCCGTAAGTGAGATTTCCCCTCTCTTCTTTAATCTTATCTTCCCAAAGCTCACTAATTTAGTGATAGAGGCTCTAATGCTGCTAGCGACGGGTAGCTACTAGGAAGAGTTGACGGTATGAAATTGCTCGACCTATAGAATAGGGAGAGGAGGAAAGAAGCTGCTTTGATAGAACCTGCGAGAGGAGTGGACTCTGTTCTATTTATTCTTCATGATCGGCTACCAAGGAAAGCAACTAAACCCTATAAGCCCTTTTAGTCCCAGAAAAAGAGCTAGAAGAGTCACTCGTTGCTTAGTTAAGGCATCTGATTAATATCGTCATAAATAGGACAATACACATAGTCAGTCACAAAGAGAAGCTGCTCAATCCCACTAGGGAAAAAGGACCTAGATAAAGCGACGGAGTTACAGGATCGGCAACCAAGGAAAAGGAATCCGAATCAACTAAGTCAAGCCTAATCACTCACTACGAAGAAGTGAGGAAAGCAAAATATCTCATTAGGGCCCGTGCCTTCCTCAGGGTATGGGTGATATACTGCTCAATCCATTTAGGAAAGAGCAATTGCATGTAAAGTCCAGCATAAAGGATTGGGCGTCCAAGCTTGACTAAGATAAGAAGGGGGAAAGGTTGAGCTAAGCGAGGTAGGGGGTCTTTCAATCGCAAACAGAAGAAGGAGAGGGATTGAGAGTTACCAGTGAGACTTAATAGTATGAATTTCCCCTATCTAATCAGCTACAGGCGGCTTAAAACGATGAGAAAGGGGCATACCTAAAGGTATAGGGCATTCCCGCTTCAGTCAGAAAGTAGTTTAGTAACTTAAGTTCTTGTTTACGGAGGAGGCAGAGTAAAGCGCTCGGAACGCAACTGAAGCTTAGGTTGAGGGTTTCCCTGCTGGAGAAGTTCGACTTCAGAAAGCTACTCTTTTCTTTTTCACAAGGGAGTTCCAGCTGTTACGGTTGATGGTTCAGTTCCAGCGGAAGACCTTTTCAAGCGGGTTCCTGAAAGCAAAGCTGGAGTGGGAAGCGGAAGCTAAAGAAAGAGCAGAGGAGGCGGCAAGGTAGTTCCTTTTTGGGTTCAGTTTAGCTTGATGAAGCTTGGAAGTTCGACTTCAGTGCACGTTGAAGAAATTGACTATCTAATCAGCTACAGGCGGCTTAAAAGGCAGCTTTTAGGACTAAGCAAGAAGCAGTGCTAGCCGGGCATAAAGCTAGCTTTCAAGCAGTTCATAAGAAAGCGGTTAGGGGTGAGCGGTGAAACTACAGTTAATGTTTTGGCTTGTTCTTGGCATTTTCCTGGGGTAGTAAATCAAGGTGTAAGCTGGATCGGGAATCGAATCAACTAGAAAAAGATCTAGGGCCACTAACTTTGACCGGGATAAGAAGGGGGAAGCTATTACTAGAGATCGGGATGAGCTTTCAACTTGCATTTGACCGGGTCCAATAGAAGAAAGCAGAGCTGCAAAGGCTATCAACGATAGCTGATTGGACGAAGTAGTGATCCGGAAAGGAAACTTTGAGGATCTGATAGAAAGCAAGGAGCGAAAAGCCTCTAAAGCGGGTTCCACGGTTGGGTTCATAAGGAGTTGCTGCAGCTTCAAGAGAAGCTCGAAAGCAAGATAAAGATGATGACGTTGCCTTCAAGAATGAGATCATCGACATAGGAGATTACTCCAGTTCAAAAGAGGTCTTTTACCGGGAAAGAAAATCCAGTACGCTCCCTTTTAGTTAATTAGGTTAGGGCGAGTAAACTTTACCTTCTTCCCAAACCCGAGGCCTTGTAAACAAATTCCTACCCAATTAGTACGCCCAGTTAAAGTGGAACCTAACTTCCTGATCACATCTCTCTTACTCCGGTGCCTTGGGACTTGGATCCCTCTCCCGTCACTTCTCCACCCCTCGGATGCTTTGCTTTTCCTTGCCCCGGTTAAATGTGCCCTTTCAAGTCCATTTTATGCCGGGAAGATGAAAAAAGTCTAATTTGAATGCTTTTTTATTACTGATTTAGGGCATTTCATCCAAAAAACACGGGAAAACGAGACTTTTGCGATTGGTTTCATACCGTATGAGGTATTGTTTAATTTCTACCCACAGTCCTGTTCTGCCTTTCGTCATAAGAATCGATTGTACTCCCTACCGTTCCCCTGGCTCCACGAGACCGCAGCCTACTACTGCGGAGCATCTTAGGTCTATAGGTTTCGGATCAACTTACTTAGTTCAGAAAGGTAAATCCAGAACTAACTCTTCTACTACGATATTACAGCTATGAAGTTAGACTAGGTTCCGGGGCAAGGAAAGGGCCATCCTCCAAGGTTTTACATCTTTACTCCAAGGAAGCTCTCCAAGGCAGCTCATTTTGCCGAGATAATCTTTGAAAGTAAAGAAGCAATCGCAGTTCGCCTAAAGATAGGAAAGAACTGTTAGCGCATTACATTAGGAAAGAACTGTGAAGGAAAGCTTGTGTTAAGCATAAGTTGAAGAAAGAATTGGGAAAATAGCCCGAGTGAACTCGCTTGATTCATTCCTTTCTGCAATACCTAAAACAAAGAGGATCGTTTTACCGTGTTTTTGGCTTGTTTTTAATCGGATTGGCAGGGCAGGTTTGGAGTGGAGGATAAAGACTTAGATTCTGATTCTCTTTCTTCTTCTTCTTCTGCCCATGGTTGACTTCTTGAACTCGGCTTTGACTTCCCCTTGCCTTGCCCACTAGAGCAGTTCCTTCAGCGGAAGAACTAATCCGTCCTCCCGTTGATTGATAAGGGGTTAGAGAATCTAATCACTTCAACGAAATGCCATCTCCTCCTTCTGTTCAATCCCTCTCTCGATCCTTTGCTTCGTTGGTTTGTTTGCTTGCTGAACTACCAGTGAAGGTCAGGGAGTTTACTTCTCGACCAAGAGGCGGTTCAGTAACAAGTTCTCATCCAAGTCAACGGTACAGTCATCACCACTCCATTTCGAATAGAACGATTTCTCGTGAGCAAAGAAAGAGATTTGCTCACGAGTTTGAGGCGGTCAATGAAATGCTTTAGTAAAGGAAAGATCCGCCTTTTAGCAGTCTCACTTGAATTCTCCCTCTCTCCGGTGGTGATCTCACTTCAGTAGTGGGATGAATCAGAAGGGTGGTCCACGATCAGAAGAGAACGGCTGCTTTGACTCCGGTGGCTTGAGATAGATCAGTTTCAAAACTACAGGTTAAGGGTTCGAATCCTTCTCAATATACATTCTATAGAAGAGTCCAATTGCGAATCTTTCTCCATCCAACCTGACGGCTGGAACTCTCACTATTTAGTTAGTAAGCGGGGCTACAAGGTAATGGACTCTCTCTCACTCCTCTTGGCTGGAGGTATCAGTGTGCCCGTTCCTGTGCCTGAGGGAAGGAGAAAATATGGATGGGTGGTCGGAACCAGAATTTGGTGGGTTGCGTATGAACTGCATTTAGGAGTTCTCTGACCCCGGCTTTCGAAAGAGAGTCCCGGCGTGGCCCGGGTTGTGTTGGTAGGTGAATATCCATAAGTTCATTCACAGACAGGTACGGCAGCAGGTAGGGTTGCTAGTTCAAGTGGGTCAAGCGAGATAGTAATCTAGTTAGATAGCTCAGAAAGTAATGTACGGGAAAGAGACATGAAAACGAATCTATCAGCATTTTCAAAACAGAAAAAGCAAGACGTTAAAAAGCAATACTCAAGGTGAATTAGCGCATCTCGTTCAAAGTGAAAAGGAAGGTTTGTTCGTGCGATGCTAACCTCTGAGGTTTGGCGATGCTTTCCTCTGTAAACCATGAAAGTCAGCAAGTCGTAGTCGCTTCATAAGTTGACAAGATTCGGCCAGTTTCATGTGTGCCAATTACGTGTGGCGCTTGTGCAGAGAGGAGAGGAGAGGGTCACCGAGCTAAAGAGAGTTTGTTTTCCGTGAGTTTGTCTCTATCGATACATCGAACAGTCTCGGTTGTTCTAGTTACGAGTGTGGAGTGGCGGTGGAGGGAGAGGTTTCAGGAGCTAGTAGAGGTGGAGGAACGGGAAGGCTTGCTGGCTTGTGTGCGTGCCTCTGGAACTATGAAATCCTCTTCTGGGCATGTTTCCGATACTATACTAGTGAAAGAAGTTCCTTGCCTTTTGTTTTGCTAGTGGGCTGGTGCAGAATGAGTCTATAGTTCTGGTCTTGGAAATCTCTTCGTCCCTGCGATGATGGCTGCCAGAAGCATCGTGGGGCTTGTCAAGGTACAGCTTTTCTAACGGATTTCCAACTGGAAAATCCAATCCAAGCTCTGCCTTTAGCTTTCCCCATCTGCTATCAACTATGAACCTATTTTTCAGTATGAATCGAAATCGAGCGTAACTCTGCTCATCCAAACTGGGATTTTAAGCGAAAGAAAGATCTTCCGGTACGCTTTCCCTAAGGTGTAAAAGACTTTTTCAGTTTTAGTAGTTAATAACGTCGTCAACTCGTAAACGGGGACTATAAGTCCGCCTCCCAAGACTACTCAATCCCTGCAGTATGCCCTGCTGCTGACCTTATCGAGACAATGGGAGTGCGTCTCATTTGAATAGAAAAGAAAGGCTTTACCTCTCTTGTTGGACGGGGACTAAAAAGTCTTTTTCTAAAGAAAAGTCTTCCGACTGAACAAAGGGAGCAGGCTGGACACTCAAAGAATTCGATACAGCGGGGGGAATGAAGGTTCCCCGATTGGATAATACTATATGTTTTTATGCTGACATGACAGGGGAAACTGGCTTGCAGAGTATGTCTTTGATGACCGAATAAACGAGAAAAATCAAACTTTTTTGCAGAGGGCCACCCAAAAACGGACATCATGCTCGGCGGCTAAGGGGAAACAAATTGGAAAGGTGCTCAAGATTGATTATACTACTTCTGATGCTGAGCGCGGTCGTTATATTCGATTGTGTGCAGAAGTTGATCTTACTATTACTAAGCCTCTTTTATCTAAGTTTCGTTTCAATCGCACTGTGTGGAAACTTGACAAGGAAATCGAATGATTAACGCGAGCAATTCCAAGATCGGGTTCTGCCACCAACTCTACTTCGGTAGATGATCAAGTTTCTTCTATTGATTTGCTTTACGCATGTAATCACAATTGAAATAGCAGGTGTACTACATACTAAGCTTTGTTACGCTGTTAGGTATGAGTAGCAGCAATAGCGACTACTAGAGTTACAGGAACTACATACGAAACTGTAAGAGACACATAAGTTTACTTAACTGTTCAGCAGCTAAAGAAGTAAGAGCTTCTTCTGTCTGTACTAATTGACCTGGCTGCCTTCTCTTCATTCACCGTCGTCTATTAACTCTTTCCCTCGTAACTAGTCCGCTGTGAGTGATTCATTTGAAATGGGATATACCGCTTAGATGTTGGTGAGAGAAAGAATGGATTCTCGGCAACTGTAGCATCCGGTAGGGCCTTGACTGTCCGGCAAATAACTTACTTCCTTCTCCAGCAGTAGCATCATTAGCAAGATCTTTAGTTCCGGCACCAGTATACACTGGAGCGGTTGGTTCCGTTTTACGCGAGAGTTGAAGGGTAGAGGAGATGTTTACTGCTGCAAGGCTAGACCCAGGGTGACAAACCAAACGGAAGACTGTAAAAAAGAAATGTTAGAGGCGAATTTGTTTTGGTTATTTTTTGCTTATAGAATCGGGATCTGATGCCACAATTCAGTATCAATTCTTTTTCTTTCTGTAAAGGTGGCCAAGGCCGAAGCTTCTTTTCTTGACCGGGAGTTGGCGCAAAAGCACTTTGTTCAACTTGACTGGTCACGCGACGGGTTTTCTTTGAAATCCGTATTCTACCTTCATTTCTCAATTGAGTCTATTCATATGATGGATTGGCCGAGACAAAAGGAAGAACTCCTAACTCAGTCATCAAAGGCGGAAGGATCAAATCGCCTTTCTTTGCAAAAAGAATCCGTATTAGTAAGTTCCTCGAAAGGCTAATCCTCGGCTTGGCTTTACGCCTATACCGCTCTGAAAAGAAAAGTCAAACCTTTTGTTAATACGATAGAGTTGGGAATAGCTGGTTGGTTTGCTTTAGCTCCCACACAGCTATTTCCTTTTTCCTTAGAAATGATAGGAAATAGGAAATAGGAATTCATTCGTCTCAAAAGAAGACAACTCACCTATGAATTTTTTAAGTTTAGCGCTCCGGAAGAAAGTTTTTCTTTCCCACACCAAGTTATAAAACCTTTACCACTTTTGGCTTGCCATAGAGGCTAGGGTTGTCTGCTTTGTCTATAGACTTGTCTTGATCCGCTTTCCTTCTTCCCTTTGTTAGCAGTTATGGTAGCAGTCCTTTTTTATTTAATCTTACATGTGCGCTTTCGAAGCACGCTAGCCAAGCAAGGACAGCGGGGAATGAGAAAGATACATACATGACGAAGGACTTTATTAGGATGGGCCTTAGTTAGCGGTTAGGCATGCAGGTGGGAACGCATTAATAGATAGCTGAACGTGGGTGCGATCGTCATTCCCCACTAATAGAAGTCGGAGAGAAGGCTTGGTTAGGGTAATGGGCTTGAAGACAAATTAGGACCAACAAGTGAAGTCGTTAAACGTAACGAGTGACAGGGCTGGAGGAAGTGAAAACTGGCTCGATTACCGGGAGAGGAAGATTAAGAAAGCTCTATGCTTACTTCTTAATTAAGGTACGACACTGCTCTATGACGAAGTTAAGTAGAAAAGTACGAGGGTTAGGAAAAGACTTTCTTCTTTTTTAAGAAAACTTAAGATGGGATCGTTCTTAGCTTAGTCTTATTAGGAAAGAAAATTCGAAATAAATAACAGTCAGAATTGACGCTTTCATTAAAGGAATGGAAGTTGAACAAGGCAAGGTTACGCGCCTCTTAACACTTCTTTGCTGCACTTAGAATATACGGCAACTGATCTTATACATCAGAGGATCGTACGGCTGTGGTGGGACCTATGCCACTATCTGTTCGGGGGAGTGATATAAAAAGAAGACAAAGACAGGAAACTTTCTGCGCTTTCTTTCTTCATATGAGGCTTGCGGCCGGGAATACTTTCCGAAAAGGTGGACTTAATAGATAGGGCACGCCACGCGCATCATTCTCTGTCTATGAAAGACCCGAAAGTGAAGCAGTGGAAAAAGTTCTTCGACCCAGCGCCAATAAGAGCTGGGCTTGAGCCCTATAATGTAACAAGAAAGCGTAAACGCCATTTGAAAGTCCCGTTTTCTTTTGGTAAACTCCTTAATGTAAAAAGTGGCAGGCGAACTGCCTGAAAGTTTCTGAGGGCACATTGAGACAAGTTTTTTGATTTGATAAAGAAATAGATGACATGGAAAGCATTCCTGGATGGGATGGATTCATTAAGTAGGCAGATCCATTCTATTCTTTCCTGCTAGGTTGGACTAGACTTGGGCTTCTACTTCTAATTTCGTAGTCGATACGTAAGCTCCCGCTTATCTATAGCTATAGGGTGAAAGGGTCAGATCTCCCCAATTCGGATTACGAACCTGGGCACACAAATCCATCGAGGAATCCCGAAACCAAAGCAGGCTTTTCTAGCTCTTTCTCTCCGGCCGGGAGTAGCTTCTCTTTTCACAGCTAATGGTGCGGCATAGCCTGACTAATAAAAGAAAAGAAAAGGCTCTCGAGAAAGTCTTCTTCGCCTGCCTCCAGAACCAGATGAACTATGGATGAGTCATCTCCTGTGCACGGCCCAGCAAAGATCAGGTCACCCCTACATATGCGTCTTCCTCCAATTCCAAAGAATCTGATAGAAGGGGAGACCAGGTTCCAGTAATGAAAACAGCCATTTGGGACCTTGGAGGTACAATCACCCACAAGGTGCTTTCAACAGGCCAAAAGTTGCGCTATTTTTGCATCATTCCTTTTTTGGGGCTGATAGCTATGCCGAAAGCAGGCTCTATTCTTCCAGGCTCTGTTCGACAATAGTGAACGGACCCAACCACCAAGTTCGGCTGAGCCTCTGTTTATCCCCAGTGTTTATCTCCAGTAAGGATCTCCATCGAGCGATAGGTTTCCGCGGATCCTAGGTTCCTCTCCGAAAGATCTCTTCCTTACCATATGGTAACTTCCCGGCAAGCTGCTGATCCCGCCCTCTCCCTTCACGGTTGTTCCCCTGTTCCGTATTTCCTTTTTTAGCCCAGAAACGGTCTCGTAACCCACGCCGCATATCTCTTAGTCAGTAGACTGATAGCTTATATCAGAGACTCTTCATGCCCCTAGCTGCAGCAAAACTCAAACCTGCAGAACCAACAGAAGTTTCGTAATTGACATCGGGCTTTGTAATTGACACCTTCTTATGAGGCGCACATCCACTTGTAGAGCGGTCACCGCCTCCCGTTCCGAAGCGCTTTGCTGGTTAAGCCTTTTGACTTTTTCTTTTTACATACATGGGCGGCCTTGAACCCTTAGAAAGGAGCGGTACACGCAGGTGGAATCAGCACGTTAAGAAATTCTTTTTCTTTCGCTCTAGGGAACCAGAGCAACTGAGGTCTCATAACCCCCAAAAAAGGAGTAGGTCTTAACCAGCAGGCCCGTGTAGGCAAAGCTCCAGGATCTCATGAATGAAACTTTTCTTTTTATTAGTAAATAGGCCCCTTCTCAATATTCTAGTGGGTCATATATGAAGGTCGAGGAAGTTTCATAAACCTCTATTATATTCTTCTATTCGGGGATCTCTTTTCACCAAGGGATCTCTTTCCACCAATTCGTCTCGAGAGGTCGGTCGGAAAGACTATTTCTCAAGCGCTTACTACTATGATAAGTAAGCAGCAAGTCAACTTCGAGAATCAATATCTTGGAACCTATATCTATCTTATAAGAAGAAGGAAGAAAAGAGCAACTTAGTAGCGAGATCTCATTGATCTAAAGGCGCGCTAAGGCATCAACGACCGAGAATCTAGCCTTTCCAACGATTCCTAATCCCTATCTCCGGGCGCTTGATCAAGGCCAAGTTCACTAATAGTTGAGTCAGCGATAGAAAGAATAAGCGAAGGACACCGAGAAGAGAGGATTTTTTATCCGGTTGGGCTGAAGGGAAGCAAAGGCGGAATGAGCTAGGGGCTTGGGCTGCAACCTTGACTTCAATGGATGCCTCCGAGATGGATGGAATAGGATTCCCTTCTCCGGGTCCGGAGCTATTATTAATGCTCATGCGTGAGCGGAGGGCTTCGATCGTAAACAACACCTACCTTGGATTGCCCAAATGGCCGGATGTAGAACTCTTCGCTGAGTCGAATTAAGAAGGGATTTTCAATTCAATTACTTGAGAAGGGATCGAAGTAAATCAATCAGTAGCAGTAGCACACACCTCTTCTTTCTTATCCCCTGCGTAACGGGCCGGTGCCACAGCAGTATCGTCTTGGAACAGCAGTGCCGGGTCTCCCAATCAGCTCTTCTTCTTATATGCTATGCCATTTTTTCCTCAGAAAGAGCAGGTTTGGGCAGGTGTGCAACCATAGGTAATCCGCAGGCAGGTTGGTTATCAACTATCTTCAACTGTCATGTGTGAAGCATCTAATTTGGTTCAGCGTGAAATCTTGGAATCACGCCAAAAGGGGTTATTGACACAAAAAAGGACCTATTTCCAAAAAAGCATATCACACGAAATTTCTTTTGAAGCCGCCCTGGAAATGATATCTTATGAATGGCAGATACAAAAAAGCCCGACTTTAGCCGCGTTATACAACGCCAATTTCTGACTTGCACTAGTATCAAAAAGAAAAGGGTCAACCCTCGTAACTAAAAAAGATTGAACAATTCCACTTCCACTAAGAGGTTCCTCCTATAGCTTTTTAGTCGGAGCCAAGCAGCTATAGGTACTCTGGAGGAAATACAAAAGAACGTAGTCAAGCCCCTTCTGGGAGCACTTCCTCTTCACTCTTGCCCCAACCAACTCTTCTTAGTAAAAGGTCCTACCTATTACCGTACACTGCGGGCCAGTCCTCTTCATTATTCGGATCCGGTCCCCCAGACACCAGGAAAGACACCTGCAAAAGGCCCTAGGCGGCTGGCGCTTCCTTGCTAAGATCATGAGTGCTCTTCTTCTTCGACTCAAAGAGAGAAGGGCGTTTAGCAGCTAGTGATTCCCTGGCCTGTTAGCTTTTATAGGACAACTACTTTGTAGATACTGGATTTTTTGTTTTGTAGGAGCGTCTTTGGTTGCATGCTGCTTCCTCGGCTTAGGCTGTTTACATGAGACTAGTGGTGTTGGCCTGGTTAGAACAGTGAACGTGGTATAGCCAATTCTGTCTTTCCCATTGGCGTAGTCAACTGGGGTCGATACCGAGGTCAATAAATTTGAATTGTCCCACCTTCAGTGGAGATAAGTTCACACTAATCACTCAGATACGTACAAATTTTCTCGTCTCTTCTCTAGCTACAGTAGTTCTTTAGCTACATTCCCATCTCAGGGTCAAACAACGGGTTGTACCATCTTCGTACTAAGTTATATAAACCTTCTTTCAAACTATCTTGGATATGACTGAAGCAGTCAAAATGAGTAGTTTGTCCATTTGATCTGGAAAATGAGTTCAAACCCCTTTCCGAGATAGATTCTTTTGTCTGCGTTATCCGTTCTCCAGGCTTTGATCGTACAAATGTAGATGCACATCTTCTCAAACCCCCCAAAGAAAGACCTTTCATACTGACTTTTTCACATCCTTTTGCTGGTGATGTTCCATCCCGTATGAACGGAATCGTAGCCCAAACTGGATTGATCCGATCTTTCTTCCGAACCGGGCGTCTAAGACCGGCTGTTTATTTCGAAAAGAGATTTCAACGCCAACTTCCTCTCCTCTAGTGTCTACTCCTTCTTCCTTAAAGAAGACCACTATGCATGAAGAATCTACATGTTCATTAATGGATTGAGTTACACTCCTTCAGTCAATCTATTTGAACTACTACTTGTTACTTGTAAGGGAACGTAGCGAGCCGGGGTAGGTGAGGGGCAGTTCATAGAGATAGTGAAAGACTCCATCTTCTGGTGGTTACTTTTCGGTGAAGTAAGAGGATGCAGGAAAGGAAGAGATACAGGAAGCGGTTAGGCGGCTAAGAAAGTCATCTGGTAGGTAAGCAAGCCGCCCTGGTGCCAAGCTAAGTCCCAAGCTAAAGACAAGGATCACATCGATCAGAGAAAAAGCAAAGAAAACCAAGCCTAACTACTTGAATACCAGGAAATCGAAGATCAAATCGTTCTCTATCGAATCGTAGTCTAGAGCCAAATTCAACTGATTCCACTTTAACTTGAAAAAACCGGTACTGGCACTAGTCAATCATCGTGCCTTTAGCCAATGATGGAAAGGAAATCCGCGGTTTTTCGGAGAATACCACTTTCGCGGCGACTCAAACTAAAGCGTATGGCCTTGTGAAGGTTTCTCAGCAATGGACAAACCTTTCATTAGCATTAGCGCGGGCACCGGTCCTACTCTATCTTAGAGCTCATAAAGGTGCTGGCAGCATTGTTTTTTTAGTAAAGCGCGTTTTTTTGAATGCATTCCATTCGGAATTGGATTGCGGTTCGTAGATATATAGATCCGAATAACTTACTTTCAGTTTTCGTTATTAGCGGTACGTTTCAACTGGACAGCACGAGCGGACTTCTTTTCTTCATTGTGCGTTCTGTTCGAAGCGTAATGCTTAAACGAGTAGGATATCCGCTGTAGTGTAGCTGGCTTTACCGGTTTCCTGCTCGGTGGTGCGGTCCCCTCACCAGCCCCATTCCACTCGGTGAAACCCATGGAAATTCTTCCTACAAGAAGAGGCCGATCGATGGTCACCCTAAGCACTCACCATGAAGATGTAGATGTTCAGTGCAAGGGCAGACCGCTGCTGGTAGCCTTAATTGCGCGCTATAGATCGGATCCTAAGTAGCTATAGGCCCTGGAAGAGGCCCTTAACGGAGTAAGCGGGTAGGGTGAATCTCCGTAACGATTATAACGGCCGAGCTAACCGTTGATTCAATGTCCTCCTGATCGGGGCACCAGAATGATTGACGCTCTCAACTAGGTCTTTTCCACTCGTGCTTAACACATGATTTGTGGAAATCCTCATTCCGTACATCTCCTCGTCAATCTGTGCATGAGCTTCTGGGCTATGTCTCGCTTACCCTGTTTAGTAGAGATCAACTGCTTATACTGGAATTTAGATCTGTTATCCAAGCCTCGGGCTTAATCCGTATAATGGTTATCAACTACTGGCATTGTGCGGTAAGATTTCTTTGACATAGAAGGATGTCCCTCGGAAGGTTTAGCTACGTCCTGTAAGAACTTGCTACAAGCGGGCAACTTACTACCTCTCTCTTTCCTCTTCTTATATAGTTGATGGACTTAGTCTCATCGTATAAGAAAGGGGTCGGTGGGCAAGTGAGCTGATCTCGCCTTTGTTGATCCGCTTGAAGAGAGTTATCACGACCCTGCTACATCGCGATCATTTATTCCCAAGCAATAGAGAATACAAAGCACACAAGGCGCATGATGAACAAGAGTAGCTTCCCGTCCCTTACTCCATTTCTTGTCTTAAATAGAAAAAGAAAATAGTCGCCTTCTCTTCATTCTTATTCCTAAATACCGGACCTAATTGGTTAAGTTGGGGCAGGAATAGCTATCGGGCTACGATCACAGGCCGAGCCGACCTGCCTAACCTTGTCATGGAATTTTGCCCCCTATTTGACCGCTCTAAGGTCCTGCCTACAACTGCCTTTGCAGCTGGTTTGCTTCAAGTGAATTCACTGGATTGCCCTCATTGTACCTGAACCTCACACTCGCTTTTCAAGACCTTTCGTTGCTCTCACAAGCTGTAGTGTAGTTATATAATAATAAAGAAAGTTTAGGAGGTTCACAACTGACTTGAGTTATAACAACCTGGTTCGCTGCGTAGAACTCGTAAATATGAATGAGGCCTTTTTCATGCTTAAAACCACCTCCTCCTCCTTGAGGAAAAAGATCTAAGGACCTCTCTTTGTGTATAAGTTGGCCAGTGAGGTAATGTTGTAATTAACGGCTTGGATTTTTTGTTTTGCTTCCTTGTCCTCTTGAAATGAAGCTACTTTGTTGGAAACTTTCCCGGATTAGTTCGGGAATGAATCGTGAGCTACGACGATTAAAGACGGAAATCTCATACACCCTTATCTTATACCTAGTATAGTACGATTCGAAAAGACTATAAATTATGTTTCACGACTCTCCACTTTCTTTATCCTCATCATTTCTGCCCTTTCAGAATTATCCTATCCTTATTTCTATTATATATTTATTATATATATAGGACCTAACCTTGGGAAATTTCACTACCAACCCCTTTCTCCTGCGGACCTTTACGGAGGTAGGGCTCCGCCCCTGAGATGAGACGAAAGCTTTTATTGGGACTCCTTAATACTTGGACAAGTAGAGCTTATTAGGAGGATACTCCCTTGCTCGCCTGAATGAAGATCAGATTAGTCTATATTCTATTTATTGGTGGGGCCTGAAGCTTGAGAATGACCTCTCAGTCGTGATAACAGCTCTTTCTGCGCTGAAACAATATCCCATCCCAGAAGACCAAAGGCTGATATTTTAGATCCTTCACTGCCGAAACCAAAAGCCGATTCTTTGTAGTCCTACTGGCTATAACAAGAAAGACAAGCTTACCTACCTGGGCTTACTTTTTTGACTCTCTATTAATTAGCTACACCACCTGCACAGGCAGAAAATATATATGAGACGTCTTCTTCCTGCATACTTCCTTTTCTTCCTCAGTCACTATCTGAAATTACGTCTCGGACAACACAATACAATTAATTTCATTGTACCTATAAGCCGTGCTCGCTTTGCTTAGAGCGTCCATCGTCCTGCTATCAAGCCCTTTCCTAGTAATTAATTAATGTAATAACACAAAACCAAAAACAACCCCTTTTTCCCGTGAGAACAAAGCCTGCTCCTTATCGCGGAGAGAGGCAGAGGTCAGTATCGCGAAACACGAAAAACCAACAGATATACTATAGCTGTTGGGACAGGGCAGCCTTGCCTAGTTTCACCACCACCCCATCTAAATAAGCCCGAGTGGGCTTCTTGCCTTTGCTTTCTTGAAAAAAAAGTTCTTATACACCGAAAGTAAAGACATAATTGACCTGTGGAAAGAGGCCTGATTCCGGCCTCAAAGCTGTAATCGCCCAAGACATCACTCTCAGCTATTCGGCTAATACTAATAGATGATCCCGCTGTACGCTGCCTCTGTTTATTGGTGAACCACTCTACTACTTGTAGATAGACTGCTTTGTTGACCTTACAACTGGGATTCTTTATATTGGTTTGTTTCACCCAGGTGATAGAAATTCGTCTATTTCTTTTGGGTTCTCCGGCTGAGTTTGAGTAGTCTCACCTTCACCCGCCGCGCGCGCACTGCACTGACTTCTCTTCAATTGCTCCTGAGTTTGCCAGAAAGTCTAAAGCCTACTCTCTTTCTGACTGAATGTCTCGCGTCTCGATGAGACTTTTTTTTAATCATTTTCTCGGGGCCTGACTGAATACAATTCTCGCCCTTGATTAGGTAGGCTATTCTATTTATTCAATAATAAGCTCATTCGATCAGTCCTATCTTTCCGAAATTCCCGACTTTCAAACTAAAATTTCCGAATTTGCTTCCTGCGTCTATTCAATCAACTACAGAGACTGCCCGCCTTGATTATGCTTTTGATTCTGAACCGTTCTCCAATCACTTTGAAAAGATTGTCTTTCTTGGTATTAGCACGGACTTTATCTTTCTTTTCATTCAAAAAGAATTATGGATAGAAATGACGCCTTAAGGACCCTTCGCTCGCCCGCGAGAACCGTTCTGTTATAACTAGAAGCTCTGAGTTGAGTACTTCTCAACACCACTACTACAAAGCCTATTCCTTGCCTTCGGATTCTGCCGTAAATGAATCCCCATGCTATTTATTATTCTTTGAACTCTTTGAAATCACGTGTCTGCTTAGCTTCACCTCTGATAAGCAAGAAAAAAACCTAGCCGCTTTATGGTAACGTCTCAATAGGCCATCCCGCTTACTGAATTTGTACAGGATTCGCAAGAAAAGAGAGTCAACTACCATACTGACGCATGACCTGACGGTGTAAGCGCATGAGAATTCGTGGCTTTCTATAACGTTAAGGTTACATCATCGGGTTCATAGGAACACTCGTGACGCTTTGCTTTCTTTCCCTTTCGATTTTCCGTTCCTAATCTTTACTTTCAAGGTTGGGAATGGAATGATTGACGATAGCTAGCGCGTTGAAATGAAAGTGACGCTAGGGCGGAGGGCGTGTAAGGTTCGCGCGCTGAGCGATTCAATTCATCAAGTAAAGGGTCGAGAGGGTTTCAAGGCAATAATTTTCTAACCAATAGATCCGGTGTATCCCAAACCACCTCCGGACCAAGGTTTTCCCGAAACAACATATCAAAATCTCTCGGATCCCGAACCAAGAGCTCCGGTTTCTCCCGATCCCTCAGCCAAAACATAAAATAAGTTACCACTGAAGTAGCCTCACCCGTGAAAGAAGAGACCGAAGATTTGACGGTTTTTGAATCAATCAACCGAGCCGACCTTGATGCTTTGGTTTTCGCAGCTGTCGAACCCGTTTCGGAGTAAATTGTTGAGGGTTTGGCTTTAGTAACCTTTACTGAGAATTGCAAAACTATCCCTTGGTCGAAGGCAACAATGAAGTTAACGATTCCAATTAAACGCTAGGCTGTGGTTCCTCAGTTCAGCTAATCCATTACGGGTTTCTGGAAGGCCTTTGAAGAAGAGAGGTTAAAAGAGCCCAATCCAGGTTTAGCTGTCTCAGGCAAGAGTTGCTAAAAATGAGTGTTCGAGGCCCTTTTCAGGCGTGTGCTTCTGATTATAAGGGTGGTTTACATGATCTGCTCGAAACTCGAGATTTTGAATGGAATTGAATCGATCTTGAGCGCTAGCCAGAGATGACCCTCTTTGAAGATCTGGCCTCACATGGACTGCAGTGTTGAACTGATTCTAATCCTTGAGCTGATTGGAATCCTTGAATTCGACCAGGGAATAGATCTCATTTTTCGTCTGATCGTCTGTGTCTTGTGCCTATCTTCCTACGAGCGGAGGAAAAGAAATGCCTTTTTTCCAGTAAGTCAGGGAAGGAAGAAACTTCACTGCAGGGGAAAGGCTTATGTCACTCTCAAAAGGAGCGATAGACCAGATGATCAGCAATAACCTGATCTTTCTATATGAAATTTGACGATCATAGCTTGATTATAGTCTGGATCCCATTATCCTTATAGAGGAAGAATGGAGTCCAGGTTAAAGGACGAGGGAATCTTTCTTCTTGAAATAGGCGTAGCTGCTTCGGATTTGACTGAAGAAAAAGGGAGAAAGCAACTCTTCTTATTACGATTACGTGAGTTTTTACTATTTGGATTTGGGAAATAGCGCACTTCTCGCATTTAAGGTGCCGGAGCGTCCCAAACAAAACAGTTGAAGTTGAGGAAAGGCCTTCACTCGCGCATCCATATGGAGATCAGCCTACAGGCAAAAGGAGAGTCTACGAGCTTGACTTCGAAAAGTTTACAGGAGAACCAAATCATCCGTTACCAAATCATGGGAAGGCTGTTAATGCGGGAACTCGCTTGTCGACGCAAACGAGACTTATCAGAAGTGAAGTTCCACATGAAAGTCAAGCAATATTGAAAGTCCTGTTTGAAGCAGAAGTTATCCAGCAGGAGTTCCTTGATCCCGACCTCAGGTATTCTGGATATGATCCCGAAGAAGGAAATGGACCTGCCCTAGCAATCTCTTCAGCTCCTTATTTGTTGTTTGTTGTTGGGGCTCGAGCTTCCTGTATGGCTTTAGCTCCATTTTTCCTTCTTTTGAGATAGATGTTACGGAGCCCTTTCCCAGATAATCTTTAAGGATAAGGATTAGCCCATGTTTAGGGAATTGGCTTTGTTTTGTTCCTGATTACTGCCCTAAAATCACACTTTCGTTCAGTGACATCACAAGGGTTGGTTTGAACGCTTAGGGCAATTGGTAGGGGTCATCCGCGCAAGAGCGCTTCTTCTTTGGGTCCCTATGGCAGGTACTGGTAGGGGTAGCATTGACTATTGGAGTGAGCCAATCCTTTCTTTGGTTCTTTATAGCTGATAATCAGTATAAACTCAGGGGGTATGAGTGCATGATTCTTTCTCCCACAAGCTTAGAGAAAGAGACCGAAGGAGGATATTCAAATCAATTTTGAAGAAGCCGACATTGAATTGACTACCTAAACTGCCTGCCTTTCTTTCAAGATAAAGAAACTAAAACGACTACTCCTATGATTTCATTACAGGGAAAGGAAGTTAAACCTCTCAAACTCGGAAAAGAAAAATCGAATCTTTCTTGACCAGGAGCAATAGACCCCGAAAGGTGTGAAGTTAGTGCCTCCGCTTCTGAAAGAGCTGCGGTTATAAAAATTCCAATTGAGTTTGGATTCGCTGCATCAATGAATGTGCTTGCAGAGTGGGGAACTATAAGCATAACAGCTCTTGAAAAAGAAAGGAAAGAACTAGTCTTGATGCCGAAAATCCCTTCTTTTTTTGTAAGTGAACCTATAACTTTAGACCTTAGTGCCGCAGTTGGAACTGCAGATTCTTTATGACTGGACGGGTACAACCTCTTGCTTCTCAATGTCATGGAATGGATAGGTGATGTTTCCAACCGGAAAAGACGAAAAAGAAAATAAGAGCGGGTGAAGGAGTTAAGTTAGAGATCTCTTTCTAGACCTTGAAGTCACTTCCGGGATTAGCTTGATTTGGGCAAGGAATTCTTACCTGGGGTAAATACAAGATACATAACTCGAGCTTTCTGAGCCGACCAATTCCTCCTTTTCAGTCCAAAGCAAATTACAAGTTTACAAAGTGTTCTTTCTATAGGAAAACCTGTCACTTCTATGACTCGAAACTAAGAATGTCAGTGCCACCTCGCTTGAGAAGCTATGTATTAGTCGAGACCTGATCTCACAAAAGGAGAAGAAGACTGATGGTCTATGGGCGGATCTCGCTGTCTCTAGGGCTTTTGAAGAGCTATAACAAGCTTCAAAAGCAGTGATTCCATAGGCAGGCACTCGTTCCGGAACTGAAACTCTCGTTTGAACAGGTGAGTCAGGTCAGGAAGTGATGGTGGTAGAAGGAACTTCTTCCATCCTACAGCGGCAATGGCGAAAGTACCGGAATTGCTTTAAGGATGGGATTCTGCTTCTCTTTTTCTCTTTCAAGAGGAGCTTGACTTACTGACCTTATTCTAAATTCTAAGTGATTTGTTATCTCTTCTGTCCTTTCATTCTTTCATTAAGACTCTTTCATTAAGACTTTGACTAAGACCTCCTATTATATAGTTTATGGCCCCGTTTTTTTTGTCCGACATTCTATTTTCTTAAAAGAATAACCCGTATTCTTCGATTGGAGATTACGTTGGTTTCATTTCTAAGAAGATTATCATAGGTGGTGTAATAATAGCGGATATCATATGATTGGTGTTCGGACAGAGAGTTCGGACAAGAAGGTTTGTACTGGTCTAGTGGCAACAACAAGGTTTAGATGTCGGATTGTTGTTACAAGGAATGATGAATGTTCCAAGAGAGCGAAACCAACCGGTGGAAGGAAAGGCAATGAATAGGAAAGCTAATACGATATAGGACAAATTCTTGGCTTTCCAGTGAGTGGCCTAAAGGAATTACCGGTCTTAGGAAGTTTAGCCAAAGAGCTTAGCTAACTAACCGTGTTTGCGAGACTGGTCTTGCGGTGCACTCACTCCCGTTACGAGAAGGATACGTACAAATTCAGTGCAGAAAGTGCCATATTATAATATTTATATATCGCTATGCTATGTCGTCATGGCATTAAGATAATTGGATTTTCTTTTCTTGTTTTCTCTGCTTTATTATCAGTAATCTTTTTAGCTTTAATCTTATTAGCTCCGGGTATACCTCTCTTTCCCGGGTGATCTTCTTCCTTGCTTTGTAGTGCTAGGAGAGTGAATCTTCGCGTCAAGGGCGAAAGTCTTAGACTTCTTAGACTCTTCTCTTCTGGTAATAGCAGTCTCTTTTTCCTAAGGTTGCATTCATAGAGTCGTTTTCTTCTTTCTACTGCCTAAGACTCTCTTTTCCTCTGTCTGTGAATATATCTTATTGTTATTGTCAGGATCTCTATTCTTGAATTTCACATTTAAGAAGGTGTTCAAGAGATCTCCCCCTTCCGGTCCAGTCTCCGTTGGTTTGTTGTAAAGCAGCATGTCAATAGTCCCGCTAGGTAGTTTTCTCTCTGTAGTTCCTATAGTTAAAGCCTTAGTCTCAAGTCTCACGATACGAGAATCTTTTTCTAGCATTTTGACCACTAATTCTATGAGTGTGCATTTATCTTTCCGTTCATTCTCATTTCCCAATAAAATTGCATCTTGTCCTAACCCCACATCCTTACGTTCTTCCTTTTCTTTTTAAGTCAAGATCTAAATAACCGTTTTCATTTTCTCGGGATTTTTCGTTGCAATAGTAAAACCTTTCCATAACTTCTATTTATTAAGTTATTTTTGCTAAAACCCCGTCTTTTTCGTTGCAATCAATTTTCCTTTACTTATTCAGTAAAGATATAAATAACCTTTCCATAACGAAGATTGAAAAAGTCAAAGTTGCATTTTCTCGGGATTTTTCGTTGCAAGAAAGTTATGAAAAGTCTAAAGCAAAGAAGCCAGCCCCGCCCTGACTTCGAAGGTAGGAAATTGAAAGTAAAATATGAAAAGGAAAGGATAGCTTCCAGTTCTAGTTTCAGGTCAGCGTCAATCTCATATGAAAAGATAAGCTGCTTTCCAGTCTTCTTCAGAGAAGAGTTAGAGCGACTATTTGGGTAGTGTTTTGTACTAATAACTACTACAGGCCTTTTCTTCCAAAGTCCTTTAATGCAGCTTTTAAGCCAGTAAAGTCAGAACACCTCAAGAAAACTGTAAAGCAATCTATTTATTTGTAGTTGATAGAAGGCCTTAGCTATTTTTCACATTCTGAGAATACAAAGGCTCATAAAGGCCTATAGGGCCCAAGAGAACGAAATCTCCCTATGGAGATATTCCCAATCCCTATGGCTCACTGAACTTCCTTTCGAGAAGAGCTAAGACTGACTGCTTGAAGAGAAGGATTGGTGATAGAATGCTCTTTCTACTTTCTATTAGATATTCGAATAGAATCCCTTCCAGGTAATACAAAAGAAAGAAAATTCCTAATTATGCTGATGCAGAGATTCTGTTTGAGATTGTTGTGCACGTCCTGACTTATCAGATATGGTAGTTGAAAGCATTGGCAGATCTTCAACTAGTAAGTCAGAAAGAAGAATGTAAAGTCTTCAATCAAGCCCATACTTACGTCATATATGAAGTCTAATTTAAGGGAAGTCAGGAAGTTCGAATAAAGCAAGTCTGATTCTTTCTCTTAAGTTGCCATCCTTTCCTGTCATTGAGAAGTCAAGTAAGGATTAGAAAACAAGTCAAGTTAATAGTTTATTTTTAAGACACGAGGTCTTGATTGAGTTCGTGCCCAGCACTCTTCAAACGAAAGAGAAGACTAGAAGATTAGTATCTGTTCGCCTGCTAGAAAGCTGCTTCTTGCTAACTCTTCCGTTTTGATACAATACCGACAGCAGAAGTTCGAAAGTCAGATTAGTAGGCTTATTTAGTTAGAAGCCAAGTCCATACTTATACAGATCTACTGATCAGGCAGAGAAAACGACTATTTATCTTGTTGTTACACGGGCGCTCTAAGGAAAGCTTCTTCTTTAAGAACCGAGTCTGTAATAGCTGCACCTTCTTCTACTGCGGATTATTCTTCAATTGCTATTAGTTCTGTGCCTTATCTAAGTGTACTAGGGACAGTAGCCCACTAACTCCCCTTTTATGTGAAGCCTTTATCTTAATCTTATTATAAGATTTACCAAATTCAACTTACTTCCTTCATCTTCATTAAGGAAAGGGAATCCGGTTGCTTCAAGCCGTGTCGATGAAGGCCTTTAGATTCAGCCGAGAAGACGAGTTTAAAGGAAGGACATTAGGGCGGCTGCATCTCCTTTCTTAGGTAGGTCCTCGGGATCACATTCCACTTACTAACTCGATTCTATATCTCATCTAGGACCTTGAATCTTTCTATCTTCTTTCTAGTGGAAGATGCAGGTGTGGGAAGACGGAAGCAAGACCCTTCTGAGTCACCTCTTGCAGCATTCTTATTCCTAGTCTCTGTTAGGAGCGAGTAGAACTGTCTTTGTCAGCAGTTTGAGTTGGAATGGAATCTTTTTCTAAGCCTATTGATCGAAAGCCAGTTCCATCTTTTTATTTTAGGTTTTAGGCAGTTGCCAGCTATCCAATGTTCGTCTTAAGGTCTTGCCCTTTCTTTCGAAATTCCTCTTTTGAAAAGGAGGCAAAGTTAATGACTTTTACTTTTCTCAGCCATTGTGTAAGAAAGTGAGAAAGCAAGCCTGCTCTGGACATAGTCTTTATATGTGACAACTCATCTGTTAAGACAGCTGGTAAGGTCAGTCCAGCAGATCCGTTTTCAAGTGATTTTTTCTTCTTCTTTGATTTGAGTTGAGGATACCCCCACTTAAGTCCTGACATTGCAACTTCATCGATTGGAAGAAAATGCCATCCCGGAATTAAAAACAGGAGAGTTAGCTGCCCGAAAAGCCAGAGTTCGATCCCACAGCTTCACGCCTCTAAAGAAAGAAAGGCATTGGATCACATCCTTAACGGGATCACACCCTGAACTCCAAAGAGGAAGGCTGTAGAATCTATCCTTTGACTACCTTCGGGAATGTAAGGTTGAGTCTTCAACTAGACTATTCAGCTACTTCATTTGAATTACTCCTCAGTGAACCGCAAGATCGAAGGAATGGGAAGGCCGGGCCACTGCCTCTTCCTCTGCTACTGTTAGATCAGTCGTCGCAGATGAAAGCCCTTACCCTCGAAGGAAGTAAGCCTAGTTATTAACCCTACCTCCTGTCCCTACTGGTCGAGTATATTGTCCCCTCTCTTCCTCCTTCTCTTGATCCTGATCTTGATTTTCTTTCTGTGGAATCTCTGTTTGAAACCCCAAGACTTCTTCGTTATCTAGACCTAATGAATTAGTTAATTAGGCCAGTTCCCTTCTACCTTGACTCGTTTTTACCATAATCTACTGGTCTGGTTGTTAATCTCGTACCTCTGATCTTAGTCTGATTTCACGCGAACTGCTAATGCGACTGTGGCTGGTTTTTTCGGACGTTTTCTAGGATCAGAAGAAGTAACGGCATTACTCCTCTTTTTCTTTCTCCTTTTTATAGGCTTATCTATTCTGTACCACTTTCTACTTTTGACTAAACGCTATGATTATCTATGTTCTCATTTACGTCGTGGTCTTCTCTTTTTTCTATCTTCTGCGTTGAAAGCTTTTTGGCTCAGCTTCCTTAATTTATGGCGTTTCGTCGGGGTCGTCCGGCCCACAAAGTAGTACGATTGGATTGGATCTATCAAAAGCACTCGTGAAGGCACGATAGCATAAAGAAAAGACTAGGCCCACAGCTATAGCCTAATAAATTCTCTATGTAGGGGGTACCTTATGGGTGGAGTTGGTAAGAGAAAGGAAGCCACAAAAAGTGGTACATAGATGGTAAAAGCATACAAGGCAGTTCGAGAGCAAGAGTCAGGACAGGTCTTGCTGGTCGAAATGCAGGTTTTTCAAAGTGGAGCTCGAGCCAATTGGAGTTGAATCATCATCAGATCAGTGGCAGAGGTGGTGACTGCTAGGGTGGCAGGCAGTTGACTCGATTGGTCCAAAGGTAAATGAATGATTTCAAAACATAGCAATGCTTGCAACATGATCTCTTATGATTTACTAGTTCGTTGGTCAACATGAAAGGCAGCCCACTCTGATTCGAGAGCTGCAGATTATCTGGCAGTAGCCATTCACTCGAAGACCTCTATAAATGGATTACAGCCTGCTTAGCTGCCTGCTGCTGGTTTATAATCGAGGTGCTAAACTCAATATCTGTCAAGTTCTACTCGCTACTAAAGAAAGAGATGGTAAAATAATCCAAAAATGCAAGCCCATTCTTCCTTTGCCTTCTCAAGTTTAGCGATAGCCCGCTTGATCCCTTGCTTCATCTTACTCTCTTTCTTTATAGAGTACATTCCTGTTGCTTTCTTGTTGGGTAGCACGCCTGCTCCTTTTGTTTCGTTAATGCATCAGCTCGGTAGCGGTTCGTTATGTGGAGGGACACTCCTATCCTATTTTTGGGCATGTTGGTTTCTGCTCGTGATGGAACAAGCTCCTTTGTTTTGGTCAGGTAACCTGCTCCGCTCTCTCTGTATGGATTGTTTCGTAAGTTGGCCTGCTTCGCTTTTCTTTCAGGAATGAGAAAATATGAAAGTCCCATGGCAGAAGTCTGCTCTCGAGTAAGAGCAACAGTGCCACGAGCCACTTGCTTGATCAGGAAATTCTTTAAGATTTGGCACTGATCGGAGAGGGAAGCTTTCTCTACGTCTTTTCTTTATTCACGCTGCAGACAGAGCAAACAAGGGGGAAGCTTAGTCTCATTTTTGAAGTGATTTCATGCCAGACTTCTCTAACTAGTCCACTTTCGAACTTGGCTTATCTAGTTCTAGAAACGAAATATCTTATTTATATAGAGTGGATTAGGATCTTTTTCTTGTTGAATTATCCGTTTGAGCTCAGCTTTCAAGGGGGGAATCGGCAGTTTTGTCTTTGATTCATTTCATACTCCTGAAAGCATCTCCGTTCGACCTTTCACGCCACTGACTAAGTCCGCCCTGGGTATGTAACTTGTTTATGTAGCTCGTTCGCTCGACTAGCTTGGATGCTATACCCACCTACGCACCTATGAACTCAAGAGCTTGAGTGAGTGACCTACATTGAGTAGGAATGAGGCAATATCCCTTCTAAGCCTAGGAGCTCTGGGAGGCATTATCCCAGCTACAGTTGGAGTTGACGGTCCCAGTCTTTTCTGTTTGCGTAGGAGTTCTTCCTCTTGCTCCATCGAATGCACTGAGAGAAGTAGCTGTGAGGAAGAAAGGGCTTTCTTTCTATCGCTGTAGGATGAACGACTGCAACTTTTTATTTGATTCTAAAAAACCTCTTATCTTATCCCCGCTGTTGAAGAAAGACACGGTCTTAGCAGCTATGGAATCCGTTGGAACTCTAAGTTTTTACTCTTTTGGAATGGAATAAGCCGTAGAGATAGGTCGTCCATCGACATGCCTAGGTCATTCTCTCGATCAGTTTGGTTTTGAAAGAGATGGGTAGGCAGGGGTGGGAATTGGTTAGTACAGTAACAGTAGTGGTCTTTTTTTTTCCCCGGCTGGTGAAAGTCATCCCGCAGAAGCAGTTGGGAGAGAAAGATTCCCCTTGCCTTTTAGCAGTGCTTTATCGAAGTCACTTCTGACCCGCTTTGTGGGGAATTTCTTCCAATTGCCTTGTCCAAGCTGATGGAAGATGCTTACAATTCTTGTGTCTAGGCTTCGTTTCGTGGTATAACTTTCTTCCTCGCCTAGGTGTGCTGCTATTGATTGGTGCCCTATCCAGCCCGTGCTAAGGCAAAGGACTTCTTCGGTAATATCTTGAATCAAAACCAAAGAGCGCCTTCTTCCACAGAGACGACAGGACTTTGGTGAGTCAACACTGAAGTTTTTCCTAGTTAGAATCGGGCATAGAAGCGATATTCCTCGGCAAGAGTCTATATTTATGTAGTGAAAAAGCCTTCTCCGTTTGGGTCAGTAATAACGTACGACCACCAACAACCTTGGAGGGGTCTACCTTACCCACCTACTGAAAGAGATAACCATCTTTTCGAAGCTGCTCAAATAGCCGTATCCCGAAGTGGGTATTCCAGGTAAAATGCTCAATTCGCTAAGGTCTATTATCTTGTGATAAAGATGTTTGATGCCAGGCAGGCTTGTTGGAGAACTTGTCCCTGTAAGTTGCATTCTCGACTCCTAAGACATGTGATAATTTGTATATGAGTAATCTTAGCTAGCGACGCCTTCTTTGCTGCTTTGCTGTTCTTTTCCTAGCGGACCTAAATGCATTGATCCTCGGACATTGAATTCGATATTGCATAGGTAGAGCTGCATGTCTATATCTGAGCAGGCAAACCTCGATGCTTATTCCCCATCCGAGCCGCCCATTGTGCACTATACTCCCCTTATTTCTAGCACCGGGCTTTGGGATACATATAGTCTATTAGTCTATTGAATCACAGGTCAACGGAATGCGATCAGAGGCAAGCTCAACAAGCCACTTCTCAATACTCTCAATACATAGTGGATTCAAGTTCAATGAAACACGTTGGCTTAATGGACGAATTCGTATAGGAAGGGGCAAAGGGTAGACGGAAGAAAGAAAGCCATCACGCACGAAAGCAAGTCTAGCTCTCACCTGATCTCCTTTAGTCTTTCTCCCAGTCGATTATAGAAAGGAACCTCAGGGCCACTCGATCACGGAAAGAAAAAAGCGCAGCCTATTCTGACTAATCTCAATTCCTACTATAGCTTGAGGTTTAACCTGATTTTGATCTCAGAAATAACCCGGCAAGAAAAGCCCAAGCTTTCTTTTCTTCTTAACCGGACACTGACAGCATCAGTCTGGTCTTATATAGTACGAGATTGGTGGAAACCATACTCCGCGAATGTGCTTTATACGCGAAAGCCACTCGACTGATAAGGAGAGGAGCGGAAAGCTGCTTCCCTTCAGAGGAAGGAGGGAAAACTATGAATGGCAAGCAGTTCCCTTATTAATAAGAGAAGGGGCTAGACTGGGAAAACCAGCTCAGATATAAGATCTTTCTTTGTCACAGCCAGTTGAAGAGAGATGACCAAAGAGCCTTCCCTTCTTCTGGAATCCCGACGACAGAAAATGAGTCAAGTACAAAACTTAGTCTGTATGGAAGGAAAGTCCCAGGAAGCAAGAGAAAGAGCTGTAAAAGCATTATGATAGATTACACGTCATAGAAGTAGAGCGCCTTGCGCGAGACCCAGCAAACAGAATCACGAAAGCCCGTCTTTTTGATTCAAACCGTCATTCCTTTCATAGAGCTAAAAGTTCATGAAATGAAATCCGGTTTCCTTTCCCACTTAGATAGACTCCGGGGGGATATAGGGAGAAATGACTTTATATTCCCACGGGGAACTTGGTCCCGGAATAACCGGATCGGGATCGATTGCTGCTACCAATCTTTCGTGTCCCACGGCCCCTATTAACGTATTAAACACCTCACTGAACATCTCGACCCGGCCAGACACAGGAATAAAATAACCCGCGATCAATGACCTAGCCAAGTAGTGAACGGCTCCTATTAATGACCGGCCAGGATCATCTAAGTTGGGTAAATCACTCAACCTAGTCAGTGTAGATTACACTCCCAGCCTTCACCCTGTCTCTCGTCTTTCCCCTGGCGAGCACGAAAGAAAGTATACGACCACCCTCGATAGGAGCTTTCAAAAAGATAGGAAAGAATGCCGGGGCGTTATATGGGCTTTATCAGACAGACAGCTAACTCCATTGGCATTGGATAGGAGCACAGATTGACAATCACTGATCGCATCCGAAGCATTGAAGGATAGGATGGCAGGAGGGTGAATAAGACAGAGATAGGCTCTTCGAGACCTTGCCAACGACCGAACCGAAGGGTCACCAGAAAGCTTGATTGAAAGATCCAATCTTTCCCATTTATCACCTTTGTGGACACCCCTTCCGAAGCTTGTCGGCCCATAGGGAAGCGAGTTAGCCTTCGCGCTCCCAACTCCAAGTATCAATCAAAAACCTCGAAGTGCCTGAGAAACCCGTCAACCGCTCTGACGGAAGTTGTAGACGCATGGAAGGAGATTCATGAACGAAGTCACCCAAGTAAGCGCCGGGAGCGCGGAGGAATAGGGACAACTCATTTCCCTAATACCCGGTGCCCTTTGTCGCTCCTGAGACTGATGGGTCAACCCATTAGTCTTGTTATACCAATCCGTTGCCTTAGGAAAGGCGAGTCGATTCAAGATCGGAGTTTCTCGGGTTTTTATTGAACTCCTAGTTCATCATATCTATCGGTTTGAGATTCCTTGGATGGGGAGTTGTTTCCTTCGCTGTAGAAAGGCTTTATTATGGAGTTCCATATAGGCTATATCATAAGCCGCTACTCAAGAGGATAATGAATTACCTTATACTATATTTCTTTAAGCTTCCTATCCTGCCTACTACTTAAATACTAAATAGAAGATGAAGGAGAAAGGGATTCTAATCCATTGCACTCTATCTTACGTAGGGAGCTTCCTCTTCCCCTAAAGGCTCAGGCCAAGTCCTAAGCTCTGGACTACTAACCCCCCAAAGAAAGAAAATAGAAGGGTCCTGTGGATTTAGGTATTCCTCTCCTTTCAGTCGAGGTACGTAGTCGCTCGACCAACGGGAGAGGCCAGAGATCATAGGGGCGACGTTTCCTTGCTTTTCTGCGCCACCTCTAGGTCAAACTCTATCTACCAACAAAGTTTTGTATCGATTGAAAGAGCTTCTTTGCTTTCGGATGTTCCGACGTAAAGAGAAAGGAGGTGTTGGGATTCAAATTCAATATCAAATAGATAAGGTGGATAGGGAAGGTAGGCCGGATGAGCTCTAACTCTAGTGAAGTCTGAATGTTCTCGAAGGCGCTCTCCGGGCAAGGGACTACTGCCCTTGAAAAGTATTTGCGTAGGCCTAACATCGATAGATGGTTGTCTGAATAGCGCAGATTCTAGGCAGCGTGGCTTTCGAGCATCCAATCATAGAAGAAAGCATGCTGATGCCAAATGGTCATTCCAAAGTAGTATTTGCGAAGACAAAAGGACTTTTCTGTTCTACTTTCCATTTCTTCTTGAAAAGCCATTTCCAGCATAAGGTTTTTTGTTATTGGTGGAAAAGGGGACGGAGGCTGCTCGACCGAAGGGAAGAGGGGTCCGGTCTCTTTTATTTAAATCGGGTTCGGGTATAGAAGGATGGGGATGCCTGTCTGCCCCCAAGGAGGGTTGTTGAATCTTCTTCTCCAGTCGCGCAAAAAGAGATCGACCCTTTTAATTCAAGAGACAAAAAACCCCGATAATTAAAAGAAGCAAATAAATTGGGCCGCCACCTTTCTCCTACAGAAGGATTTGGGCTATGAAATTTGAAGATGTTAGCCCAGCCCACTTGAAGATCTCACAACAATCTTCCCGGCGAGCGATATCAGTCTTCATTTCCCCTTTAGAGAATGGGATTATGTATTATTTAGTATTATACGGCTATCTCATCTATCTGTTTTTGGCCTTATTCATTCATCGGAAGGCCCACACACAAAGTCCTCGAGGAAAGGTGCTCCACCGCATGTGGAGTTTACTTACTCCTGGAGGGGGGTTTGAACTCTCCTGGCCGCCTCTCCCTAAGGAAAGGAATCTAAAGAGAAGGAGGATACTAAGTAGAGTGGAGAATGAGGGAATGATTGAATCAAGGCCTAGCGATTGAAAGAGATCACAAAGAAAAAAAGTCTTTAAGGCCGATAGAAGTAGTTTCCAGCGCTTGAAGCTGGGTTCACCTTCATTAGTTCAGAACTACCGTTACAAGAGTCTAAAAGACCGATGACGGAGAACTCCTTCAATAATATAGTTCCCTTCAGGAAATAAGAATGAAGTAGCTCAGAGAAAGTCAAACGCATTGGCTTCGGCGAACGGGTGGTGAGAGACCCATTCTCGATAGGGAAGATAAAGATTTATCAAGTCCAGACAACTACTCATGAGATCTTCCGTTCTGCGTGGGAGCAGCTCAAACAAAGAAAAGTCTGGTCTTCAAGCAAGCCCGAAAGAAGCCGTCAGAGGTCTCGTGTTACGAGCGGCGGTCCATGTTTCGAGGTCGAGATCAAGGGAAGAGAGGGTGAAAAGAAGGCTTTCCCACTTCAACAATTCAATCCTTGCTAGGAGAAGGGGGTTTTTACGACTTAGCGTAACCGTGAAGGAATCTCCATCGCCTGCCTAATCCCAATCCATCTGCTTCGGTAAGCCCCATTCGTTGACTTTTTCACTTCCCGTCCTACCGAGAAGGGAATTCCGGATGAAGACAGAAAGGAAGGAGAGGAGAGGCAGGTCAGATTGAAAGGAAAGAGTGGCTGATGGGTTTTTCCTTTTTTCTAAGAAATAGGCTTATTTTTCAAAGAAATTAGCAAGAAATATATTGAATTTTCGCTTTCGAAAGTCTGTTTGAGAGGGCCTTTCCCCAGAGAGGACCGGGAAGGACGCAGCACCTCTGGTCAGTTATCGTGCCCACGCGCCGGGTAGCCAAGTGCTTTAGCCACAGGGGTCGGAACTGCTGGGACTTAAACCTCCCGGTCGAGATGAGTCAGATATAGATAGCGGAGGTCAAACCCCCTACTTCAAGGAGAGGCAGGGATTCAATTCATACAAAGGAGTAATCAACTTGCTTCCATACATCCCCTACAACCGCTATAATCCGTTTCCAGCGCTTGAAGCTACTATACCCTCCTATCCGGAATACATAACTCTCGTTAAAATAGTCTTAAAGACCAATGCCGTAGAACCAATCATCATTAAAATAGTTCCCTCCCGAAAGAGTCACAAAGGAAGAGCGGTTGGGGTGAAAACTGCTCGTTAGGGATAGCTTGCTTGGACTACCTTTCGATCACTTTTCATTCGTAAAAGAGATAACCTATCATGCTTTAAGCCGGGTTATCGTAAGAGGGATTCTCACGAGTTTGATAGCATGAGTGGAAAGTTTTTATTAGATTTAACCCTTACTCTTTAAAAAACCTGCTTTTAACGAGAGTAAGGTAGTCTTGAAAGATACCCCACGAGAGGATCTCGATCTTTCTTAAGAAGCCCCAACTGTGAAATTTATGTTAAATGAAGCTGTTACGCGCGTCTTAAGAAACTGCACTCCCCTGAGACTCCGCCGGGACTGATGGTGGGTCGGCGAAGCCTAGATCCGTTTTCCCTCTTTGAAGAAAGAGCACCCTACCTTTCAAGGAAACTGGCCGGAAGAAGAGATTCTTTGCGTCACGCTTGACTGAAATCGAGATGGTTTGTGCATAGAACCAAGGATAGTGTTTTTCGATGAAAGTTGAGAGATGTTAATAAAGGGAATAATCCCTGCTGAATCCGATGTGATGAAGGGTACGATGCCTCAGTCTCAAGGAAAAGGGGACGGAAGAAAGACTTTCATGACTATCGCTAAACTCCTCTCAAAAAAGGTTAAGAATTACGCTCGACCGAAGGGAAGAGGGGTGAAGGGAGCTACTCGACATTACAACGGGAGGAGGGTCTTAAACTACTCGCCTATTAGTACTACGGGAAGAGGGAAGTTAGAAGGGTGCTCGACGGAAGAGGGTAGGAAAGCGCTTGGGGTTACGTTCGGCTTTCCGGCTTGCTTTACTACGATCTCTTTCGCTAGGCGTCTGAACAGCCAGCAGGTAAACTCATTCATGCTTGCTTTCCGTTGGTCTACTTTTTGAACTCCTAAACACGTTCTCATTCGATTGCTTTGCGGGGTTTTCCATGTGTTCTTTGCTTGCCCTCTTCTTCGGAACCTCCAGCCAGCTATACAGCATGACGAGCTGTACTTTCTTGGTCTAGCTGATAATACGATAAAAAGCTTCAAAGTGCTCGAGCATTAGGTATCGGGATCGTACCTGCTAGGTCTGAAAGCGCTTTCAAGGGCCGCAAGCCCGCACCACTTATTTCCTGAAGGTCAGAACCACTAGCATCCCTAATATAGTTCTTGCTCTAATAGCAATGATTCTCTGACTTCAAGCTAGGGAACGAAGAAAAGCGTTTGACCTCTTTAAAGCGCGAGGCAAGCAATCGATAAGCGAGGGACCTATCAACAACCTCTTCCTTACAGTCGACATCTGCTCTCAATCTACCCTTCTCGTCGGAGAAATCCATCTAATCACGAGGAATTTCCATACTAAACTTCCCGTACCTTGACCTCCGCTCATGAAACTTAATGATCGCTTGCGGGAGCGCTATAAACCGCTTCGTTCCCTTACTGCTTAGCTTTGTTTAACTGCTTGTCGTTGTCTTGAAACCTCGCTTTTTTATCTTTCGATTGAAGAGAGGATAGGAGATATCTGCCCCTCTCGGGAGGACTAACCTTACCTCACAATCCATCAAATAATTCCCATTCTCGGGCCATCCAATCAACCTATCAAAGAAATCTGACTTGCCTCTCCTGCTTTAACTCTTTCAGACTTTCCTTATACTATTGAAAAGACCAATACGGGCCTGAAAGAATGAGGCTTCATAGGAGATTACGGAAAGCAGTTCAAAAGAGTTCTTTTCCTGGTCTAGTAAAGGAAACGCGTAAGGTTCAGAAAGTGTGAAAAGCTGCTCGAAAGCAGTTCCTCAGACAGAGTCAGAAGCAAGCCTAATCCCTTTACTCGACTATTGCTTTTTTAGTTAGGATTAGCGTACTGGATTTCCCTTTCCCACGCTTATTTTCTTAAAGTAAGGTAAAAGGACGTGTGGATCGCCCTAGCTTTACCCATAGGTTACGGATAGATCGTAAAAGGTCTGACGCACGCTTAGCAGCTCTTTCTGTTGAGCAAAAGAAAGCGTAAAGGGGACGTAGAAGCTCGACTTCAAGTAGAGGGCACGAAGTGACTCGACTGAAAGGAGAGGTCTTGTCAGAGCATAGGGGTTAGGCAGCGAAAAGAACAGCGTTGGAGAGGGTATTTTGACTCAATAGGAATTCATTTGCCTATGAGGCATAGGTTTCTTATCCAATTTATTGAATAAGATTGAGTGCTTGCTAACATAGGGGCTGGAACCAGGTATTTCATGTTTTGGCGTAGAAGTCTTACGTTAAGTAAAGGTTACGGTTTCAGAAAGGAAGTTATCACTAGGACTTTCAACAATCATTTTACACCGGTTAAATGAAAGCAGAGGAGAAGGTAAAGGTACGTGGATCGAAGGGCTAGTTCGACTAAAAGGACTTACTCGACTGAAACTAACTAAAGCGGGTTCCGGGTCGGATTCATGTTTTGGGAGAGAAAAATCTGTCCTTTTTTTTTCACTTGAATTAGCTTGAAACTAATTTAGCTGGTTAGCGGGAAGCAATTGCCATTCCTAAGAGGAAGCGGCAGGGTCGGGGCCTAGAAGCCCTTCAGAAAGAGGTAACAAGCTGCGAGTGGGGTAAGGAAAGTAAGACAAAACCTCCAAGATCGAGGAAAGCAGTTCAAAAGATAGTATTTTACTATAATAAGTTGGTAAACGGTGGGGAGGACCCCTAAAACCTTGAAAGAAGACTTGAAACCTTCACTCTTTTTTAAGAGAAAGAGAGGTTCGGAGACGCTCGACGGAAGGAGAGGAAAGAAGCGCTGGAGAGTAAACTGCCTTTTTACCTTCGACTTCCGAAGTCCACTTCTTGAATTTAACTGGAAACGTCAACGCGATAAGACTTTAACTACAATCCAGTAGAGGGAATCAGAAGCTAAAGTGAAGCGGGAAGCTAGAAGCTAGCAAAGCTAACGCGAGCAGTGAGAAGGAATTAACCTGGTTCGGGGGATTGGGCACTGGAAAAGGTAAGCCCGGGAGGGAATAGCCTTGATAAAGGTGCTGGGAACATTGGACAATCCAAAGGGCAAAGGGCATGACTAACCATCTTGGGTCTTAAAAAGGCGGTTTTCCATTCATCTCCTGGCCTAATGAATGCGGATTTGGTGGTAACCACTGCCCAAGTCTATCTTGGAGAACCAGCCAACAAATCTAACATATCCTCAAGCCTAGGGGTGGGAAACCTATACTTGACGGTGAGATTTTGATGGCTCTACTATCTACACGCATCCTCATGGATCCATCCTTCTTAGGTGTCAATAGGGCAGGTAGAGCACAAGGACTAAGACTATTTCGAACAAAACCTTTCGCTAGAAGCTCTTCCACTTGCCTATTTAACTCAGCACGCTCCTTAGGGTTCATCCTATAATATAATGTGGAAAGTTAGGCAATTGAAATACAGGAACTAAAAAAAAGCATGCTGGATATCCCTGATGGGTGGTAATTCACTAGGAAGCTCAGAAGGCATGACATCAAGGAACTCCTCTAACAACTTACGTACCTCGGGAGGGAAATCAGACTTAGACTCAGTGGAATCAGGAAGAGTCTCGTCTCGAAAGACCAATTGAAGCTTTGGGACTGGCTCTGAAAGAATAGGACTTACTATACCATGAACAGACTCCTTGTCAGGAAGAGATAGATAAGGCTTTCCCGCCTTCTCTCTTTCGCCTTCTCGATGCTTGGGTTAGTGCGAGCTTAATTGTATCACCCCTCTCCCCTTAGTCCGGTCGAGATCTGAACAATGAATCCTTCCTCTCCTAGTAAATGAAATTAGCTCTTAGACTCCTCTGCGCCCCGGAACATCAAAGAAATGAAGTTGGTCAAGAAGAAAGTCAAAGAAAGACGCCATCGCGAGCGCTCTCCTATGCCTTTCTTTTCACAGTTTGAGAGCAGATTGCTACTACCTTTCAAGGGCATATTTTATCTGCAGCAGAGAAGTTAGACTGAAGTTAGAAGACAAAAGCCTCTAAAGCAGGTTACGGGAAGCGTAAGGAGAGGGTCTGAAAGACCTGAGCCGTAAGGCGAAGGTCTGAAAGAGCTGAGCCGACAGGCTCAGGGTCCGAAGGAGATGAGGCGTTAGCCGAAGGACACGCAGTGGGCGAGCTTTAAAATAAGGCGAAGAGTATGATTAGGTTTTAGACAGGCGAAGAGGGGCAAGCCATGGTAATGGCGGATATAAAGTCAGCTTCGTAGCATAGCCTGTTCGTCGATTCACCAGCTCCTGACGGACCCTTTATTAGTTGGTTTTCATACCGATTTTGGAGACGTCGCCTAGCATCACCAGTCCCGTTAAGTAGGTAAGAAGGAAGCCGGGCCGCAAACAAGCACGCGGAACTGGCACAAGGTATTTTTGGGAGGGCCAAGCACATGATCTGGCGTGGGGAAGGAATGCCTTAGGTAAGCTCTTAAGAGGGAAATCTTACTATAAAAAGCCCAAGGATGCTATGACCTCAGACTTGAGACCGTTGGAAATGTGCCCCTCCACTCGTAGCCTCAGCCCCGTATCGTCCCGTTCGCCTAACTAAAAACCTATAACGTCCTGTCGCATAACAACAGTTTCGCGAAGAACTTTTGGGGTGCTAAGATCAAAAGTTCTCTAAGGCGTCGCTATGTCAAAAAACTTGGTCCCTTTGGGGAGGTTTTCATAAGGGATTTCTTCTTGTTCAGTGAAGCGAAGAAGGGTAATTAAATTACTCCTTAAAAGTCAGATGCCACCGGTCTGTCTCTATTTATTGTATCTTGAGAGCTTTATAGGCCTTCCTTGCTAAGCGACTCAGCGGGGGCGCCTGTTCACACCAAAGTAGATCTCCTCTTTCTGTGAAACGGCATTAGTTAGGGTGTCTTTTCAAACGATGAAAGCTCAAAGCCTTAAAAGGAAGGATCCGAAAGAGACGAATCAACACAGAAATCCATAAGAGACGAGTCAACACAGAAATCCATTTCAACCGAAGAGATAGGGTTTACCGTAGAGATAGGGTTTAGGTCCTTTATGCTCACAGCCATACATAACCTAGAAAGAACATTGGGAAGGGGTCTTTTTCATCACTAAACAGCAATCTTAAGGTGTCGCATCATGTTAATGTAAAAAGGAAAATGAAGACCCAAATGGTCCAGTAGCAAAACCTGATTCTTGCACTACCAGCCCTTGCTTTGACTAACTGGGGAACTCATTCCTAATATTCGGCTGTTGTGCCGGATCAGGTAAAATCGAAATGATAGGAGGATTCCTTTCACTTCAAGCTTTCGTGATGGCATCTCCCGGCGTTGCTTGGAAAGGCTTTGTCCAGGAAGGAAGGTTGAGCTTGATAGGCGCTCAGATCGAATCTGCACATGATGGCGTAGGGCGTCCTTGTCGTCAAGAAGCATGGTGAACTTGAGTCATCAAAGCTCGTGGAATTCATTTGTATGGCAGCCATGAAACGCCCAACACTGGCAGGATGCCGAACCGCCATATGAAAACTCTATCGATTAAGAAAGCGATCTTGTCGATCGACAGACGGGACCAACCGCTAGTTCCACCGAGCCAATCAATCATTAACGAGCAGAGCCGTCAAGCCTCGAAGAGTGGATGAAGAATTCATTGTCAAAGCATAGCCTCCACGGCAAGTGCATTGATCGAGACACCAACAAAGCCTCATTGTCTTGATTGGATTTTCTTGATTGACTTGATTTGATTGTTTATAGCGGAGAAAGCTTACTTTTTGAAACGATTTGGAACTACCTCGTTCGCCTTACGCCCCTTCGCCTTACTAACGAGTCTTTCAGACCCTCTCCTTCTAGTCGAGCCACTTCGTGTCCTTCGCCTTACTAACAGCGGAATGGGGAAGAATGCCTATGATCGGAGATGAAGAAAGCGGATTAAAACCATATTACGTCACCGACTTGTTCTCTTCTCAAGGAGCTTTATCCTTTACTTCTCAGCTCTTCATACTTAGCTGCTATTAAGAATCCAGAGAGATAATGATAAAGAAAGAAGATTATCATTTGCTTAATGCAGATTTAGCAGCCTCTTTTTCCTCTAACCCGGCTAAGGGTTTATTGATTCTTTGACATGGAGCAAGATTTCCGTGTTCTCTGACTTGAACAGCTTGTTCGCCTTCTCGGTAAGGATTCTCTTTTGAGTTCTTTCTTTATTCGTTTCGATTCTTTTCTTCTATTAGAAGTCGTGATGGGTTTTGCGCCTCACTAGATGATCAACTGATCTGAGTGCTGCCGACATGATCTTAAGGTGTGACTAGAGGAGAAACTGATCGCTGATATCCCTATTAGGTGGACTATCTTAAGAGAGTTGAGAGAGCATAGGAACGGCTAACGGGATAAGCGAAGGTGACACTGTGATGCTACGCACCATAATCGAGCAGGGAGTAAATAGTAGCTGCTAATTCTTCCAGCAAAACAAGTCTTAGGGCGAAGAGTCTTGCTTACCTTTTAGTTTCCCGTCTTTCTTTCATTGGAGGACTCAAAGCCTCAAAGCAACAAATTACAGGACGGCATGAAAGAAATAGCCTTACAGAACAGTTGGTAAGAGACCTCGAACCGATCGATTCAAATCCTCAAGCCTGACATCGTCAATCCCCGAATTCGGTCAAATCATCTAAATCAGGCTACCGGCTAAGCAGTGATAAATTCCCGCTCCGAACCTTTCTAATAAGAGATCCCTGAGGACGAAGGGGGCTTTCCCAGTCTGATTTGATAGTTCGCCGATAGGCGAACAGTTTTAGATGGGTGGCAGGACCTACTAAGGTGCATGTGCCTTTGAGACAAGTACTTTCGATACCCGATGGCGGATGGTCTAATGACAAGGGCCGACGACGGAAGCTCGGGACGGAGCCGTATGATGCGGAAGTCTCACGTACGGTTCCCTGAGAAGGGAGTGGCTACCTACTGGAGCGATTCCTTAAGGCTCTGATTTGTCCTATTACTTTACCTTATTTTGATCGTTTAGACTATGTTTCTATGATGGCACCTTAGGCCGGAGAAGCAGCTTTTTCCATAAATATGAATTACTTCTTCACTCTCATAAACTATTTGTATCTCCTAATGTCCCTGCTAGTATTGCGAATGACTTGAGCCGCATCAGTGAGATCCCATTGACTAACTCTCTTGGAACGTACCTTGGGGTGCCAATAATACATAACGACTCTGAGCGGAACAAGCATCACTAGGTCTAAACCTACTTTGCTCCTAACTGGACAGCGGCTAGACCGCTACGCGACTCAGCTCCTAACGTTCCGCTCGTTGCGTTATTAAAGAAAGATCACTGAACTTCTCAAAGCAGCTTCTCGACGGAATACTTCATCTGTACACTGTTATATTGATAGAAGCCGTTTTCTCCTCTGCTAGTTCGAAGCTTCCCGTTGCTCCGTGATTCCTAGAAGAACCGATTCGAATGAGAGTTGTTGTTCGATCTTCCTAAAAATTAGAAGGTTGAGTATACGCATCCTATTTCTTATATGATCTTTCTTTACCAGAATCCGTATATCACTGTAGTGAAGATGTTAGGTTGAGATAGGCCAACAGAGTGAATTATGAGTTTCGATTCATTGATTCTCTAGCTCTATTAATATCTTATAGAAGGAATTGAATTGAAGTTTATCTGGGAATCTCTTAAGAGTATAGATTCTTTCTATGAATATCATATAGAAGTTGTGAATAAATGTTCATATTCATCTCTTAAGAGTTTCTTATTGGTATCTATTCATATCTTCTATTGAATTCTTTTATATTCATTTTTCTATTGAAATACACTTGAACATTTGTATTAATTTTTGTATTCTTCGCTTTAGATGTTATTCTTTGTATCTTTTGCGATCTTATATTGAATTCATTTCTATTCCTTAGTTTTATTCTATTTATACTTTTCTTATTCTACTAGATTCCACTATTCTATTCTCTGTTCATTTGATTCTCTTATTCGTTTCGATTCCTCTATGAATATCTGTGTATTTCATTATTTATTGTGAATATAAGTTAGGAATTGAAGTGAATTGGATTCTCTTAAGAGTAGATATTCGTATCGATTCCTTGCTTCTAGTGATTCAAGAATTAGACCTGGTACAGGGGATAGGTTCCTGTAGAGCGGTCCCATACGTGGTGCTCCCGGTAGAGCGGTACCACGTTGTTGCCGGTGATCCACGTTGTGAATAGGATATAGGGATATAGCAGCTTCTCGTGTTATGAGTAGAGCGGTACCACGCATACCTACCTAAGGTACCACGCATACCTACCGGAGACACGTACCGGGGATCAGTCCCGGTAGAGGGAATCCCGTAGAGTGATCCACCCGTGTAGAAGTCCATACGTACCTCCCAGGGATCGGTCCCAGTAGAGCGGTACCATACGAGGTGCTCCCAGTAGGGGGTATCCATGCTTTAGGTTCACTTGGAGGAAACCCCGTCTTTTTGGCTATCAAGTCAAATTCACTAATAAAACGAATTCGAAATCGCGAAAAAAGAGGACTTTTGACCCTATATGCGACTCGAAGTTCACGATTGAAATCGACAGCTATTAGTGAGAAAGGCAAAGTAAGGTTTCACCGTAAGGCGAAGAGTATGAAAGAGCCTGATTCAATTTGAAATCTCATCTAATCAGAACTGATTCTAATGAATGACCTCTGATAATTTAGCTATGTTCGACTCGGTGCTTTCCAGCTGTTCTTCGATTCCTACTGACTCAGCAGAGCTTTGGTAAATTCCCCAACTTCCCCTTTCTTCTTCGTCGACAGGATCTGCATTACCCTTGCCTAGCCCCTACCGGGCCCTGTAGTACTGTAGGAGCTGAGTCGCAAAGCGACGAAGTAGATGGTCAAAATGTAGCTACGCAGCGAACAGTACGAAGGGTCCATAAGGATCTGAAGAGATAGGCAAATACGCCTGCCTATTTCGAGTTCGAGAGGGAAGAGAGATGGAACAGAAGACGCTAGCAACGTCGACAGAAAGGAATCGAAGATTATAGTGTGAGAGGAAACAAAGGTTTTAGTGGGGCACCTACCAACTTTCTACTATAGTATGATAATAACAAGGAAGATGAAAAGCTAGAAAGACGTGCGCCCCCCTGACTCCGACATTCGGACATTACCATTACCCTTCGGCTTTAACTACCGCTTCTTAAAGGAGATCTTCAAAAAGTCTCCGAGACAAGCTAGGAAAGAAAGATAGACAGGTTATGGATCTGTTCCTTCGGATCCTTTCATCTAGCTAGGGCGCAAAGGCTAGTAATCTCGTCCGTCTATCTCTATCGTGTGCTCTCAGCGAGCCCACTTCTCTCGCTCCCTTCCTCATCACCCCATACTCGGGGCTACCTTATTTATAGAGAGAAAAGGTTGCATGAAGTAGTCGTGGATTTTGACCAAGGTCACCTACTAAGAGAGGCGAGCTACTTCGTCACAGACTCAGCACCGATGGCAACGAACGTTCAGAAACTGAAGACAGACCTCCAAGGCTACAGGGCAAACAAGCCAGAAGAGGGAACTGCTGCGGAGTCGTCGGACTTATCAAGGGGATTCGTGGAATTTCTGTAGAGCACCGACGAACCAGGTCTATTCGGCTAAGAGAAAGCGAGTTCTCTTTCGTTCCTCTTTCGCGCCTCGGGTATGTGCTATCTTTATTCGTTGTTTCGGACTCTCTGATTGTGCGAGCTTTGATACAGTCATTCTCATTCTTCTGTCATGATCATGATTCTTCTTCTTTCCCGGTGAACAACGATGCTAGCTTCTCGTCGGGTGTTTATGGTCGCCTTGAAAGTGATTGCCTTTTCTTTCTCGGTTGTTCCTTTCTTCTTTGAGAATATACCCCTTTGTCCCCTTTGCCCCCTTTGACCCCTTTGGGTCGAGCATACATTTTTTGAATGTAAACTGCCTACATTACCATTTCTCCCTCCTCTTCCGAATGTAGTTTAGGCGGATTCCCTTTTTTACGTCCCTTTTCGTCTGGGTCCTCGAGAGATGATTAGAAGAAGTACAATCCTTGAGAAGAGACAGAGCAATTGCAGAGTCAGACTCAATGCAAATATTCTCGATGTTCTTCTTTCTCGCAAGCTGAATTCCTTCCTTTACCAAACTTAAGAAAAGAGGCTAGAACAAGTACCAATATCTATCTCTCTGATATCCAACAATCCAGTTGCCAAGATGGTCTCTGCGAGACCCCTCCACTACTCGCTCTTCCAGGGTTAGGGGAGGCAGATCCATCACAATTGAGCTTAACAATATTCTCAGGAGGAGGAGTCCACTGAATTTGGATGCTAGTTTTGACAGTAGAGTTAACCAAAGAACCCCGAATATGAATACTGAACACTTTGTCGGGCTATTGCTGAAAGACGAATCCCTTTAAGTGGGATCGGATCCGTAGCCATCGGGGCTTTCCAAAGCCTGTAAAAAGAAGAAGGCGTTGTCAAATGCTTAATAGTGGAAACACAGACTTGATTGTCATAATCCTTTTTCTCCGCCGAAGGCTATAAGAAGAAAAGGGGCGTAAATGACCGAGGAGTGAAAACCTGGAAAGTCAGTAATCTAACCGAAGAACACTACTCTTTTTTCTACGCCCCCGCAGAAAAGGAAAGGGAAGAGTAGCATGGGTCACCCGAAAGCCTAGTAGATCCGTCAAGCCTCATTGCAGAGCCGTCCAGTCAACAAAATCCTAAATCCAAGGTTGATAGCCGGATAAGGGTACGGGGTGGTGCCGAAAGCCGAACGGGACAGGGAAGGCGGAGACGAAAGCCGAACAGAACAGATAGGCAAAGGATGAATCTATTATCGATTCTGAATATGTAATTCATTATTCAGCTCAAAAGAACGAGGGGAACGGGAGTTTCAATCACCATTCGACAGATGAACTTATGTAAGGCTTCTCATCTAATTGTTTTATAGAAGTATGAATGACTGGCTTTCTTATATATTCATGACTGATTGAAGAATCAGTCCGGGCTTCTCCAGACAAGAGGGTTTTAGTTGGTAGGCGAAGGTAACCGGCAGAAGGGGAAAGGGCCGAGCCAAAGCCTAGCAGAGCTCCAACAATAGGAAGATTCAATAATCCATTCATCAAGAAAAGGCGGAGCTTACCTTCATAGATAGCGTGATGTGCCATTTCTAATGATGTATGGGGAGTCTCTCTCTCTGATTGGACTCGGTTCGCATCGGCACCGAGATCCAATGCCCTTCGATGTTCGGCTAGCAATCCCGGCCGGGGAAACGGAAAATCAGTTTCTTAGTCACCTCTCGTAATTTACTCTACCTCGGTAAAAGAGTAGTAGTACTAAAATAATGCATCAATAAAATATCCATATAAATCAATCCTTGCATGAAATAATCCACCGGTCATATAAATCCTCCGAATCCGCAGGAGGTCAAATTCAGCTTGCTCTTCAAGTTAGTTCAGTTATTTCATTCTAATTAGACCTAACAAGAACGGAATCACGCTCTGTAGGATTTGAACCTACGACATCGGGTTTTGGAGACCCGCGTTCTACCGAACTGAACTAAGAGCGCTTTATTTTCATAAATAATTTTATGTGACCCCCCATGCATATACTATCATAATATATATATATTGATATTGAGTATGTATGTCCAATTTTAATCGATCTCAATTGAAATAGTTCAAGGACTTAAAGCGCTAATTGGCTTCAAGAAAGTATAATAACCATGAATTTAGGAAACCCAAGTCTAAAACAACTCTAAGTCAAAACATCAAGGAGGAGGGCCCTTAACCTATTGATTCCATTACTTTTGAAGAACTTTCTCTTCTTTGCAACGAAAAATCCCGATCTTTTGTAAACTTTCCTCCCTATAGGAGGTGTTAAGGGCTCTTCGGTTAAATGTCCTTTTTTTGTTGTCCAGTCGTTAAAGGTCGAGCGCAGAACTTTGGGTTAGAGCTCGAGGGTTATATCCAATGAATGAAGGGCACCGCCGATGCCACCAATCCCCTTTCATCTTGGGGGCGAGCTGCTTTAGCTGGTAGAAAGCGGTTAGCGCCTGTCGTAAAGGGCTTTAGGTTATGAAAGAAGACCGTAAGACCGGGTTGTGACAATGAACATTTTTCCTATTGATTTGAGTGCCGATATTATCGTGTTGTAAAATATTCAAGTTTGACAAGGTACGGTACGTCAGTTCCGGGACTTATCTTGAGAAGTGGAGTTTTAAGCCCGCCCCATGGAAGGTGGGATTCGAACGTCACGTCTTTAGTTTCGTACTTGGGAGTTGTTGGGAAAGTAGGAAATTATCCTTGAAGTAACTCAGCTAAGAGCACGAGGTTATGCAAGACTGTTCGGGATTTTCTTTTTTCTTAGTAGAGACGAAGTTATGACTCAACCTCGAAGATGGGGGGCGAACGAGACGTCTTTAGTTGCGCCCGGAAGCGGGTAAGGTCAAGTTGTACCCGATCTACTGATCGTAGACCAGTCTCGTAGTTTATTCTTCGGCTGTTATTGATTCTTCTTTAAAGGATGCACTACGCCTGTCCCGGGATTGAATCTTGTTCAGTGAAGCGAAGAAGGGTAATATTTTCTTTTTACTCCTTATAAGATTGGATTCGAGTGTCACACTCTTTAGCTGCCGTTAAGCGGTTAAGTAGGAAGGATAGGTCTATTGTTGTTGTAGTAGAAGCGTCAGGTTGTCAACTGACGTTCTGTTCCAGGTTTTCCAGCTTGAAAGTGAAGACGAAGCCAGCCATCCCATGGAAGATGGGTGGTGAGTCGAAAGGCTTTTAGCGCTGTGCTGCGGCATGGGCCCTTCAGCTTCTTAGGCAAACTCTTTCATAACCTTGTCCCTTGTGTCGTTGAGAGGAGTCTAAAGCCAGATAAGACCATTCCCTAAGGGACTTTTTCGACGAAAGTCAGGCTATTACAGCATCTGATAAATATCTCGTATTGAAGCTGAAAGCAAAGTCGATCGTCTTAGTCCAGTCATAAATTGATCATTTTCTTGTTCGCGAAATGCCTTTTGACTTCTGATATGGTCTAAAAGGAAGTTGAATGCCAGGTAGGATAGTCTCTTTCTATTGAAATACAACAGAAGCCCTTCCTTCGATTCAGATTTATGCAAGTTCTCCTAAAGAGATGAGAGGGATTTCCTGAGGGGTTAGGATTAGCTCAAAAGCCCTTATTTTCAGTTTGAAAGGCCTACTGCTTGGTCTACTTGCTAGCAGTTCTTGGATAGCACAGAGAGGATGAGATTCGAAGTTTCAATATGACTTAAGAAGTTCTGGTCTTACTAATTCTTAGGACCAGAAGATAGAGTTCTATGGACTGACGAAAGGCGATAAGAAGGTACTTCTGAGGCAAAGCCCATTAAGGGCTAATCTTCAGAGAAAAGATTGAATCCCTCTGAGTAAAGAGAAGCCCTAGGAATCAGCAACTTTCTCAGCGTTAGGAATTTTCCATTGAATCGAATTCAGTCCTTGAGTTCAAAATTTTCACTCTTGTATGAGAGGGAAATGCCCTTTAATTTCTTTTTATCCTGCCTCTGATCCGCCTAGTCACAAATGGATAAAAGCAAGTCTAACTCTAAATAAAAAAGAAATCCAAAAGTTCTCGGCCGAAAGCCTTCTATTCTATTCAAATGCCCTGGGAATGAGGATAGACTTCGTTTCATTCTTTATTGCTTCAGTATAGCCTTAAGCCTGAGACTAAAAAATAGAAGCCCGAGATCAGTCTCTCGATTTAATTGGCTGGGCATTCCCTTCTTTCCTCAGCGAGAGAGATCCTGTAGTAGCTAGACTAAATGCATCTTACTCCGCTCAAATTCTCATCCACCCCGTGGTAACTAAAAGCTTAGGCAGGCGTGAAGTATGGATCTTTTTCTATTTTTTTGTTACAAGCTCGACCGTGAAAGAGCACGGAAGTCAATCAGTTAGCATTACCATTAAGACTTCATGTCTTAGTGCTACAGCCCATACTATGAATTAGAAGCCCGGGAATCAATACAACAAACAAGGGGAAAGCGTTGACGTTGATCTCTGATCTGAACCCAAACCCGGAACCTCTACTGCAGCAGATCGGGGACTAAGGTCAAAAATTAGGTAGTCCTAAAGTACCACAGTTTATATCTTTAGATCAACAACTGATAACATAGGAAGTCTTTTTTGAATGCTTTTTTATAAGATTTAACCTCTTTCTCTGTTAAGAAATAAAGTTGCGCTTTCATTGAATCATCTCTTCTATTCCTACACCCTTTGAATCCTCTATCTTATGCCATTGGTCACATCACTAGCTCTAGAGGAATGAGATTAAGGCCTCAGGAGTTCAGTATTGAGATTCACTAAAGAAGCCCATTAGGGCTTTAGTTACAGTCTGATAATGAGTCATAGTTCGATCTATTCATCCATGCAGCTACAACAAAGACTACTTTGCATAGAGATAGAGAAGGAAGGTACCAGGAGACTACCTTTATTGAAGCAAGAAAGTCAAGGATTGAGATAGAGTTTTCATGAGAAAAATGGAGTTCCTAGTCTCACGCTCCTTCTCCTAGCTATGAAAAAAGAGAGGAATCAATTCATGGGACTGATTCTTAATCTTGAAATTATCTATTATCTTCATGCAGATCAGAAAGATCTTAGACGGTCTAAGGCTACGACCCAGGGCATTAAGGTAGTGCTTTACGGGCCTTCCGCTTTCTCAATCGACTAATCAAGATGTGAGTTGAAAGAGAATAGCCCAGTGAACTAAGCTCTTCACTTACGTGATTTAATAGCTTTTTTTTCTAGTTAGATGAATGAACACTAGTAGTTGATAAAATTTCTGGTTCAAAGTTAAATCAAGGTAAGTGAAAATCCCGGTAAAACAAACTAAATACACTTTATGAATATACAAAATATCTTTTCAAAAACAACTGATTCATGTAACTTTCTTGCTAAACTAAGGAGATATCACGGGGAAAGGACGGGATAGAGAGCAGAAGCAGAATCAAATTTTACAAGAAATTACATATAATGAGCAGCCCGAGAGAACTAGATCTAGCGATTTCCCTATTCCTCTCTCTTCCCTAGGATTTGAATCAGACCTCTTTCTGAGCCAATTAACCCTGCTTAAACAGCTATATCCTCGGATCATACTCTTACCGGGGATTAAGCCGACAGATGAAATGCAGTAGTACAAGTCCGCTTAGCTTCAAAAGCTATAGAAGGTCTAGTTTTCTAAGAGATTGCTGGGTACTTCGTATTGAAAACAAAAGCAGTCATCTTGCCTTCGTGTCCGATAGAGGAGGATAAAATATAAGATACTGACAGTTTGAGGAGAAGGACTTTCTCAGTCAGTTGGCGGACTTTCCGACTTAGTTCTATTTTTTAGAGTTAGACGTCCTGTGAACTATAAAGCAAGGTCAGTCGAGGAGAAGTTAGAATGAGGTTGGCCGATAAGCCCATATGCCTTCTATTCTCTTCTTACGTCCTGGGTTGATCAGGCGAAGATTCCTAAAATAGATAAGGTGGAGAGCTAGAATAAGGTTAGGCTAGAATAATTCTAGCAGTTTCATTCCAAGAAGTGAGATCTATAATGCCAGGGAATTCCGAAAGAGCAGCTATCAAACTAGGAATTTCTTACCTCTCTTCCTCCATTGGGCATTGAACTCGTCTAAAGGAAAATACAGGCTTTACCGGGAGGGATTTCGGTCTCAGTCTTTCTTTCCCAGGAAGTCTTAGAACTCGTCATAGATAACAGTCAGTAATTAGACCTTGAGATTCTTCCTTCTTCGTCATATTTAATATATAGTACTATGACATGAAGACATGAGAAGGCGAAAAGCTGCCGCCCAAGAGCTGCCTGAGATTCTTCTTTTGATTTAGTTACTGATCCGGATATTGATTGAATTACTAAAGCCTGGGATTCACGGTAAAATACTGAGGAAAGAAATGAAGTCAAAAAGGTTATTTATATCTTTACTTCTTAAGTTCAGGTTATTTATATCTTTACTTCTTAAGTGTTGGTTATTTATATCTTTACTTAAGAAGTGAAGGATAGCTGACTCTTTTTTTGTTTCCGGTGGGCAAGTCAGTTGAAGATTGAAGATAAGATTCTCCTAAACCTGGCTGAGCTGACTAAAGCATCCTATATCAAAGAGCGGGGCTAAGTAGGTCCTATCCCGAGGAGGCTTATTTGGCAGTTTAATTCCCCATTGGTCTCAATTAGGCCTTTCAGCCAGTAAGATGAAATTACAACACTTTGGGAAATTACGTAGAATAGGCTAGCTTCTAGCTATAGATGGTAAATGCAGCTCGCAATAAAGCAACTAATAAGGATTACGCTAACGCGGACTGCGATCTAACTACAGATAGTAATTGTTGAGCTCATCACATCTCCACCCTGTGGGAACTCCCTCTTGTAGTTACGTAGTGTTAAAAGGTATAATAGGACGAAGCGGAACTACGTAGTCCTAATAACCCGGGTAAAAGCCTTGGCTTCTATTCCCCTGCCTATTTCAGACCTTACCATAGAAGGAAAGAAAGGACTTGCTGTTGAGCAGTTTTGACCACTTGGTCTTGGTAAGGTAAAGTAAGGTAAAAACTGCTATCTCTTCAGATTGAGTTTGGAGTTTGACACTGCCCTTCCTGTGAAGGAGATCAGGTAGGAAATGTAGCAAGAATGGAAGAAAATCCGGCTGATCTGATAGCCTCTTCCCTAGGCTGATCTTCCTATTCCTCCATAGACAGTCCATGACGGTTGCTAAAGCCGGTCGGGCTAACCTACAATCAAAGTATGTAGGTCATAAGGTCACCACCAAGGTATGTAAGTACATAAGTACAAGTATGTTGGTATGTGAGTTGGTTTTGGCCAGGGAGAGATCAAATGGAATTGATGTAGCAGTTGAATTAGCATTTGAAGAATGCCGGTAAGTCATAAAGGAAGAAACTAATAGAGCTTAGGCTGGCCTTATGATGAAAGCCCTGACTTTGCATAGATTCCTACTGAGGAATACCTGATATTGATATTGAAAAGCGACTTCTGAGGCAGTCGTAGTAGGAAAGCTATCAGTCTGAGTTCCCGGGTAACTTCTGTCTTCTAAAGAAGAGAAAGAAGAGTTAGATTTTGTTGAGAATGAAGACAGAATAATACACGCCATGAAGGGCTATCGAGGCTATATGAACGAAATCCCGTAACTAAGAATAGAATCAATCAAAGAACCTTGGGCCAAACCCTTCTAATTATTCCTAATCCCCCATAAGTCACTGAACTACTATAGATATAAGATATAGACGAAGGCAGGAGCCTTACGAAGTCAGAAACGGGAGACCAGTCAAAAGCCGGAGCCGTAGTTGACTTCTTCTATGTTCTATTTGGAAGACTTTCTCGTCCTTCAGCAGATCTTGTAGTTGGAAGAAAGGCGAGGTAACTAACGAAGAAAGCTAAAATGGAATGCGGGCGTAGGGCTAAGGCAAGATAGCTTCCTATAAGTCTTTCTAAATCTCTTAATGCATCACCTCTTTCTATTTAATATTTAGTAGTTAGCAGGTAGTTGGGAAAGCAAGAACTTGGAGATTACATGATGACAAGATTCAGCCGTAGAAAGGCCTAAGGCGGACAAGAGAACTACATATATCTCTTGAGCTCTGCCCAGGGAACATACTAAAAATTAAGATCCCTTAGAAGCTATAGGCAAAGCCATAGAAGATTATCGTACTTTTCCTGATGAAGAAAGGTTGTAAGAAGACTTCTAAGTTACAGACCCTTACTTCATCAGATAAGTCAAGTCTGGAAGTTCTGGAAGTTAAAGTCTCAAGTAATTTATCCTTTGTGACCAATAGCTATTTATTCTCATCCAAGTCCCGGGGAATATCTTACCGAGGCAAGAAAGTCAGTAGTTTTTGAAATCAAGCCCTTTCTGCGGTAAGAAAGAATGAAATGACGTATGGTAAGATTACAGCCTAGAGTAGCTAATAAAGACTGTGGAATTGATCGATTGAAACTTCGTCTCTGCACAGAAGGATTAGCTCATACATGGGATGAAAAGAGATTGACTTAGTGGTCAACAACTATCTGCTAGATGAGTCCATGGAATAAGAATTCTTGCTCTAAACTCCGGGCAACAAAGTACGATGTAACTAAAATAAAAATAGAAAAACTGATTTACGAACGTGTAACTAAGATGCGAAGAGATCCATTTCCTTTATTAGTAGATCAAAAGAAAATACTTATATACTGTTTAGCACTTATGGACCATAAAGTCAAACTCATTAAATATCTTTTTCAAATCTTATTTTCTAGACCTAATCCTGACCTTTGAACTTATTTCCAAATCAATAAAGTCATAAGTTAAGATTTTAACTGCTTTTATTTTTCTGTACACATACAACAGGAGTTCTGACCTGGGAACTAACTGAGTCTAGATTGCCTTTCACTTCTAACAAAAAGAGAAGGATTCAACCTTTCCTTGCTTTCAACTTCTTTGCTGCCTTTCGGACTTTCTTTCCTAACTATTTCCTCAAGCTGTAAACTCTTCTCAGTCCGATAGAAGCTATAATAATTCTAGCTTTCCGTCTTTCATTTCATCCTTGGCTTGCAACTTACAGGCCTAGAAGATCTGAAGGATAGATAAAGATGAGACTTGCTTCATTCATACTTCATTGCCTCCGGTGAAGAGGCTGTAATAGGAATTGGTTAAAAAAGGGAATTGGAATGGAATCCCAGACTATTGGGTAACCCTTGCTTTTGGGGATGAAATTAGCCTTCAAAAGTAATTGATTCACGAAAAAGGGATTTTTTGGCACCCTTTGAATCGAAGGTCTAATCAGTCAAAAGACATTCAAAACGGCGGTTTTCTATTAGTGAGATCGAGGTGTCAATTTTTTTCACTATTCTTTCTTTGCTTCCGGAACAAACCAACTCCTGCCTTCAGGAAGGAAGATTCTTTGTTACAGACGAGTGGGTCAACCAACCTTCCTTTCCCTTGACTGTTGTCCGAAGTTCCCTGCCTTGAGGAAGAGAGGGGAGTTTGCAGATCAGGCTTCTGTTTCCTCTATAGGAGTGAAGTGCAAAATTGGATTGGTCACGAAGGTTATTTATATCTTAACTTCATAAGTTAAGGCTATATGAGATTTTTGCTTTTCCAAGTGTAATTTCTTCCAATGCATTCGTCTTCCTTTTAGGCGGATTGAAGACTTTGCATTAGACCTGCCGTTAGGCTTAAGGGCTTGAACAACAATAGAATGAGGAAGCTCAGCAAAGAGTGGAATTGCATTTTCTATTACACGGTCGAGTTTGTAAGAAAGAAAGAATCTTACTTTCAGCTTGAAACTCTCTATCTGCTTGGGCTAGCCTTCTACTAAGCCTACTATACCTTTTTAACCGCTTCAAGCTATCCTTTTCTAGTTGCATTGAAGACTTACAGGATATGAGTCAATACTTTATGAGCCCATAGGTTCTTCCCCAGGGAAGACATCAAGAGTGGACAGGTAAGAGACAAAGTCAATCCCTTCAAAGGCATTTCTTCACGTCGTAGTTGATTCTATTTCTGAAAGAGCTTCTTCTATTATCTGGCAAGACGGCTGCAACTAGCTTCTAAAGTAGCTAAGACAAAGATCTGGTTACCTCAGTCAGCTCAGAGGGAAAAATAAAAAGGGAATTGGGATGAGGGCCTTTCGCACTAAGACTAGACAGACTGACCTCCAGCTTCAGACTTAGAGTTCAATCTATCTTCTTCTCACAACTGCAAAGAGGAAGCAAAACAGCGCTTTTTTTGCAGATGATAACTTCAGACTGCCTTTATATGGCTTTCCATCTTACAGCCTTCCGATTCAACGTCTCTGTTAGCGCTTACAGTAGCTCACCGGCAACTTACTATCCTACCTAAGTTTAAGTTCCCCGGAAGTAATCTTAATTGAATCCCACGGTCTTTAGGAATTTCCTGAGATTGGTCAGATTCTTTTCCCGTAGATGATTGAAAAGAGATCAAAAAAGTGCAAACATTGGAAGCACTGAAGGAAGAATTCTTTCAAGTATAAGGGAAGCATAAAAGGAAGAGATAAACAAATCTTATGATCTATTGAGTGAGGATGCTGCAGCAGTTTGGTTTCACCTCTAGATGGTGTGAGTGGATTGAATCAACCAACTCAACTCAACTATAGTTGCATATACCGGATAGACCCACTGAATCTTTCTATCTCCATTCCATGTTTGCCTCCGTTGTCTTACTCGTTATACTAGTTAGACGATTAGACGTCAAGACTCACTAAAGAAAAAAAGAGATAGAGACCTTAACTTATGAAGTTAAGATATAAATAACCTTGAATTTCATTTCACTCATTTCTATTCACTCGAACGACGATACGTATTAAAAGATACTACGGTTTGAGATAACGTATCGAAGAGCATTAGACTCACTAACTGAGATACGTATTCGTTTATCAACTCATTTCTTTTAATACGTATGACGTTTCTGTACCATTCTCAACAACGTCAGCGGTCCTCTCGGAAGGATGTTGACCCCGTCACCGATGCTCTTGGCTTTCGTGTGTCACTGATTTAGCTTCCGATTGGGTCAGTGTGAAGCATTGAGTTTCTGCCTTAAGCTCGCCTGTGACTGTCCTACTTTCCCAAGTCAGTTTCGAATCTGGATGACCTACTGTTTTGACTACGTTACAGCTGGATCGGTTAGTTCTGGGATGATTGATGCCTTCCATACATCAGCATTAACGAAGTAAAGCTTTAGTTGTGTTTGTTCTTTCCAACTGGAAAGACTTGGCAGCCTAGCCCCTTCTTTCCTTATCTAATGACATAGATAGAAAAGTTTTTCTTGCCTAGCGTTAGGAGAGTGATAATTGAGTAACGACTGATTCAAGCCCGTCACAAGGTGCCAGAGTAGACTTCTAAGCAAGATCGAGTATAGAGTGAGGAAAGCCTTAGTCTGAAAACACAAGAAGAGAAGTAGGTAGCCGTTATCAGTCCACCGAAAGTGGTCAATCAGGCTTCGCACCTTCCCTTACTAAGCTTTCAGTCCTAATAGCGACTTCCTGGCCTTTAGAAGCTCCCAGGAAAGTGAAAGTCAGCACTATTCCCTCTCTTAAAAGAAGGTAAGAAGGACGCCGAATCTTTCCTATTGCCTTCTTCTTTCTACGAGTCTCATTGCCATTTCTTAAGCTTAGACCTCTCCTTTCCATGTAACCATTCAGACGGGGGAATGCCGGATTCTAGGCAAAAAGGAAGTTGGTTTGCTCAACTAGAGCGTTAGCTACGAGAAAGAAAAAGTCCATATTCGTCACTCTTCAATTCACTTCTTCCTTCCTTTAGTAAGGAATTTTTTTCACCTCGACGGACCACAGCCCAGTCGAAAGCTGCAATAGATTCGACCAAATAAAAGAAAGAAGGGGATTGGTCTAACTTATAGGCCTTTAGGACAGGACCGACTCTTAGCTCGTTGGAGTGCTATTTAAGATCTTGGCTTCCTAACTTACTTTGAAAGGAAATACCCTACGGGCAAAAGAAAGAAGAAATTCAATAGTTATGGAGCTACTAACAAGAGATACCCATGCATACTAGGAAGAAGAACCTGTTAACGAAAGAGAAATAAGAGAAAGCAAGTACACGATAGCTATAGATAGCTCTTCCATCACCCTCTGACGCACCCTATAAGAAAGTCCTTTGCTCAAGCCAAAAGGGATCAAGGAAGTACGAGCTAGTAAGATGGTTAGACCCCCCGGGAAGAACCCAGAGAAAGTACCTCTACAACAATAGATATTGTCCATACAAGGACTTGAGCAGTTAAGCCCTTCCTAAGTCAAGCATAAATCAAGGACAATCAACAAAGAAAGAAGAACTCAGTAGCAACTCTTCACTTCGGAGCAAACTACCCGGGATAACGACCAAAAAGAAGAGAAAGTTCTTCAAAGCAACGAAAAAGACGGGGTTTTAGCAATAAGACGAATTTCATATGTGTTCCCTAAAGAAGAATTCTTGAACAGCAAACAACCAGTTCATATATGAACTATACTGGATTCTCTTTCGGATAGGCCCTGAAAGGAGAAGGAAGGCTGGAATGCCAACAGGCGTCTATTATTGAATGAACCCGACCCCTGTAAAAAAGAAGGGTTTTTTCGCTCTCTCAATTGACTAGAATGAGAGCAAGACGATCATTTCTTCATTCGAAAGATAAAAGGATCACATTCACTCAGTTAACAAGAAGAAAGGCTACTACGGTTATTTCGTCTCGTCTCAACTACGGTGGTTATTTCCTAATAATTTATAGCATGAAGAGGAGGAATCTCAGTCAATTTCTCGTATGCGTTATTTCTGTCCTCGAGGGGACCAAGATTCGAGAGATGAATAAAGGCACAAAAGCCCAATCTTTATATCTTTCTAACACGAACTAGCTTCTTGCCCACTCCTACGCCTTGAGTGCACAAGTACGCTTTGTACTATGGGTGGGGTTCGACGGAGCCTATTTTCCAAGACCAAGACATAGTCATGGAGCATATATGATAGGTCACTACGCACATCTATCATTTCTACTCCTTCTCCTACCCGTCTGTTACAAAGAAATTCCAGATCAAAAGAAAGATTTAGAAAGCACGGACCTCTCCTGGTAGAGGCTTGACGCATCCCACATCGCTATCCAAGGAATCCCCTGGAGCTTAAACTAGTTGACGCATCATCTACAATATCAGCAAGAGGAGCTGTACTTTCTTCGTTCCCATCGGAAAATTGCGATATTGCAGAACCAAAGAAAGCAGATTCAGCCCACCCTTACTGCTACATCAGAGCCAGAAGCAAGGAAAGGATAGATGGCTGACGACGATAGAGGCCGGGGTTCGGGAAATTGGCTGGCTTTCCCCTTTCCATTTCAAAGACAGCCACTTCCTGGGATAAAAAGAATCGCTTCCTTCAAACTAAAAACTATTATTGAAGACAAAGCTAATGCTATGCCTAAAAGTCAGCCTAAAATCCCGACTTTATTAAGCGTGATAACTGGGTTGG